CTCGACTTTTTTAGAACAGGTTCGAGTCAAATAGCAATGATTTGAAACACTTTTCTTTTTTTTACACTCTTTTGGGAACCTAAGGACTTGATCGTACAGATATGGAAAATACGAGATTTCCAATCATAGCAAGGAAAAGGAAGGAAACGGATACTCAATTGAAAGTGAGTAAACAGGATTATGCACATAAAGAATAGATCTCATATCTACCTATATAATCATGTGGAAAGCCGTATTCGATGAAAGTCGTATGTACGGTTTGGAGGGAGATCTTTCATACCTCTAGAGATCCACCCTACAATACGGAGTCAAAAAGCCAAAATAAGTGATTCATTTTTAGCCTCTATGAAATGGATTATTGAACCCTTTTCACACTCATGTCACGTCGAAGTACTGCAGAGAAAGAAACTGCAAAATCCGATCCAATTTATCGCAATCGATTAGTTAACATGTTGGTTAACCGTATTCTTAGACACGGAAAAAAATCATTGGCTTATCGAATTCTTTATCGAGCCATGAAAAATATTAAACAAAAGACAGAAAAAAATCCACTATCTGTTTTACGCCAAGCGATACGTGGAGTAACTCCCAATGTAACAGTAAAAGCAAGACGTGTAGGTGGATCGACTTATCAAGTTCCCATTGAAATCAGATCTACACAAGGAAAAGCACTTGCCATTCGTTGGTTATTAGGGGCATCTCGAAAACGTCCGCCGGGTCGAAATATGGCTTTCAAATTGAGTTACGAATTAATGGATGCTGCCAGGGAGAATGGCAATGCTATACGCAAGAAGGAAGAGACTCATAGAATGGCAGAGGCCAATAGAGCTTTTGCGCATTTCCGTTAATCTATGAACAGGATCGAGATCTATCTATCTATATAGATAGAGATAGATTCGAAAGATTAACATCCCCAAATTCTTAGAAATTGATCAATATGTCTATCGGAACGAACGAAAGAGAAAAGAAAACAAGGATGAAACATAAGTCCTAGATCAACTAAGCCCTCTCGGGGAGGCTTGCTTAATAAAGAATAAGACTCTGAAATAAGATTTGATCCTATTCATGAGGATTATGTCAATCTCCTATCCCAAGAATAGAAAGTTGAAAAAGATTGATACTTTTTCGGAGATTGAATGAAGTTACTAATTCATGATCTGACATGTACGAAATGAAAACTTCATTTTCAATTAGACCCTGAGATCATTTTTATGAAAGAGTTTCATTTGCTTCTCTTCCATGGAGGTTCTATTCTCCCAGAATGTATCCTAATTCTCGGCCTAATTCTTCTTCTGATGATCGATCTAACCTCTGATCAAAAAGATACACCTTGGTTCTATTTCATCTCTTTAACAAGTTTAGTAATGAGCATAACGGTCTTATTATTTCGATGGAGAGAAGAACCTACGATTAGCTTTTTGGGTAATTTCCAAACGAGCAATTTCAACAAAATCTTTCGATTTCTCATTTTACTATGCTCAACCCTATGTATTCCTCTATCCGTGGAGTACATCAAATGTACAGAAATGGCTATAACAGAGTTCCTGTTATTCCTATTAACAGCTGCTCTAGGAGGAATGGTTTTATGTGGTGCTAATGATTTAGTCACTATCTTTGTAGCTCTGGAATGTTTCAGCTTATGTTCTTATCTATTATCTGGATATACCAAGAGAGATGTACGGTCTAACGAGGCTACTATGAAATATTTACTTATGGGTGGGGCAAGCTCTTCTATTCTGGTTTATGGTCTTTCTTGGCTATACGGTCTATCCGGGGGAGAGATTGAGCTTCAAGAGGTAGTAAATGGTCTCATAAATACACAAATGTATAACTCCCCAGGAATTTTGATTGCGCTCATATCCATAACTGTAGGAATTGGATTCAAGCTTTCTCTAGTCCCTTTTCATCAATGGACCCCCGACGTATATGAAGGAGTGCGATTCGTTCGACGAATTCTTACCTCTATGATAGGTAGATATCTATCTTTTTTAGAGATGTTTAGATCTATAAAAACTCTATGGGCATGCGGGAGAGAAAAAGACTGTTATCCCCACTCGGGCTAAGACATAACTTTTACCAAGAGTTATTCGCGATATTTTTGTTGAAATAACAACTAAGGTAAAGCAAGGTCATAAAGAAATAATATCTTTGAATAAACAGAGATATTTTGCAAGTTGGTTATTACGGGTAGTTCTTACAAAGGATCAGACCAATGACGTATACAATACTTTCATTCTCGATGTAAATGCTACATAGTCAGTTTTCATCCTTCAAGGACTACGAGTGTAACAAAAGCATCCGTCGACAAAAAGATCACCCTAAGATGATTGTCTCATGGCTATTGAGAACGAATAAAATCAGATGGTTCTATTTCTCAATCTTTTTGACTTGTTCTTACGGAACCGAAGTCAGAAAGATCGAAAAAGTCAGTGATTCACTATGAGAACCACTGATGAAGGATTCCTCGGGAAGTTAAGGATTAGTAATCTTTTCTATAAATTGAATCGATTCGGTCTTATACATACGCGAGGGGGGTAATGAAAAAGGAATAAGATGATTATGCCCTTCTTTTTTTATCACTTAGGAGCCGTGCGAGATGAAAGTCTCATGCACGGTTTTGAATGAGAGAAAGGAGTGAGGGATCCTCTTTTCGACTCTAACTCTCCCACCCCAGTCGTTGCTTTTCTTTCTGTTACTTCGAAAATAGCTGCTTCAGCTTTAGCCATTCGAATTTTCGATATTATTTTCTACTTTTCATCGAACGAATGGCATCTTCTTTTGGAAATCTTAGCTATTCTTAGCATGATATTAGGCAATTTAATTGCTATTACTCAAACGAGCATGAAACGTATGCTTGCATATTCGTCCATGGGTCAAATTGGATATATCATTATTGGAATAATTGCTGGAGACTCAAAGAATGGGTATGCAAGCATGATAACTTATATGCTGTTCTATATTTTCATGAATTTAGGAACTTTTGCTTGCATTGTCTTATTTGGTCTACGCACAGGAACTGATAACATTCGAGATTATGCAGGATTATCTACGAAAGATCCTTTTTCGGCTTTCTCTTTAGCTTTATGTTTACTATCTTTAGGGGGTATTCCTCCATTAGCAGGTTTTTTTGGAAAACTTTATCTATTCTGGTGCGGATGGCAGGCAGGCTTATATTTATTGGTTTCGATAGGACCCTTTATGAGCGTTATTTCTATATACTATTATCTAAAAATAATCAAGTTATTGATGACTGAACGAAACAAAGAAATAACTCCTCACGTGCAAAATTATAGAGGATCTCCATCTTCTTTCATATCAAAAAATTCTATCGAGTTGAGTATGATTGTATGTGTAACAGCATCTACTACACTGGGAATAGTAATGAACCCAATTATTGCAATTGCTCAGGATACCTTATTTTAAGGTCTATTTATTCGTTCAATATTTCTCTTACTAACCGGAAGAATTAGTCGATTTGTCCCGATATCCCCAAAATGGGAATAGGCCGAGATTCTGAGATGAACTTCTAATTATGAGATCAACTTGATCCTCGAATTAGAAGTTCATTCTAGACTAGAATAGGGTTATTAATAGGGCTGTGTACATTTTCATTATGGGAAAGAAAGGGTCATTCAAACGTATGTAAATAGATAGATATCTGCATGTACATATAGATATATGTACATGTAGATATCTACGTCGTTCCATTCCATTTAGGAATCGATATATGCGTACATATGATCGAACCTGCTTTTGACACATCATTATTTGGGTACCATATTCGCTTCTCTAGGCTTCTATTGAATCAAAAAAAAAAAAAGAGGTTCGATCGTACATATTTTGGATGCATATGAAAGATCCTTCGGATAATGAAAATCGAAAGAATTTGATGATATATTAGGCTTGGACCTGTATAGCCGATCGATATAAATACTCCAATGCTCTATCTTTGTCATAGATTCTACATTCCATCTATAATGATAGATGATCGTAATATAGATATCATATTCATGGAATATGATTCACTTTCGGGGTGCCTTGATGGTGGAATGGTAGACACGCGAGACTCAAAATCTCGTGCTAAAGAGCGTGGAGGTTCGAGTCCTCTTCAAGGCATAATATTGAGAATGCTTATTGAATGAGCAATTCAACAACAAATATCGGATCTAATTGATTCTCTCAATGTACCGAGATCGATTTCTTCGATATCCGTTGATACGGAGTATTCCGACGATTCCCTATATACGATTTGAGTTCAAGCTGTTGGAATAGGCTCGACAGCGGATCACAAGATCTTGGCGATCTTCTCTATCTAATGAATGGAGGAGTCCATTCCAAAATGGTCCCGCCCTGCACCCATCCCCCGAGTAGATACCTCAGCAGGAATCACACAAATGTGGGTAGATCGATAGAAACTTCTGGGAAAATGCCCCCTCGTGACCCAACAGATGGGGTACACTCCACGGAGAGCTTTAGGGATTGGCGACTCGCCCATTCAGTGACTTTGGCACATATCTGGGCGTTATCGAAATCTGTGCTATTCGGTGAATTAGATTGGGTGAATTGGATAATAGACGTCTGCTGTGATCTAGCGGCACCCCATCTTTCTCCTTCAAAGGTATATCTGAAAGAGAATCTAGTGCCTTTCGGTTGTGAATATCTGAATAGGGTGAACGAACTGGCCATCAGATCTGCTGATATACTATCTCCGGAACAATTAAGCTCATTATGGTCAACTTCCATGGAATGTGTCTTATCTATATAGGAGATATTTAAATTGAGAAAATATATCAACCCGGGACGAAGAGAAACGTCTATCTATTTAGTTATTACAATGATCTGTTATCAGAGCAGATAACAACAACCATTTCATCGGACATGTGTCTTTTTCATTTTCCAATGGACCTTTCACTGATTCCAATGTATTTTCGCTTAGTGGGATGTTTTATGGATGGAAATTATTCGATGTAGTGAATAATAGGTTCTGGTTGTCCGTTGTTAAATAATCCTTGTTTAGGCAGCTCATGCATAGTGTACTAATTCGATCTAAGCTTGAAATTGTTCCGTGTTTCGGTAGTAGCATCTTGTTACATGGAGCTAAGGCCCTAAATATGGGATAAACAAGAACTAATGAGAACAGGAAACAAAAGACATCGGAAACCAAAAAGGAACATATGGGAGAAATTGGATCAAAAAAGGAAAAAGACCAAATCTCAGGTGGGATTTTTCTATTTCTTTCTATGTCCATTAAAGAATGTATGAAGCTTGTTTCTTACTAATTATGAGGTATATGTAATTAAGGACATAGATTGAGAAGAATCTATATACCCCTCTTAAAGTCTTGCAAGATCTGGGAGTTGCGATCGAACCTCAACAACTATACCAATGTTGAATCCTGTGACTCTATGGGCAAATAAGGGATCCTTTCTTCCGAATGGGAAGTGTAATAAAAAAAAAAAAAAGAAGAGTACCGGAACCAAAATCGAAGAAATAAGGGGGTAAGCATAGTAGAGAGTATCTCATTAGGTTCAAGAAAATTGACTTGGCTCATCTTCCTTGCTATGCTCACTCTTACACGGTCGAGATCTCGGAATAAGGAATATATCTTAAAATTCAAGATCTATCAACTCTTTGTTCTTCTTTTTTATTCTTCTGACATACTTTCATTCTTGGACAAGACTGAGAAAGGACTCATTTTAGAATAGGATCTTAAATCGAAGCAGATGTGGAACTTCTCATTTGTTTCCACGACCCCACTACCCGGTCAATTTCGTTCTACCTCATTTCATTGCTCTTTCATCGATGATGACAGATTCTTCCGGCTAAAATGGATATGTGAAATCTATCTTTTGTTGTATGAATTAAGTGTTCAATTTCCTTCGGAAAAAGCCATCTCTTTTTCAACAATGTCCTTGTCATTTGATTCAACAACATTCTGTTAGATAGGAACAGATTTGATAAATATTGATAACTCTCGGATAGAGTATTATAAAGAAAAGATTCATTCGATAATGAATTATTGGTTTCAAGCCATCTTTGGCGATGAATTAACAATTCGAAGCGATCAACCTTTTCTTGCGGATTTTCAATCAACCAACGTTGATATAGAAATGTGGGAGTATATGGCTGTATACGTTTCAATCGGATACCAATTGCTTGAATGCGTTTGAAAGCCTCGATATGCTCCTTTTCTGCAAGAGGCAATTGTTTCCACGAATTCATGACCGAATTGGTCATGAATTTTGAATTATATCTACGAAAAGCACCTTGGATACTTTTTTTAGGGAAGAGATGCTTTTCTTGTCTTCTTATTGAACCGTAAGTAATATAAAGCCTTTTCAGCATTTCTTCATTTGCAAAAAATTCCCGACGTGAAAACACAAGGTGCTGATCTTGAAATAGGAAACCTGTGGGATCCCAAAGAAATCGTCTTCCTAGAAAGAACATTGGTTTCTTAGAGGATTTAGATCGCATTTGATATTGTATAGAAAATTGAAATACTCCTAACATTTCAAACCGCTCTTGTAATGATATATCCTCCAATTGAGACTGTATATGCTGTAGATTCTTTTGTCTTGCGTTAGAATGATTTCTCTCATGAACATAAAACCCTTTTTTATGCGGTCCTTTTTGGAGAGACCCTAAATTCTCTCTAACCCTTTTACAATAACTGATCTGCCCCTCTTGAAACAATCCGAACTGATACGAAAATCCCAATTCATTGGGTCTTTTTGTACGATCAAATAGATTACTGCGAAGAAAACTAAGACGCCAGATCCTAGGAGCCCAAACTATGTTATTGACTAATTTTTCATCCATTTGTCTTGCGTCGGGAGTTTCTTGTTGAAACTTCGATTCATATTCTTTATATATAAACATTTTATTGACCATAGAAGAAACCCCTTTTCGCATCATATTGAGATGATTTCTCGTTTTGGACTGAGGAGCAAATGTGATTTGATTCTTATCAGGCTTACTCCGGCATATCCCTAACCATGGAAACTCCACCAGAAGGCTTTCTAAAAGACCAGAAGCTAAATCGAAATCATGCTCAGCGAATCTATCGAGAGGAATCCAATTCTCTCTATTTTGTTCTGATATAAACCAGGAATCTCGAGCTGCTGATCCGGCCAAGCAACCCAAAATATGGGGGAGTATAGTCAATTCCTTCATAGTTGTTTCAGCAATAGAAGGTTCTAAATACCATTTGGACAAATAATAAAACCTTTTCTTCCATAATTCATTATTAATAGATAGAGGATTCATAGAAGAATTCCTTCTAAGTGTATTTTGTATAACAGCCTTCCCCACCTTATAGGGAAGTATTTCGTAATTTTGACCGGATCCAACCTGATTATCTATAGATTGCAAACCCCAAGTTTGTCTATAAAGAGCTAATCTAATTGTATCAGTGTCTATAACTGATTTCCTTTGGGTAATACCAATTGATAAGGCTTCATTGGCAAGTGCTGCTAGATCCCGTGCATTGGAACCTATGGTTCTAGATCCAAATTCATTGGGACAAGACAACTCTTTTTCCGAGTCAAACCCCTTGCTACGTAAAAGAATAGGAAATTCCTTTTGTCGTTGTGGGATAGGAAGCATTCGAATATTGATTGACCTATCTAATCGATTTGGAGCTATTGGAGCTGGATCCACTTTTTTAGGAATATGAGTCGAAGCAACAACAAGAATATTTCTAGTAGAATCTTTCTCATCATCTCTAGAGAGATGGTTCACCAATAAACCAAGGAAAAAGTGAGTTAAGTAATTGACATTCAGTTCATGAATGTTTGGAATCCATATTATGCAAGGAGACATTCTTTTTGCCAATTCGAAGGTGAGGTTGAATTGGTGCATTTTTTGCACCACGTTATTCATACTTCGTATATCGAGGAAATTAGAATATTCACCTTTGTCATACAGGAACTTGTTTAGAGATATTCTTATTAGAGGAACATAAGAGTCTGCTGCTAGGCCCTTGACCAAATAGGATCGCCCGGTTTCCGTAGGACCTATCAGTAAAATCCCTTTGGAAAGGGATGACCCTAAGTGAAGTGAGAAAGGTTTTCCATGAAATGTGAGGTTCAAACCCCTAGAGATTTGTGAAGAGGCAATCTTCCGACAAAAAGCGAGGAAGACCCATCTTTCTGCTAAACGAGATTGATCGAACTCGTGATTCATTAGATCTTTCTGATAAGTGCCGGCTAAATAGATCAAGTAAATAAGTCCCGGCTGCTCAGTGATTTGATAATCAAATTCATTCTTGAATAAATTATGACTGTGAGTCAAATTCGATCCAAATTGAGAGATGTTTTTTTGTGTTATTAGGAACTGAACTAGTAATTCTCTCTCTTTTCCAGAGATATCCATGCTGAAGCACGATCTGTTCAACTCTCTTCTTATAGGTGAATAAAGCTTTCTATTCCTCATAGAATAGATCAATTCATCCAGGAAATAGATGGATATGTCCCTTATATCCATAGAGAAAAGCAGACCAGGCAAAGGATGATCCATCAGTTTTTGCAACTCGATCGCGTATGACGGATCCATTAAATATTTGATGCGTTCAAGGTGTATCTGTAACTCAATAAAGGCTGAGGAAACAATGAAAGAATATCGAAGAACGAAATATCCAAGGACGAAAAAAAGGATAAGGATCGAATATTCATACTCCCGAGCATTCAGTAATCTCAGGTGTGCCCATATAAATAGAGCTGATGACTCATTCTTTTGATTAATCATTTCCTTGAATGAACAAAGATTCCATAAATAAAAAAGCTTATCCAAAAGATTGGTTCTCAAATTACATTGTAGAAGTGCCCATAATTGATGAGAAATTGCCCACGATAGATTCGATTTATGCATAATATCATGCAAAATAGATACAAGTTGATCACTGCTATTTAGCAATATCTCCGGAAAAGTCTCTATAAGTAGATTCTCAAGATATTTCCACCATGCAGAAGTCAAGAACCATGGCGTATATGTTCGGAACAGATCCCATTTTTTAAAAAGACTCTCTATTTGAGAGATCCCATACATCTCTTGTTTCTTAGCACGTTCATTGAAACGCGGTGAACAAAATGAGAAGAGATTCCGTTCCTCTTTAGAGAAATTAAAAAGGGTGCTTCTCTTATCTATGGCTTTGTTCTCAATTCTGTTTTTTGAATCTTCCGTTGAGCTAGATTTTACAAACCAATCTCGAATCCGATGAAGCATTTCCTGGGTATTCTCTTTTCTTTTTAGAAAGATTTCGGATAGTAAATCATCTTGATAAGATTGAGTTTGAATAAGACCCATGTTTGAACTGAAACCCCTTTTAAGGCACTGATCGAAGTTGTTTTCTTCTAAATCGGATCTATTTAAGAAGGGCTGGCAAGAAGTTTTTTCGAAATTGACTATTCGTTCTCTCATTAAAGGCGTTGTAGAAATCTCTTCGATCGAGGAAATATCTATTTTGTCATGAACAAATGGATTCAATCGAGTTAGTAAATCGAAAGATTTGTACAAGTCATAGATTGATACAAGCGTTTGGTTACCGCTTTGTTGCAAATCTTTAGGTAAGAATATGTTAGATACTTGTGACTTTATAAGTGAAATAGTATCTTTATCCAAGTGAACAGGTCTTATTTCACTAATGGACAAAGAAAACAGATTGCTGTGGATGGGCGAGATATTGAATAATTGTCCATATGTAAGATTATGATCTTTTGTATGAATCCTTTCCATATAAGAAGGTAATCTTTTCTTATAATTGAACCGAGGATGATGTGAATAATCAAAGAATTGTAGTGTATTTGCTTTGTAAAAATAAGCTCTCGATGAGCTTTTATTAGATAGTTTTACGGGATTCAACCAGTTGTCTCGATCGTTGGATATCGTCGAAAATTCAGTGTTATCGAACAATTCCATGCAATTCTTTTCATTATCGAATAAATCAATAAGAAATCGATTCACCGGTATCTCATGATAGAAAGATTGTGCTACTGTTCTTTCGTCGATCAATAATTTTGATCTTTGTGAAATATTATGATCATACAAAAGAAAGGGTTTGAATGTTTTTAAATGAACGATTTGAACACCAATTGATTTGAACAACTTATTGAATAGTTGATCATTCATACTTTTCAACTTATCAATGAAAACCTTGGGAATGAGAATATCCGAATGAGAGATGGAAATATCAAACTTATAAATAAGGATCTTCACAGTATTTTCAAAAATAAAAGAAAACTTAGAATAATCTTTTTTGTTGGGGCTTCCAGACCAACCAATTGAATCTATATTAGTGCATGATTCAATCGGATCGAACACTCTTTTCAAATCGTTTTGTTTAGAAACAAGATGTTTCGAACATTTCTTCAAGTCTTTGGTCTGATTGGACCATTTGTACACATTCAAATTCCGATTGATACATTTCTCAGTTCGAAGAATAGAATGATCAAACCATTCTTTTTGACCTTTTCTCCAATTTGATGGATGTCGGTTAATTGTATCTTTCGTTACATTATTCAAACTTTCATTTTCTATCCAATTTGTTCGAATTTGATCCTTTAAATTGTGGCTGGACCCGTTCATAGAATAGAATTTATTGAATGCATTTTCCAAATGCCTGTGAATCTTATGTCGAATCAATTTATACCAATTTGAAGTTTCAGTTCTGTAATTGTTAAGAGGGGTTCCTATTTCTGAACTCTTTTTGGAATAGATTTGGATCAATTCTTTTTCGATTATTCGATCTAAATGTTCATTCTCTTTATCAGTAATATTGAGTAGGATCAATAAAGATTGATTCTTCAATTTATTCTTGTGGTTGAAGATCTGATTCAATAATCTATTCTTGTTCAGTTCATAGAATTGATTCACGTGATAATCAATATCAGGGGCAAATGTATTATCATAAACCTGATTAGGCTTAGTTGTTGATAGAGCGAATTTCTCTGTTATTTTTAGAACTCTTTTTTTCAATCGGAAATTGTTGTGTAATATGTATTGTTCTTTGCTTTGATCACAGAATGAAGAAAATCGATTCCGAGACAAACTCCGGTTCATAAAGAGAATACAATTTAATTTGTTTATATCCCTCTGATTTTTTCTAATCATATGAAATCCGGGATCTAATGAAATAGCACAATTTGAGGAAGGATTTTTAAAATATGTTCTTATCTTCCACGGATCAACTATCCCATTCTTTTCTGATCCCCTGAAATATCTGAAAAAAACATCTTGTTGCCTTCTCAATAATTGAAAATTTTCAATGGGCTTCTTAGTAGCACTAGAACCCATACACGGTTCATCTATTGACAATATGTCAAAAAAATAAGAACGAATTGATTTTGTGAAATTCTCGATGAATCTTTTCCTTTCCTTTGGAAACAAATTATCTGTTATAGACTTCTTATCCTCCGTAAATAGTTCTTTCGTCCAAGAGATCGGAGAATCTTCTGAGAGACACTTTGAGGACAAATCTGATTCTATTTTTGTTCTTTTTATTCGAATAGAAGAAGAAGGATCCCAAAGAATTGATCTTTCTTTTAGTTGCTCGATCTCCGTTTTCTTTAGATATCCATTTGTGAAAATCCGTTCACAAAGATCTTTTTCAGGTTCCCAATACTCATTTTCAGTGAGATTGAGAGCCGAATCTATCTTCGAATCGATATCTTTCTCATCCTTCTCCGAATGAGCCTCCCAAGTTATCGGTCTCTGAGTCTCTGAGATTCTCTCATCCTTTTTGCTTATGCTCGTGTCATATTCTGAATTTTCACTAATGGGATCGAAATGATCTATGGATCGATTATAAGATCTTTTCAATTGGCTAGAATGATTGACTTTAATGAAAATAGATTCTGAGAAATCGTATAGAATATCCGACAAGAGATTCTGTACCTTGCTAAAAAGCTGATCATTGTTCACATCATTCAACTGAATGAATTTCTCTTTTAAGATGTCCTTCGAAAGATCCAATTTCTGCTGATCTTTCTCCCAACTAACAAAAGAATCTTTATAGAATTGCCATATATAAAATTCAGCATAATCTTGGAAAGAGAGATACCCTTTCTCTTTCAAGAGAATGGAAGATTCTGCAATAATTTGATCAGATTCACCCCAACTATTCCAGATCTGAAACAGATTCTTTTTCCACCAACGTGGTCCCCATTTGAATCTCTCTTGATAGGATAATCGAGGATGGGAGAAATGCTCAATATTATTTGATTCAATAGTTGACTTCGATTTCTGCTGCTTGAATGGGCCCTCCACTTCGAATAGCATTTTTTCACAAAAAGCGGACATGAGATAACAAATTAGATTATTACCTAATATTTTGGCTTGCTGCTTCGAGCTCAAGTCGATCGTGTCCTGCTTATTTTTCATAAAAACACGATCGAAATGATATTCCCAATCATAGTCCTTGCGGATCAGATCATCAATATAGAATTCAAAAAACCCCTTTAGATATCCCACATCTCTCTCTTTCAATGACATCTCAATCTTAGCTATTGATTCCTGAGGGATCTTCCAACTAGGAAGAATCTCTTCTATGATCCAATTCTTCCACCATCGTGAACCCCAAGAATCAATTTGATTATGCGCAGGCATGACACACACCTTTCTCTTTGAGGGAACCCAAGCATCCTCTTTCAAATTTATCAAGTGACTTTGATAGATCTTTCTCCCTTTTGGGAAAGACAGAGAAAGATGCGGAAAGATCAACAAATTTTTATTTAAAGACTCGAAATCTTCTTCCGATGTTTCATTTCTAGGTTCAATATAGTTTATAGGCATAGGGAACAGTTTCATCGAATAGAACTTCTTTCTTTCAATCATACTTTTCTTATTCACGTGATATACAAGGACTGGTAATGTAAGTAGTACTACGCCTTTGATTGTCAAAGATTGATTGCTTCTTGAACCACGTAGATCGCGCAAAAGCAACGTGCTAAGAATTCGAGAGTCAAAGAGCTTAATAAGACGTTCTCGATGGGAAACTATTTTAGTGAACAATCTCACCAAATTCAATTCGGTCCATGAATTGAATAAATATTGAAAGCTTCGTATCTCTTCCAATTTCAATATCCAGGATTTCAATTTTTGTCGTTTCATTCCTTTTTTACAATAATTACATTACAGCAATGAAATAGTTTTTGATAGATCTCTATCCTTAAATAGATTCAATGACTTTGGTCTTTTCCATTCTCTTTTTTTTTCTTTCTATAATATTGATAGAGTATAGGCGTTGTGATAGAATATAGGTGTTGATTCCTATAGGTGCATAGATCTATACATCTATTTGTTCTCTACCAATCAATCTGAAACGAAACCATATTGGATCTATTGAAATAGAGTATCAAAAAAGATATCATTTATAGATTTTGGGTGATCATGAATAGAATGACATATCAATAGAATATTGACATAAAGAAGAGCTTGCGTCAACCACTAAGAATTAAATTGATTCTATCTCAATAGATAGAAAGACTTATTGCTCATTTTAAATCGAAAATGACAAAGAATTGGATCCAGTCCGTTTCTTTATGGGCGAACGACGGGGATTGAACCCGCGCGTGGTGGATTCACAATCCACTGCCTTGATCCACTTGGGCTACGTCCGCCCCAGAAGAACCAATTGAAAGTCCCTATCTACGGTCATTCCTTCCAAGAAGGAGATAATTTATAAGCTCCGACGACGAACTAACATTTGAATGTTGGTTGGCAACCTCTGACAGAAAATGAGAGTGTTGCAAGATCGATAACCAACTTGGAACCAACTCTCGAACAAAAGTTGTTCAGTCATATACCTCTGTCAAATGTACTTGACATGAATTGAATGGGAGAGAATGGGATTTGGTTCCGACCAATACCAATTTTGAGTTGATACTCATATTCTTTACCAATTTTTAGTTGATACTCATATTCTTTATATGATATGCTCTTATTATAGAACGCATTGAACTTAAAACAAATATATTATGTTAATTAATACGCATCCATGGCTGAACGGTTAAAGCGCCCAACTCATAATTGGCGAATTCGCAGGTTCAATTCCTGCTGGATGCACAGGAGTTGCACATATTTATTTTTATTATTGAACCTTATTCTTTTTCTGAACAAAAAAGAAAGGGATATCAAGATCGGGTAAATATTAGTATGATGACCCGTAATCTGTATAAGTATAATATATTTATACTATGGGGCTTAGTAATAACTTATTACAATACTGGTCAGTATATGGATTTGTAAGAGATAGGAAAAAGGAGATATCTATGAATGAAATAGAATATACAGTACTTACAGAAAAAAAGATTCGTTTATTAGAAAGGAATCAATATACTTTTGATGCAGGTTCGAGACCGACCAAAAGGGGGATGAAAAATTGGATTGAACTTTTCTTTGGTGTCAAAATAATAGCTATGAATAGTTATCGACCTCCAAGAAAGGGAAGAAGAACAAGACCAATAATAGGACATCCAATGCGTTGTAGACATATGATTATTGCACTTCAACCAGGTTATTCTATTCCACTTCTTTCAGAGGAATAAAACTTATTAGATTAAGGTACCTAATAACATGGCCATCCGTTCATACAGAACTTATGCTCCAAGCACAAACAATAGACTCATATCAAGTTGTGATAGAAGGGTCCGACCCAATCCACGAAAGAGATTGACCTCTGGACAGCATCATTGTGAAAAAGGTCGTAATAGTAGAGGAATTATTACTGCAAGACATAGAGGAGGAGGTCACAAGCGTCTGTATCGTCAAATTGATTTTCGACGGAATGAAAAAGACACATCTGGAGAAATTGTAACCATAGAATACGACCCTAATAGAAGTGCATACATTTGTCTCGTTCACTATAAGAACGGTGAGAAGAACTATGTTTTACACCCCAGAGGGGCCATAATAGGAGATACCATTACTTCCGGTCCAAGAGCTCCTATATCAATAGGAAATGCCCTACCTCTGAGTGCGGTTTGAATCATTGATTTGCGTAATCGAAAGCAACCGATTGGGTTTACAGCAAGACCTATGAATCTATCACTGATCACTGATCCAACTCAGGTACTTTTATAGGAGAAACCTCAAAGGAAACTGAAGAGGAACGACAGCGGGTGATTGGGATCAATAGTCCTCATATAAAATTATTGACTCCAAAGATATGATAATATGGAGAAGATCAAATTGTCTGAAGCATGAACAAACCCGGAGCCACCCCTCGTTTCAAAGAAAGGGGCGAGTTACTCACATTTAATTTGACGGTCAGAGGCAAATTAAAGGCTGGACAGTGGTAATATATCCCGGAGAAGAAAAGAAAAGATGGAAAAAGAGGAGAAAAAAAAAAGATAGATGTTAAACACGCCTCCTACGTTATCCAGAACATACAGGAAGGAGTATTGGCGTAATCTTATGAAGTCATTCATTCTGAATGCTACATGAAAAACATAAGCCAGATGATGGAATAGAGAGACCTAGGATGTATAGGATCAGGACATGATAAACAAAATCCCATATTTCATTCTATTTATTTATTATCAATATAATATAAATATATGTAAATACTCTCATGTACATCCCGAAAGCTGTATGCCTCGAGAGAGGCTTGTACGGTTTGGGAAGGGATTCTTATTTATCGAAAATAAGGGTCTACTTCAACCGGTGTGCCCTTAGGCACGGCTATACATAACATAGAAATAACACTTGGGAAAGGTGGGCAATTAGCTAGAGCAGCAGGTGCTGTAGCGGAACTGATTGCAAAAGAGGGTCGATCGACCACATTGAGATTACCATCTGGGGAGGTTCGCTTAATATCTGAGAACTGTTCAGCAACAATTGGACAAGTAGGTAATGCCAATGCGAACAATAGAACTTTTGGTAAAGCTGGATCTAAACGTTGGCTGGGTAAACGCCCTAGAGTAAGAGGAGTAGTTATGAACCCTGTAGACCATCCCCATGGGGGTGGTGAGGGAAGAACCCCAATTGGTAGAAAAAAACCCGTGACCCCTTGGGGCTATGCTGCGCTTGGAAGAAAGAGCCGGAAGAAGAATAGATATAGTGATGCTTCAATCCTTCGCCGACGTAAGTAGGAGCAGTTGGGAATCCATTTTCTTTAAAAAAGAAAAAAAAAAGGGGGGGGTAATTGACCATGGCACGTTCACTGAAAAAGAATCCTTTTGTAGCTAATCATTTATCGAGAAAAATTGAGAATCTAAACATAAAAAAAGAGAAGAAAATAATAGTAACCTGGTCTCGGGCATCTACCATTGTACCCGCAATGATCGGTCATACAATTGCTGTTCATAATGGAAAGGAACATTTACCTATCTATATAACGGATCGTATGGTAGGTCACAAATTGGGGGAATTTGCGCCTACTCTAATTCTCCGCGGACATGCGAGGAGCGATAATAGATCCCGTCGTTGAAGGAGGTGCTCATCATTAATTGGGAGGTGAAGGTCAATGGAAAATAAGAACTCGAGCCCAAAAATACGAGCTCTAGCTAAGCATGTACGTATGTCTGCTCATAGAGCACGCAGAGTAATTAATCAAATTCGTAGTCGTTCGTATGAACAAGCACTTATGATACTGGAATTCATGCCTTATCGAGCATGTTATCCTATATTACAATTAATTCCTTCCGCAGCGGCAAATGCTAATCACAATATGGGGTTGAACAAAGCCAATTTATTTGTCAGTAGGGCCGAAGTAAATGAGGGTGCTGTTTTAAAAAGATCTCGACCTAGAGCTCAAGGGCGTGGTTATCCAATACAGAAACCTACCTGTCATATAACTATTGTATTGGAAGAAAGAGACAGATCGAAAAATCTGATTATGCCAACAGAACCCAAAAAAGGAAAATATGTATGGGGCAGAAAATGAATCCACTTGGTTTTAGACTTGGTGTAACCCAAAATCATCGTTCCCATTGGTTTGCACAACAAAAGAATTATTCCGAGGATCTCCGAGAAGATGAAATAATACGTAATTGCATTGTAAATTATGTACGAAGACATATGAGGAGCTCCTCGAATCATGGAGGAATTGCACGTGTAGAGATTCGAAGAAAAATAGATTTCATTCAGGTCGAAATCCATATTGGATTTCCCAACTTGTTGATAGAAAGTCGAGGTCGGGGAATTGAACAATTACGAGCCGATGTACGAAATATGCTAAATTCTGTGGATCGAAAACTAAACATTGCTATAGTAAAAGTTGCGAAACCTTATGGAGAACCTAATATTCTTGCAGAATTTATTGCCCTGCAACTAGAGGATAGAGTTTCACTTGGAAGAACAGTCAAAAAAGCTATTGAACTGGCTGAACAGGCAGATATAAAAGGTATTCAAATACAAATTGCAGGACGTCTCGACGGAAATGAGATTGCCCGTGTCGAATGGGCCAGAGAAGGTAGAGTTCCCCCACAGACTATTCGAGCCAAAATTGATTATTGTTATTATCCAGCTCAAACTATCTATGGAGTATTAGGGATCAAGATTTGGATCTTCGGGGATGAAGAATGATGGGTCCATTCCATTCTCCCTCCCCGTACAAGAAAAATCAATTTTATCAGATCGAATAGGAACTAGATTGACCCTCTCGGAGAAATGCTATGCTTAGTGTACGACTCGTTCGGATCGAGCTCTGGAGCTATAAGGAACTCGGAGGAAGAACGGATCGGTCTCTGAATAAATGAGATCTCCAATATTGTTATTGTATGGTCGGTTCATAAATCACCCTCCAAAGAGCAGTGTGATAAAGCATAAGAATCATCCTGATTCGTTCAAGATTGAATGGATTCAGCTTATAAATAAAAAAAAAAAAAAGAGCTTCGGGTCGATGGAAACTAAGGAGATTGACCCCATAACAGATGAAATGAAAAGCTCCATTGCAGAGGAAAGACCTGGGCATCAATTTAGGAGCTATCGAACGATGGAATCCGTGACTGCATAGGATTCTATAGGAATCTCAATCATTCATTGGATAGGATGGCGAAATAAACCAAGAATGAATTGATCTCAGCGGGGGCTATACATATAGATATAAGTCAACCCATGGAGCAAACACCGGAAGAGTCAATATTCGCCTGTGAAATTCGCATTGGACAGTTCCGTTGGATAGAAATGAAAAATTGATTTCTGCCACAATCACAATGTTATTAAACAGATGCTTAGATATCTATTTATACCTATAGCTTATTCCTATATAACACATATCAATCATATGCACATTGATCGTCCAAATTTACATATATTATTCACAAGGAGCCGGATGAGAGGAAACTATCATGTCCGGTTCTGAAGTAGAGATGGGATCAAGATACTATCATCGACTATAACCCCAAAAGAACAAAATTTCGTAAACAACATAGAGGGAGAATGAAGGGAGTATCTCATTGGCGGGGCAATCGTATTTGTTTTGGTAGATTCGCTCTTCAGGCTCTTGAACCTGCTTGGATCACATCTGGGCAAATAGAAGCGGGGCGACGAGCAATTACTCGTTATGCCCGCCGTGGGGGAAAAATATGGGTACGCATATTTCCCGACAAACCTATTACAATGAGACCTGCAGAAACACGTATGGGTTCGGGGAAAGGATCTCCAAAATATTGGGTATCCGTTGTCAGACCATATCGAATACTTTATGAGATGGGCGGAGTATCAGAAACTGTAGCTAGAGCAGCTATTGAAATAGCTGCATACAAAATGCCTATACGTACTCGATTTGTTACTGCTTCACCTATCTAAATACTGAGCCAAAGAGATATTTATAAGGGAAAAGAAATGGAAAAGAAGATTCCTAGTTTGTTCGTCAATTAGATATCTTCTTTTTCATTTCCTCCGCCGGAGAACAAAATCATTGGAGGAAGAATGATTCAACCTCAAACTTATTTAAATGTAGCGGACAACAGTGGAGCCCGAAAACTCATGTGCATCCGGGTTCTAAAAGCTAGCAATCGTCAATACGCTCATATTGGTGACGTTATCATTGCTGTAATTAAAGAAGCAGTACCAAACATGCCCTTGAAAGAATCAGAAGTAGTAAGAGCCGTAGTTGTACGCACCTGTAAAGAACTTGAACGTGACAATGGAATGATAATACGATCTGATGACAATGCAGCAGTTGTCATTGATCAGGAAGGAAATCCAAGGGGAACTCGGGTTTTTGGTTCAGTTGCTCGGGAATTGAGACAATTGAATTTTGCCAAAATAGTCTCATTGGCTCCCGAAGTCTTATAAGTACTCATAAATTGTGTAATGGTACATAAATAGATCAATTTATAGGTTGCATCTCAGGCATATTCCTCGAAGAAGATTGAACATGCCCTTTATACCGAGACCATAAATTACTAATAATTAGTTCTCACGGGTAACGATACTATTGCCAATATAATAACTTCTATAAGAAACGCTGACATAGTAAAAAAAAGAACAGTTCGAATAATAGCTACTAAGACTACCAAAAACGTTGCAAGAATCCTTCTACGGGAAGGTTTTATAGAAGACGTTAGAGAACATCGGGAAGGTCAAAAATCTTTTTTGGTTTTAACTTCGAGATATAGGGGAAGGAAGGAAAAGACATATATAACCACTTCAAAGCGCACTAGCAAACCTGGTCTGAGGATCTATTCCAATTATCAAAAAGTTCCTAAAGTTCTAGGTGGAATGGGGGTCGTAATCCTTTCTACTTCTCAAGGAATCATGACAGATCGAGAGGCTCGGCGGAGAAGAATCGGAGGAGAAATATTATGTTATGTACGGTAATTTATCTGAATATTTGTCTAGAACTATTTCTTCTGGAGGATATCTCTATGAAAGGGAAAAGCAAGTTAGATGATAACATTCATCCTTATCCACGCTAGTTGATTTCTCACGGAGATTCTCAAAAAATGAATAAACAAGATTTGATCGATGTGGAAGGTTCAGTTACTGAATCACTTCCCAGTGGTATGTTCCGAGTTCGTTTAGATAACGGATGTCAGGTTCCAACCCATATCTCGGGGAGAATTCGACGTAATTATGTACGAATACTACCAGGAGATAGGGTCAAGGTCGAATTGAGCCCTTATGATCTAACCAAAGGACGTATAATTTATCGACTTCGCAACAAATCTTCAAATGATTGGATCACCTCCTGAGCATGAGCATCTGGTAGAGATCAATATTTAGGCTCATGAATTATAGAACCCTTATTTCTCGAAAAACGAAATGTAATATGATTAATCATATCCATTCAAAATTGAAGGACCACAAACATGAAAATCCGTGCTTCTGTTCGTAAAATTCGTGAGAAATGTCGACTAATTCGTAGGCGGGGACAAGTTATGGTAATTTGTTCCAATCCGAGACATAAACAGAGACAGGGGTAGTAATCCTTCTCTACATCAAGGAACAAATGCAGAAATGAAATATATATTTTGATATAAAATGGATAGATAGATATCTTACCAAACCATAGATATGGAATAATGAATATGTCAAAACCTGTAAGAAAAATTGGTTCACGTAGAAATGAACGTAGAATACCCAAAGGAGTTATTCACGTTCAAGCAAGTTTTAACAATACCATTGTTACTGTTACGGATGTACGGGGACAGGTGGTTTCTTGGTCTTCTGCTGGTGCCTGCGGATTCAAGGGCACGAAAAGAAGTACACCATTTGCTGCTCAGACTGCAGCAGAAAATGCTATTCGTACGTTAATGGATCAAGGTATGGAACGAGCGGAAGTCATGATAAGTGGCCCTGGCCCAGGGAGAGATACAGCATTACGAGCTATTCATAGAAGTGGTGTACTATTAAGCTTTGTACGTGACGTAACCCCTATGCCGCATAATGGATGTAGACCTCCCAAAAAGAGACGTGTGTAGGGATCAAATGAATTCCGGGAGAGAGAAATGATCAAATGATCTGATCAAAGAATCTCAGTATGATTCGAGATGAAATCTTAGTCTCTACTCAGACACCGCGGTGGAGATGCGTTGGATCCAGAGCGGACAGTAAACGTCTTCATTATGGTCGCTTCGCTCTATCTCCGCTTCAAAAGGGTCAAGCTAGTACGATAGGTATCGCGATGCGAAGAGCTCTACTTGGAGAAGTAGAAGGAACGTGTATCACACGTGCAAAATTGGAAAAGATAACACATGAATATTCCGCGATGACAGGTATTGAAGAATCAGTACATGACATTTCAATCAATCTGAAAGAAATTGTGCTTAGAAGTGATCCGTACGGAACTCGAGAAGCATCTATCTGTATCGTCGGACCCAGAAATGTAACCGCTCAAGATATCATCTTACCAACTTCTGTGAAAATAATCGATGCTGCACAACATATAGCTAGCCTCACCAAATCAATTACTTTTGATATAAAATTATGGATCGAGAAAGATCGTGGATATCGTATACAGAATCCGAATAATTATCAGGATGGGGTTTTTCCTATAGATGCTGTATCTATGCCTGTTCGAAACGCAAATTATAGTATTCATTCCTATGGGAATGGAAATGAAATGCAAGAAATACTTTTTCTCGAGATATGGACGAATGGAAGCTTAGCTCCTAGAGAAGCACTTTACGGAGCTTCTCATAATTTGATTGACTTATTCATTCCTTTTCTGCGTGCAGAAGAACAGAACATCGATGAAATGGACAATCAGAATGGGTATAATATGCCTTCCTTCCCCCTTTCCAATATATCGACTGATATAGAGAGAATGGAAGAAGAAGTTGCATTCAAACATATTTTTATTGACCAATTAGAGTTACCTCCTAGGGTTTATAACTGCCTCGGGAGGGTCAATATACATACATTATCAGACCTATTGAATTACAGTCAGGAAGATCTAATGAGAATTGGACATTTCGGAAAGAAATCTGTTGAACAAGTATCAGAAGTTCTTCAAAAACGTTTTGCAGTTGATCTACCCAGGAATAAGTTTCAGATTCATTAAATAGTCCCATTTACTTTTTCCATTTCTTCCCCTTTCCCAAGTTCTTTCAGAGAGTTATGAAAAGAACTCCATTTAAAATGTTCAACATAACCTCTGTTTCGTGGAATATTCAAAATAGATCTCTGACGGACGAGATTGGATATATCTAGGGAGAACTTGGTTTGAAACAATTACTCCCTAGATATAGGAACGAAATATTTAAATATAGAAATATTTGACGGTTGGATAAATTTTGAAAAAGACCTAAAGTGAAAGATTCATCGATAGGTAACGCTGCCCCAATGCCTAACCAAAGGGCTACTGCAGTGCCGATCAAGAAGACTGTTGTAGCTACTGGACGACGAAATGGATTTTGAAATTGATTGACATTCTCTAGAAAAGGTACCGTCAACAATCCCGCGGGTACTGAAGCCATTAGAAGGACACCCAATAATTTATTAGGTACTGTACGAAGTATTTGAAATACGGGGAAAAAATACCATTCGGGTAATATTTCCAAAGGAGTTGCAAATGGATTTGCTGGTTCACCAATCATTGATGGTTCGAGAACAGCTAAACCTATGGTGCATGCAATAGTACCTAAAATTACCACTGGAGAAATATATAAAAGATCATTGGGCCAGGCGGGCTCTCCATAATAATTATGTCCCATACCTTTAGCTAATCTAGCCCTTAATACAGGATCATTTAAATCAGGTTTCTTTGTTATTAGGATAGGTAAATCTTTATAGATCTATCCCCCCAAAGGAACCGGACATGATAATTTTTCATCATCCGGCTCGAGCGATAACTAAAGGAATTAGAGATAGATATAGATATCTATAGATATCTGCATATATGACTCTCCGTAATGAGGGACATATCGTGCGTGGTAATAGGAACCAATAATATCTCTAATCATCCCTTTTAGGTGATCCGATCCCCCCCAGTGAAATACTCAGTACCCAAGTAAGCTTACAAATTAGATCATGATCAATACGCTTTTTGGACCATCTTATCCCTCGTAATCCGTGTTTATCTTCACGAACAGACCTTCAAAGTTTTGTGACATACAAGGTATTGACTTGTTACTGATCCGGCCTTTTTTATTCCTCAGATCTATTCTCTTACTCCGATAGTCTTTCCCTATTGAAATGAATGCAAGAGAAATGGATGCATTTTCACACTATGAGGAAGGAGAAGTAATATGATCCAATTCTTGATCGTGTTACATTCTTACCTTATTCTACTGGATCTCACGGAGCCTTTCCTAATTCGAATTTGATCATAGAAAGAATTCTCTTCAAACGGGTCAACCGATACACCCTTTTTTGCCCAGGTTTTAAACTTCCTATTTCTGATAAGAAAATTGGGACAGAGACACATTTCGTTATGAATTTTGATGTGGCAGATCAAAGTAGATATCTGCGCGGCCCAATAAAGAGTTCAAGTCACGCACTCCCATAATCCATCTTCTCCGTCTGAGAATCTACTTCAACTATTCGTATCGGATGAATAATACTTCAAGATTGAAAGAAAATATCCGAGGAACATGTTTTCTTATTATCAATAAGAAATATTCATGGCAATGAGATATTGCTATCATTACTCAAAACCAATATGTTATGAATACTTATTCAAAATCTATCTTTCCTCTCTATAAAGGGCCTGAAATACCTTGCTTGCGGATCATAAGAAAATGCATTAACATAAATACAGCAGTAAGAAGAGGTAATACGAAAGTGTGTAAACTATAGAAACGAGTCAAGGTAGATTGACCCACACTAACACTTCCGCGTAGTAGCTCTACCAAAGGAGATCCTATTAAAGGAATAGCCTCAGGCACACCGGTCACAATTTTGACTGCCCAATAACCGATTTGATCCCAAGGCAAGGAATAACCAGTTACGCCGAAAGATACGGTCAATACAGCCAGAATTACACCTGTAACCCAAGTTAATTCACGGGGTTTTTTAAATCCACCTGTGAGATAAACACGGAACACGTGCAAGATCATCATTAGAACCATCATACTTGCCGACCATCGATGAACTGATCGAATTAGCCAACCAAAGTTTACCTCGGTCATTATGTATTGAACAGAGGCAAAAGCTTCTGTAACGGTTGGACGATAGTAAAAAGTCATAGCAAAACCAGTAGCTACTTGTACCAAAAAACAGGTCAGCGTGATCCCCCCTAGACAATAAAATATATTTACATGAGGAGGAACATATTTACTGGTGATATCATCCGCAATCGCCTGAATCTCGAGGCGCTCTTCGAACCAATCGTATACTTTATCGAGATAGGTAAACATCCCCCCCCTCCAAGAACCGTACATGAGAATTTATCTTCGTACGGCTCAAGCAAGAACACCCAAATACTCACTCGTGGAAACGAATAGATCGATTAGAAACTATCAGTTCGTCCCCTGGGAATATGAATGAGAATAATTTATAATGATCATCTCCCGCAATAGCGATACTTCACAGTGCCAAAATTTCAAGTCGGCTCATTCATTCTTATGTCGAATGGATCACTATAGGCCTTTCGAACGATCTTTCACCCTACTTGCGATATCAATTTACTGTAAAAAAAAAAACTAGTCTTGGGCAATTGATAGGAATTATCTTGTTGAGATCTTAATAGATGTATCGATCCAAACCTAAGATTTCTATTATACCCCGATGATCTTTTCGAATCCCCTAAAAGTCCTCTGGGTAATAACCTTTCGATCGTCACTTACTCAACGAGATATGCTAACTAAAAAGAATGAGATACCATCTCATTATTCAATCAGAGTCAGCTTAGTTCTGAGGGAAGATAGATCATTCAATTTTTGATCAGGAATACCTATTTGAAATTCTTAGAAGCCCGGTGACGAGGTCTAAATGGCAAGTACAAACCATAGTTCAGATCTTCCTGAATATATCTTATATACCTCGTGCTCCGGATACTAAATATTCGATTGATATCCGACGAGGTAGGACCATCTCCATGAAGATGACAGACCAATCTTCTGTACTATCAATATAGATCAATTTTAACAAGTCGCACACCCATGTTCCAGAAATCCTTAAAGAGAGGAGTTACACGATCGAACTACCGGGACGAAATAACCTAGAACCTGAAACTATCCGATAGCTCTATTTGGATCCCTCAGCCATCTTTTTGAAAAACTGGGGATCCGGGCAGATACTCTGGGTCTTCTAGCCCCAGCTTACTGGAATCCCATCCAACAAAACGGAAGAATTATAAATCTCCGGAATAATAGATAAGAATACCGCAAATAAAACCATTGCAGCACCCATAAGGGGAGTGGTTCCCCATCCGGGAGCTACTTTACCATATTCCGAATTAAGTGGTTTTAATAAATTTCCTACAACGGTTCGTCTCGGCCCAGATCTGAAAGTATCATCAATAGTCTGTGTAGCCATAACCCTTATTGCATTGGTTGAGATCTGTTAACTTTGTATACAGTTATGTTGTAAATATACCATGATTTTGGGATTACCTAACGATGGAAACTGCAACTTTAGTCGCCATCTCCATATCTCGTTTACTTGTGAGCTTTACCGGTTATGCCCTATATACCGCCTTTGGGCAACCCTCTGAACAACTCAGAGATCCTTTCGAAGAGCACGAAGACTAGTTGAAATAACGACCTTCCCTATATGGGAAGGTCATTATTTCAATAAAAAGAATGAGGGTTCAGAAAACAAAACTTATTTACTCCCCCTATCCGGGACTTTGGGTGGTTCTCGGAAGAAAATAGCAAAAAATATTATCCCTAAGGTCGATACCAACAGGAATGTATAAACCAATGCTTCCATAGATTCGATCGTAATTTACAATTAATTATGGAGATAGCTTTCATACCGATTGAAATTCTTTTCCCAAAAAGGAGAAAAATAGAAAGACTTTGAATCTCTCTTTGAATCTCTCTGAGAATGAATATTCCATTTCAGTGGAATCTCTCGATACTATAGATTGGAACAATGTCATATCATACTACTTGTCTTTTAGTAGTTGGATCTCCCAGTTTTTGAAATGCTCCAAATTCGACTTGGGCATCTAAATCCGGGTCGATACCAGCAAAAACATCTCTGAACAAAGTTCTAGCACCATGCCAAATGTGTCCGGAAAAGAAAAGAAGAGCAAATGTGGCATGCCCAAAAGTGAACCAACCCCTTGGACTGCTACGAAAAACACCATCGGATTTCAGTGTAGCGCGATCTAATTCGAAGATTTCACCTAATTGAGCGCGTCTAGCATATTTTTTCACTGTAGCAGGATCACCAAAACTAACCCCATCAAGCTCACCACCATAGAACTCAACAGTTACACCTACCTGTTCGACACTATACTTTGATTCCGCTCTCCTAAAAGGAACATCGGCTTTCACAATTCCTTCTTCATCTACCAGAACTACTGGAAATGTTTCAAAAAAAGTAGGCATACGACGTACAAAAAGCTCATGCCCTTCTTTATCTCTAAAGATAGGGTGTCCTAACCAACCAACAGCTATTCCATCTCCATTGTCCATTGCACCCGCTCTGAATAACCCTCCTTTAGCCGGATTATTACCGATGTAATCATAAAAAGCTAGTTTCTCGGGAATTTTGGACCAAGCTTCCGATAAACTTAGATCTTCGGCCAGACCAGCACGAACCCGTCGATCTATTTCTTGTTGAAAGTATCCCTGATCCCACTGGTAACGAGTAGGACCAAATAATTCAACCGGAGCAGTTGCGGAGCCATACCACATGGTTCCAGCAACAATGAACGCTGCAAAGAACACAGCAGCAATACTGCTGGATAGGACAGTTTCAATATTCCCCATACGTAATCCTTTGTATAAACGTTGGGGGGGACGAACACTAAGATGGAATAGACCTGCTAATATACCCAATATACCTGCTGCAATATGGTGAGAAGCTATTCCTCCCGGAACAAAAGGATCAAAGCCCTCAGCTCCCCACGCCGGATTTACAGGTTGTATTCTTCCAGTTAGTCCATAAGGATCAGACACCCATATTCCAGGACCATACAAACCCGTTACATGAAACGCTCCGAATCCGAAACAAGCTACTCCTGAGAGGAATAAATGAATCCCGAAGATCTTGGGCAAATCTAAAGAGGGTTTCCCCGTACGTTCATCGCAGAATATGTCTAGATCCCAATAGACCCAATGCCAGATAGCTGCCAAAAAGCACAAGCCAGAAAACACAATATGCGCTCCGGCCACACCTTCATAACTCCAAAGACCTGGATTAGTTACAGTTTCTCCGGTGATACTCCACCCACCCCATGAATCGTTTATTCCCAAACGAGTCATAAAAGGTATAACGAACATACCTTGTCTCCACATTGGATCAAGAACAGGATCGGATGGATCGAAAACTGCTAATTCGTACAGAGCCATTGAACCAGCCCAACCAGAAACTAGAGCTGTATGCATTATATGTACAGAGAGTAACCGGCCAGGATCATTCAACACGACAGTATGGACACGATACCAAGGCAAACCCATGGAAATACCCCTTCTTTCTAAAAGAAAAGTAGACACTATGTAACTTTCTCGCATTAGAAGAGACCACGCTATGGAGCTAAACTTTTATCGGATCATCTCAAAGGTTAACATCTATTCGAGGTCATCGCTAATAATGGAATGGAACAGCTCCGGAGCAACTCCGTTCGTAATAGCAGTGAGAGCATATATATTTTATCATTTATATGTACCAATGCACAACGCACAATGTGGAGATTGGTCCCATTTATACCGATCGAGCGCATAAATACAATACTTATTCCTTTTTTGAACAAACTAAACTGCAAAACAAAATAACTAGATTTCCCTGATCTTTTAGTTATTCTATGAACGATATTCTCTTTTGAGAACGAGGGTTCCTTTTGAATTTATGGACCAAATATGATATAATCATCGTGTCATAAACACGTCCTAGAAGCTCATCTCTTCTTATACTTCACGTTTCCATATTAGAGTATAGTGCTTCACTTTTCTCTATTGAAACAAATGCCCATTGGTGTTCCAAAAGTTCCTTTTCGGATCCCTGGAGAGGAAGATGCAGTTTGGGTCGACGTATAGTGCGACTTGCCGGACATATTGGGTTATACGGAATTTCCCCGTTATCTCTCCCGATGAGATATTTCCTGCTTCATTCAGGATCGATTAAACTATCAAGAATCTAGAGCGTGAAGTGCGATTAGATCATTTAGGAAGAAAGAGATTATCAATCATGAGAATCCATGGTTAGCTCGGACCAATAAAGTATTAAGGCTCCGTTAAAAAAAATCCCAAATTGGTGATATATCTAGAATTCCTAGGTAGAACCCATATTGATGAGTGATTTTGAACTCTCAATAAATGAAGTAATAGAATCTATTTGACATGAATCATGGAGCGGATCGGAAGGATAAAAAGGGGGGCAGTAGGTTTACTTGTCCTATATGTACGAATGAGACTCGGGCAGATGCTTCCCCGGAGTAGAGCATGAACCTAAAGATGCCTCAAAAACCTATTTGAGAACAAGATAATTTCGCTGTGACCAGAACGATTGGATTTCAATGGAGCAATACATCGATTAAGAGGTAGTTCAATAAGTTTAGAGAATGATATTCTCAGGGAGAAGACGAATTTGAACCAATGGTTATGAAAAAAAAAAAAGATTTTATATGTATGGTATGGCTTTTTTTTTTTTTTAGATAAGATCTCGCAAAAAAGAAAGGGGTCTGGGATCGATACATTGATCAATAACTTTTCACAATCGCTTGAGCTGTATGCATTTAAAGATGCGTGTACGGTTCTTAAGGAAGAAGAGAAGAGCTATTTCACTATCCTAATCAACCGACTTTATCGAGAGAGATTACTTTTTCTGGGTCAGCAGGTCGATGACGAGATCGCAAATCAACTCATTGGTATCATGATGTATCTGAATGGAGAAGATGAAAATAAAGATATATATCCATATATTAACTCTCCCGGTGGAGCAGTGATACCGGGAATATCTATTTATGATGCTATGCAATTTGTAGTACCAGATGTGCATACAATATGCATGGGGTTAGCTGCCTCGATGGGATCTTCTGTCCTAACTGGGGGGGAAATTACTAAACGTATAGCATTACCTCACGCTTGGCGCCAATGAGTTTTGATTGGAGAAGGAGCGATGTAAAAAGACTATGCCTTCGCCAAATAAAGGGTAATAATAGCATGGCACTTCGAGCTCGATACAAACATCATCTTTTGTTCTTTCGGAATAGAATTCCGTATCGAGATAGTAGAACAAAGTCTCTTCCCAATTTTTTGATCAATTCGATCTTATGTATCGTGATCGTGGCATGGGTCTATTTTAGCGTCATAACCCTTTTTGTTCTCGCACCAAGATTCTCTTCGTATATTTAGAAAATTCTTCATGAAATATAGAATCTCGATTAGATCCCATCAGAAAAAACTTTGGGATTGCTAGATCGAAAGATAGATATATAAAGCAACGGAACCATCGTAGTATCTCTATTATCTTAGGGAAAAAGATGGTAAATAGATCTCCGAATATTGGGGTCTTACACATTTGTATTTTTCTCAGTTTGACTCAAAATGGGATGAGATCTATTATGGAGCCGTATGCACAAAAATGCCTGTACGGCCGATTAATTCGATTTCTTTCCCAATTACCCGAGATCAAGGAAACGATCGATCATCTATTCTCAGGGCTATGATCCACCAACCTGCTAGTTCTTATTATGATGGACAAGCAGGAGAATGCATCATGGAAGCGGAAGAGGTATTGAAACTTCGCGATAGCATTACGAATGTTTATGTACAAAGAACAGGCAAACCTTTATGGGTCATTTCCGGGGACATGGAAAGAGATGTTTTTATGTCAGCAACAGAAGCCCAAGCTTACGGCATTGTTGACCTCGTAGCGGTAGAGAATACTGGAAATCTCTTGTGAATCTATTTTGATGATGAACTTCAAATTTTCAAATTTGATCCCTTCTTTTCCTTCCCGGGAGAAGGAGGAAAGTGAGAGTGATTCATTTCATAGTGACCTAATATGGTTAGGATCGATCTAAACCAGTCAATTTCGCATACGATCCAAAATGCCAACTATTCAACAACTCATTAGAAATACGAGACAGCCAATAGCAAATGGAACAAAATCTCCTGCTCTTCGAGGATGTCCTCAGCGTGGAGGAGTATGTACTAGGGTGTATGTGCGACTCGTTCGGATCAAAAGCTGAAGCAGACTAGGAGATCCTTATAGCAGAATAACTCTCCTACTGCAGCAAGGCACAGATTTATCATCTACCTTTATCGGGGGTGATCTTTATGGTTTCCATTGGTGCAAATCCAATCACCTTGATGTGGGATGAAAAGCAATTCCCCATTGGTAGCGAATGGTCATCAATCCATTGAGCGGGGAAAATAATGCAAATTGAATAAGCAATTATGCTCATATTGCCGCAAGAACGGACCAACAAGGTCAGCTGCCCAACCAACCCTCATAATTTAATGTCGTTACTGTATGGATAAATCTTATCGCGGGAGGGCTTATTACTTGGAGAATTCGGGGTAGAGCTAGCTGGAGATGGTAAACTGTACAAGTTACCAATAACATCCTCATTTCGTATTTCATAAATGAAAGGCTCCGGCGTATAGAGGGGACCTCACCGTTTAAGGAAGAACCATAGAAACGATGGAACCCATGATTTCTTTTCTTAGTGCGAGGTCCCATCCCCCGCTTACCGAGAGGGTGCCTAACCAAGAGAAAATAAGAATTATGGTTGGGAAGGTTACAGTAGCAAAAGCCATTGGAATCTATATTTTATACATTAGAAAACCCAGTTCTATTCTTAATGGATTAAATCAAAGAATGACTGATAATAAATCAATTAGTGATTTCTGAGAGTAAACTTCAATGACCAGAATTAAACGTGGATATATAGCTCGAAAACGTCGAAAAAAGACTCTTACATTTGCATCAGGCTCTCGGGGAGCTCATTCGAAACTTTTTCGAACTGCTGACCAACAAAGAATTAGAGCTTTAGTTTCTGCTCATAGGGATAGGGGTAAGCGGAAGAGAGATTTTCGTCGTTTGTGGATTACCCGGATCAATGCAGCAGCCCGTAATAATGGAGTCTCTTATAACAAATTTATTCGATATTTGTATAAAAGGCAGTTGCTTTCAAATCGCAGAATACTTGCGCAAATCGCTGCATTGGATAAGAATTGCTTTTCCGCGATCTTGAACAAGATTATCGAATGATAAAATAGGTGGAACGGAATCCCCCGGAGAATTCCCTCCGGGAAGGCAGAAACATCGAAAATTGATAAATATCAAAAAATGAACAGACCTATTTCGATTTATTTTTTTTTTTTTTTTTCGATTTTTTAGACAATGAGATCTTCCTCTTTATCAAACAGATATTCCAGCTCCGATTCGATCAAAGAGCAGGCTCATTTCTAGGGATCAAATTAGTTGTCATTATTAAGGAAAGGTGACGAAGATAGAATACGAGCTCGTTTAATAGCAATAGTCATTAGGCGCTGTTGTTTCGGGGTCAATCTACTCACCCGTCCGGATAAGATTTTTCCTCGTTCGCTAATAAATTGACTAATTGAGCTCATATTTTTATGATCAATTTGATCTCTCGATCCAATTGGTGGCAAACGTCTACGAAAGGATCGCTTAGATTTATCCATAGTTTGTTTCATGAACCTTTCAAATACTATTTCTTTTACTATTCATTTTCTTCGAAATCTGATTTCAATCATTATAGATTACAAATATTCATTTCCTACAATATCGTTTTGTTCCAAATCTTATTTGAATCCCCCCCCCTTTTTTTTCTCTATTTTTCTATATCTGTGATTGATTCCTATCCCTGTGAATAGTATGTTCAATCTATTTCTTCATCTCTCCATGAATAGTGTGCTTATAACAATAGGGACAAAACTTCTTCAACTCCAATCGAATAGGCGTATTGCGTCGATTCTTTTGAGTAGTATATCTAGAAACACCTGGGTATTTTTTCTCCACACTATCTCGGGTACAACTAATGCATTCCAAAGTAATTGTTACTCTTGCATCTCCACCTTTGGCCATAAACTTACTCCGAATATAGGGTCTACTTCACTTTTCGATCTGGAAAAAGAAAAAAAAGAAATGAAAAAAAAGGAATAGAAAGGAATAGAAGTTTATAGATGGGTATCAGATAATTCAATCTTTTATTTATTCTTCTTTCTTGTAATGCATAACCTTCTTGTAATGCATAATAAAAGATTGAATCAGAAGTTTTCAATGGTACTCACGATTTTTATAGAAAGAGCCCCTATATCTATATTGAGATTGACCCTCCATTCCACTCTCGGACTCGGATCGATTTGGTAACAAATTCACTTATCTCATTTTCCCAAGAAGAAAAGTAAAGGGGTGATCCAGCATAATATTCTGATTTTTCCTCTTTTCCTTTTGGAGGAAAACTAGAATGAAAAAAAGGGAAAAGCCAAAGCATCTGGGAAAAAACGGTTGATCTCTATCAATAGACCGGCCAAAGACCCAAACCATAAAGTAGCTAGCACAGGCGCTGTAGAAAGATATGTCTTTATATCTCGCATTGCAAGTTTTCCTCGTTGATCGTGGTACTTATATGATATGGTTAGCTACATCTGTGTTTATGGATCACTTGCACTTGCGCAGGAAACTCGGAACTGAAAGAAATATGTACAGTGATCCGAGATACGAGATGCTCCTAGTTTTAGAACAGGAAAGATATGCTCTATTACCAAATATCGCGAATGAATAGTCATCTTCTAGATGAGATATTCTCTATGTACATAGTCCATTTACAAGACCGATAAATAATGAAAGCATAAGAAATGTGGGAAAAAAGGATCTCATCATATAAAATAACATTGTCCATCAATTGAAAGGGATGTAGCGCAGCTTGGTAGCGCGTTTGTTTTGGGTACAAAATGTCGCGGGTTCAAATCCTGTCATCCCTACCTATCCCTTTCCCTATGGAAGGAAAAGAGATACTAATAAGAGATCCATTTGGATGGAACATCAACTATCAGTGATTGAATCATACCATATGCAAAAGTCTTTTTGGAGAGTACAAAAGACCTGTTTCTATTTACCCTCCGTCTGAATATTTTGATAATAAAGCGCTCTTAGTTCAGTCCGGTAGAACGTAGGTCTCCAAAACCTAATGCCGTAGGTTCAAATCCTACAGAGCGTGATTCTTTTCATATTGTATCAAATTTGATTGATGGATCATCAATAGCTCCAGCTGGAACGATCAATGTAATCTGACCCCCCTGGAATAAGGGGGGGGTCAATGAAAAAAGATGTTTCTCAATCAAATATCCAATTGATCACCACGCCGGTATTGTAAATATGCAGTTACAAATAATCCGGCCGAAGTTATAGGAATTAGACCTAACACAATCCCAGATGGCAAAGCTTCAATCATTTCGATTCAGAGGAATAAATATGGGTAATATCCACCCCGGATAGTACCCTAGAATTGCTATGAATCTCAATGATTATAAATCAGCATTGGGAGAAGCAACGGAATCATCATAATGTCGAATGAACCAAAAGGGTTTCCTTCTTCTTGATTTCAAATAAGTCGTATCTTGCTTAAACCAATGAATAGGGCTAAGGTAAAAATGAGAGAAACCAATAGAAAACCAAAATAGCTAGCTATAGTAGGCGTGAAAAAACTTAATGGAATACGTTTGCTACATATCTTTACGAGGCAATTACCTAAATCTTATTTTTCGTAACCTAGAACAGAATGAGAATACAAAAGATCAATTGTCCAAATTGGTACCAATTCGTAATCCTATATTGACCAGTCACTATGACTGTTACGAACAAACATGGACGAGAATATCTAATCAAAAATAGATTCATTATCTCAGATAAGGGATTCAAGATCCCAAAATTCATTGAGCAACCCACAAAGAGCGCCAATACCAACTGACCCTCTTTGCGAATTGTTAAACGTAATCTTCTTTAAATAGCTACGGGGTAAACGAGTTGACAATAATTATGATTGAATCACCTGGCATTATTTTTCTAATCTCTTCTTTTTTTTTTTTTTTTACCATGGAATCCAATAAGGATTCAATCGTACCCGTTGCTCCAATAATACAAATAGGGAATTGAGGACGATATCCCGAAGGAAGAAAACAAGAATGTCATCCCCCTCTCTCTTCTTTCCGAAAGAGAGCTCTAAATCAAGCACAATATTTCATGGTCCCAAGCCTAGGAATTACCATTCCTGCGTTCAACATATGGGTTCTGCATATTGCGAAAGAATATTCCTACGGTATTTCCATTGAGCATTCATTTGGTCGAGAGTATTTCTAAGCATCATCGAACCTATAATGTAATGAATGGTTTTACTACAGGTCTCTCTCGATCCGACTATTTAGACTGTTCTTCTCGGTCGAATAGTTCCTCTTTTTGTACAATTGGTAGCTCCAGTTCCAAAGATTGGAACGGAAAGAACCTCTTGTGCAGCCATAGCAAAGGTTTTCATAGTAAAAGTTTTGTGAATTTCGGTGTTTAGGTGTAGGAATATGAGTATCCCTTTTATTCATCATTTCTAGATCTCATTGATCCACTCATTTGCACCTCTGTATGAATTTGATTTTTCAATATGAATTCTTATCCCGAGGCATACGATATTTTCTAATTTTAGCCTAGTGGGAAAAATAAAATAAGAAAGAGATTGATTGAGTTAACCGAACAAGAAACTGGAAGAATTGGAGGAACAGAATCATTATATCCCTTCCTTTTTGATCTAAATCGAAATTGTATTGCTGCGTCAGAGGAAGGCTAGCTATACCGGTCCAATATACCTTAAAGATACCCTTGGTATAAGATTGACAATCCAACAAGGATTAGAGAAGATATCAGTAATTATCCATCTTCTAATCTCTATCTTTTATGGGATCAATTCCCCCTTGACTGTACAAGAATATACGGAGCTGAGCATGTCTGGGAATACGGGAGAACGCTCTTTTGCTGACATTATTACCAGTATTCGATACTGGGTTATCCATAGCATTACTATACCTTCCCTATTCATTGCGGGTTGGTTATTTGTCAGCACGGGTTTAGCTTACGATGTATTTGGGAGCCCCCGGCCAAACGAGTATTTCACAGAGAGTCGACAAGAGGTTCCATTAATCACTGGCCGTTCCGATCCGTTGGAGCAACTCAATGAATTTACTAGATCTTTTTAGGAGGTACCAATGACCATAGATAGAACCTATCCAATTTTTACAGTTAGATGGTTGGCCGTTCACGGACTAGCTGTACCTACAGTTTTTTTCTTGGGATCAATATCAGCAATGCAGTTTATCCAACGATAAACTCTATTTAAATCACAGAGCTATGACACAATCGAACCCAAACGAACAAAATGTTGAATTGAATCGTACTAGTCTCTACTGGGGGTTGTTACTCATTTTTGTACTTGCTGTTCTATTCTCTAATTACTCTTTCAATTAAGAACAGTGATGATCCTCTTATCTCATCCGGAGAGATCTGATACTCATAATTATCTACGACTGTTTATGTCTTGAGCATGACCACTTAATAAAATGTGAAAGGGAGCAAGAGAAATGGCCGATACCACTGGAAGGATTCCTCTTTGGCTGATAGGTACTGTAACTGGTACTCTTGTGATTGGTTTAATAGGCATATTCTTCTACGGTTCATATTCCGGATTAGGGTCATCCCTATAGTAACGGAATGAACTGAACATATATGAAGAAGACTGTACATGTGAAAGCAAAGATTCAATAAGACCTTACCCTTCTTCGAGTTAAAAGAAGGGTAAGGTCTTATTGAAACCTATCTTCGAGATTTACTTCTATATGAATCGGAAGATTTGTACAAATTACACGATTCTTTCAGTTACTCCAATGCCCTTTAGTAAAGTGATAAGCCAATCCATTCTTTCGCTTCTGATACGTATTTCATTGGATTAATTGATACATTTCAACTGTTCCTCCGTAGGAAGAATGACTAAGAAGTGGATCGTCCCGCATAATATGCATGACCTTTGTTCATTTCCAAAGATGATAGATTCTGCGAATCATCCCTATAAAAGTTATAATAACTACGAGAATAACTATGAGAATCCGAATGCGCGAATATAGAATCTTAGTTATTATGGTCCAAGTCGGAAATAGCACTTTTCCCCTTTCTATCTGGAACAAGCCTTTCTTTTTTTTTTCATGAATTTGCTAGATAGTCCCATTTGCCCAATGAGCGGTATTGCCCTCTCTATCCGTCCGCTCTTCTTTTTTCATGAACTTGAAAGGATTGAGGATCCAAGAGAATAGGATTCTTTCCCGAGATCGCTTAGCCCCCTTTTCCTTTTCTTCTCCTTCCCTTTGCTTTGATATCCTTCGGATCATTCTTCTGGATAAGAAATAAAAAAGGCTATATGGCACGGATATGGTATATACCGTGTAGCATACGAACAGAGGGTCGTTCGGCAAGTTGATCTGTTCCAGTGCTTATTGAGTCACTCCCTATTTGAAATGCACATATCTATAGATAGATCTAGTAATTACTCATATCTTATCTACAAACAAGGGAAGGGAGATGATGATGATATTGAGGGCTCTCTATCTCCGAGGGGACATGACCTTATTATTTTGAATTGTATATGATTGCATCAGCCACCAATAAAAAAAAAAGGGGGGGGGGTCCAAACCTTTTGGTCAACTTCATTTCGAAGATATCTGAGCCTAAAAATTCATCTCGGCCAATTGAACTTTCTCAAATTGTTTCTTCTTAAGGACCAAAAAGATTTGGGCAAAAATGACAGATGCCAGAAGTAATAAGAGACCTTGAACACGTAATGGATCTTGAAGTACTATTTCTGCATCTCCCTGGCCAAATCCACCCACATTAGGATTATTCGTTAACGGTTGATCAATCTTGATCAATTCGCCTTCGGAAATAAGAAGTTCCGGTCCTGGAGGTACGATATCAACCACTTGGCGACCATCCGATGCATTATCGATAGTTATTTCATATCCACCCTTTTCTTTACGTAATATTTTGCTCACTCTACCTGTTGCTGAAGCATTATAGATCGTGTTGTTGCTCTTGCTTCCATCGGGATAAATTTGCCCCCTCCCTCTATTACCACCCACATATATGGGATATTTAAGAAAGTGAACTTCTTTATTAGTAGCAGGATTCGGTGAAAGGATGGGAAACACAATTTCACTATATTTCTGACCAGGAACAGGACCTATTACAATAATCTCTTTTTGATTAGGACGATAGTTCTGAAAATAAAGATTACCTATTTTTTCTTTAATCTCGGGGGAAATACGATCAGGAGGGGCTAATTCAAAACCCTCAGGTAAAATTAGAACAGCTCCTACATTCAAAGCCCCTTTCTTACCATTAGCAAGAACTTGTTTTATTTGCATATCGTAGGGGATTTGAACAACTGCCTCAAATACGGTATCAGGAAGCACGGATTGTGGAACCTCAATATTCACAGGCTTCTTAGCCAAGTGACAATTGGCACATACAATACGTCCGGTTGCTTCTCGGGGATTCTCATAACCCTGCTGTGCAAAAATGGGATATGCATTTGAAATAGATGTCCGAGTTATCATATGTATCATGACCAAGATGGAAATTGATCGAGTCATCCACTTTTTCATCCAGTCATTTTTCATCCAGTCATAAGTATTCATATTCCGCATGGTTCGATTATTATATTAGTTTCAAATCTCTTTACGATAAATGGGGGTAGGTAGCTATCATAGCTACCTGCCCGCAATTCCGCTATTATATTAACCCCAAAAGTAAGAAATCAAAAGTATCCCACTGAGAGAGAGAGGGAAAGGAGGAAAAGAAAGAGAAAGAGGAAAAAGGAGATCTGTAATAGTTAGTTTTCGCACGAGAATCAAATTGATATTCACTCGTTGTCAGATAGAACAACCTATTCTTTATTCATTCATTGAATGATAAATTACTACAAGTGAAGGAGATATACGATTTAAGTGACGGAAGATCCAATATTTGAAAATTGTATCTGAGATGACCGGAAAAGTTGAAACGAGACCAGATATTCTTTGTTCGTCATGGGAGAATCCATAATTTTCGGAGATCGAATCGATCATCAGTTCCCAACCATGGGGCGAATGAAACCCAATACATAAATCGGTTACTAAAAGAATAGAAAAAGCTTTCATCGTATCGCTCGGGCTATGGAATAATTCTTGGATCCAAGAATTGAGAACAGCAAGTTTTTCCTTACCCAGAATGAAATAAGCACCTGGAGTAGCAAAACATAGAAAATTTGCCAATAAATGTAAGATGATCTGGATCAATTCTTCATTGTACATTTCGACTAATTGGATCGTTTTTTGGCGAATCTCTATATGAAGATCTTGTGAATGTGTTTCTGAATAATCTTCCACCATTTTTTCCAACAGGAATAGCTCTTCTATTTCCCCGAATCTTTCTAGAGCGTTTTCCTCTTGTAGATAATCATAAAATTCCCGAGACTGACCAGTATTCCACCAATTTGTAACCCAAGGTTCCAAACCTTTCTGGAATGAAATAGAGATTCCCCAGGGCAGGAATATTAAACATGCAAGGTATCGTAGGGAAGCTGATGCTTTATATTTGGCCACTTTCAATTCGTGAATCGCTAACGAACCCGATTCACTCGTCAGCTCTGTCCGAAATATGGATAAAGTACGAGTTGTAGAACGAGGTATGGGACCTATAGATTCAGGATCTACTCCGTAATTGTTCGACCCTTAAAAAGAATATCCTTCGGATGAGAAACGAGTTGTTCGGAATAAAAAAAAAAGGAGGAAAAAGAATAAGATCATTCCCGGATATATAAAGAATTGAAGATCGCTTCGACCCGGACCAAATTCCTATTCATTTGTTCCATCTTATCTGGCTCTTTCCGGAAAAATCACTTAAAGTAGAAGAAGTCTTCTTTCGAAGATCCTTTTGATCCTGACCACTGAATCGGTCCTTTTCGTATCCTTTCCCATCCCAGTTACACTCAGAGATATCGGATAAATGCTCTTGAGAAGGATTGGGAATGAGAGGAGGGGAGGGGAGTAATATTTGGAACGTATGGCGGAATCCTATAGGAATTCAATAGTGAGAAATAGGAATTCGAGATGTTCGGTCGACATGAATGAAAGAAATAAGAAAAAAGAATAAGAAGATAAAAATAAAAGCAAAGGGACGAATGTTGATTGGCAAAAGAGAGAGATAACTTAGGGATAGAATCTATTCTCATTTCATAAATGGGGTGGTCTAAAAATACCAATTATGTGCTCCAAAGGGCTACAGTCTATTCCAAATATGAGATTCTCTAATTCCGTACGCATATATGGGATTGGAGCTCGCCAAAGACGTTTTTGAGAGAAGAACGCCATATCTAGTAATTGTTTCCTTTTGATGTCGTATCCGTCTACTGGCTCTATAGGCCTCCTATAAAAAACGATATGGAAGTCTTTGGAAACCCCAAAAGTAATTTGGCACCGACATGATCATCCCATAAGTACTACTTTGTGGGAGGGAACTGCATGGTATTTCTCCCAAACAAATCTTAGTTACATTGTAACTTCCCTCTCTCTAGTACATATGAATCTGTCCGTTCAGATATCGAATAACAACGAGAAAACATCCATCCCTTGGTTCATTTTACTTCAATTGATACGCGCAAGAAACGGGCTAATTCAGCAGCTTTTTGTTCTATTTCCCGTAGGGTGAAATTCTCACCAGTACGAGTTAGGGGAATGTCTCGCTGGCCCTTTATTTCCATATAAAGGACACGACGGGGATAAAGACCTTCTTGAACTTCCATTTTGATCGCCTGGATATCCTTTATGAGGAATCGAAGAAAAGTACGACGATTTCTTCCGGGAAATCCCCAACGAAAAAGACATACAATTCCTTCTTCTTTATCAAACTTATCGTAACCACTGCCTACATTCCACAAAATTGTACACCACAAATAGGAGCTAATGAACAGACCTGCAATACCATAAAAACACATTACAATTCCTTGTGGAACAAAAAGTATTTGCTGAGATGGCAATACAGGTATCAGGTTCCTACCAAGATAACTTGAAATTCCGACCAATAAAAATCCTAGTGAACCAAAAAAAAGGATACAAGCCCGGCAAAAATTACTTGTTCTTCGAGATCCTGTTATAGGTTCTATCCAGAGCCATTCAGATCGCCAATTCATAACAAATTTTCTTCAATTTTGTCCTACTCGGTTTGAGAGAATAGCCAAAACTTGACTCCTTTGGCCCCGAAGTAACTCTTATTAACTAGCTATATACATATCAAATAATCTTTATATAAAATAACATTTACTTTATTTCTCTCCTTTCCATTTCCCCATTATTCCTACTTTTTTTTTTTTAATTGGTCTTTAACTTATCAATTGCAAAAACAACACCTCATTGGATGGATCAGCGGGATAGAAAGACTATCTCCATATGTGCATAGATATGTATACATATAGAGATACAAATATCTATGCATTCGTACATGCATACATATGATATATGCACCACATGATACATCCATATCCATATGTTGATAGATATCTATATCTATCTTGTTCGTGTCCGAAGCAGTATTAGTCCCATCTCAGATCGATCATCTGGAACAGATAGATATAGATATCCCGTTTGTTCTACAATTGAGAGATTCAAATTGATCTATGAGGTCTGATCCGATCATATTTATAAAATCTCGTCCTTCTGAACATAAAAGTACAAAAAAGCCATTGTAATTGCCGGAAAGAATAAGCCCGCTAAAGGCACAAAAATCGAAGGTAAGTTGGGATTTGTCATAGAACGAGTACCTTAATCAAATATTTATCTACATTACAAGGGATGATTTTAGGACCAACAAATAAGTGGGCCTAGTCGTCCCTCTCCATAAAAGACATGCGCGAGAATCTTGTTCCTTTTTCCATCAAATATTTTCATGAGTCTCCGAAAAATCATGAGTCTCCGAAAAATCCTTTTGCGTCGAATCCGAGATATTCTTTTTATTATTCTTCTTTTTTTATGTCCATGAGATCCGAAGCCAATAATTAATGAGAATTTTTGGTATTAGGACTCAATAAATGTATACAAATCTATCACAGCGCTTATCCATATTATAACACTTGATCAGATAGTAGCAAGAACATGGATCCGGGATTTTTCCCCAATTCCGGAGAGCAAAAAATTCACGATTCTATCGTATATCGATGGTTAGCAAATTAGTTCCCAATAAGGGTTAGTTACTATTTAGTTGTTAATATTGAGTTCCTATTAATAATAGGATCGAGGATCGATAATTAGCTAAAAAAAAGGTGAGGAACAATTCTCTGAGATTGATTATTCCGATTTTCAACGCGAGAGGAAACTGTATCACTGTTACTTTCGTTACGAGGAGCTGAACTTGATAATTGTTGGTCGTTACAAGAAACTGAGCCTGACGTTCGTTCTTTTTCACAAGGAATTGAACTGTAAAGCTGAAATAGCTCACTCAGAACACCCTTTAAAAGACTACGTGGAACGATCAGATCAAATGAACCATGATCAAATAAATGCTCAGCCACTTGCAAACCGTCGGGTACTTTCTGACCTGATGTTTGTTCAATTACTCTTCTACCTGCAAATGCAATGTATGCTTTAGGCTCAACAATGATGATATCTCCCAACATACCAAAACTAGCAGTCACTCCACCGGTTGTGGGGTATGTAAGGATTGATACATATAACAACTTTTTCTCCAATTGATGGATATATAAAGCAGTAGATATCTTAGCCATTTGCATCAAACTGAAACTTCCCTCTTGCATGCGCGCTCCTCCAGAAGCACACACCATGATTACTGGGAGAGATTCCTTGGTAGCGTATTCGATCAGACGAGTAATTTTCTCACCTACCACGGAGCCCATACTACCTCCCATGAATTGAAAATCCATAACTCCAATTGCGATAGGAATACCATTTGGTCGACCTATGCCTGTTTGAACAGCATCGGTTAAACCTGTCCTTATTTGGCAGGAAGTTATACGATCTATATAAGGTTCATCCTCAAAATGAAATTGAATCGGATCTGGGGCGGCCATGTCCTCATCCATAGGATGCCGAGTGCCATGATCAATTGAAAGTTCGATTCTATCTGAACTACTCATTTGCAGATGATATCCACATTCTTCACAAACACCCTTATTCTGTCTCAAATATTTCATATAAAGCAAGTTCTCACGATTGTCGCACTGGACCCATAATCTGTTATTAAAATCAATCTTTATATTCTTGTTCTTGTCCATCTCATTGACGATATAGTCCTTACTAGTCCTTTCGATCAGATCTTCGATTGATCCACTTATTTTACGTCTTTCTTCGAACCACTCTTTCAAGGACATAGAGTTCTCCCTAGGCATGAGTATAAAAGAGGGAAGAGATCTCTCGTTACTTTGCAATTCTTTTTTTCCATAAGGGGTCTTATTAGATAAGATAGATCCAATTATTAGTATATTAAGCCTTCGTATATTCTTAGTCTTAGGGTCGTTCCCGAATGAATAGTGGGATGAATCATTTTCATCCCATTCGTAGTAATCCGGAGCATTGATCCGAGATTATGATAGAACCTTTTCTTTGGTTATCAAGAAAGGTTATCAAGAAAGATTCTCTTTCATACCATTAGAATAATTCTAATCCGAGAGAGAAGGATCCTACGATATGAGCGTTCCCTATTTATGGGACCTATGGAATCTTTGTAAGAAAGGTCTATGTCTCAACACGGGATACAACAAGGGGGACAATGCCCAAAATAGGTTAGAAGGGATTCGAACCCTTGGCTTCATGGTCCGGGACCATGGGCTTTGATCCACTGAGCTACTAACCCTATCGAATGATCCATAAGATCACTTTCAGGGATGGATAAAATTGGTTCTTTAACCAACAATATTCTCATAAACTTTGAGCCATTCGATCTTGGGAAGAGTAAATAAGATGTCGATTTATGCATATAGGTATGCACATATTTATACATGTACATATATATAATACATGTACATATATATATATGTATCTATGCTATGTATAGATCTAATCTCCATTTACGATTCGGCTCAATCTTTATAGTAAAAGATTGGGCCGAGTTCGATTAGGAGAACGAACGGATGAGAGTCACTAAATTACAAGACATCAATCGTATCAAATTCAAATTTGATCTCCTTCCATACTTCACAAGCAGCAGCTAGCTCGGGACTCCATTTACTAGCTTCACGGATCACTTCATTACCTTCACGAGCAAGATCACGTCCCTCATTACGAGCTTGTACACAAGCTTCTAAGGCGACTCGATTCGCTACTGCACCAGGTGCATTTCCCCAAGGGTGTCCCAAAGTTCCCCCGCCGAACTGTAGTACGGAATCATCCCCAAAGATCTCGGTCAGAGCAGGCATATGCCAAACGTGAATACCCCCCGAAGCTACGGGCAGAACACCTGGCATAGATACCCAATCTTGAGTGAAATAAATACCACGACTTCGGTCTCTTTCAATAAAATCATCACGCAGTAGATCAACAAAACCCAAAGTGACTTCTCGTTCTCCTTCAAGTTTACCTACTACAGTACCGGCGTGAATATGATCTCCACCGGACATGCGCAATGCTTTAGCTAGTACACGGAAGTGCATACCATGATTTCTTTGTCTGTCAATAACTGCATGCATTGCGCGGTGAATGTGAAGAAGTAAGCCATTGTCTCGACAATAATGAGCCAAGCTGGTATTTGCAGTAAAACCTCCCGTCAGGTAGTCATGCATGACGATAGGAGCTCCCAATTCTCTGGCAAATACTGCCCTTTTTATCATTTCTTCACATGTACCTGCAGTAGCATTCAAGTAATGTCCCTTAATTTCACCCGTCTCAGCCTGAGCTTTATAAATTGCTTCTGCACAGAAGCAGAAACGATCTCTCCAGCGCATAAATGGTTGGGAATTTACGTTCTCATCATCTTTGGTAAAATCAAGTCCACCACGAAGACATTCGTAAACTGCTCTACCATAGTTTTTGGCAGATAAACCCAATTTTGGTTTAATGGTACATCCCAATAGGGGACGTCCATATTTGTTTAATTTATCTCTTTCAACTTGGATACCATGAGGTGGACCTTGGAAAGTTTTGGAATAAGCAGGAGGAACTCGCAAATCTTCTAGACGTAGAGCTCGTAGGGCTTTGAATCCAAATACATTACCTACAATGGAAGTGAACATGTTAGTAACAGAACCTTCTTCAAAGAGGTCTAAGGGGTAAGCTACATAGGCAATAAATTGAGTCTCTTCCCCAGGAACGGGCTCGATGTCATAGCATCGCCCCTTGTAACGATCGAGACTGGTAAGTCCATCGGTCCAAACAGTGGTCCATGTACCAGTGGAAGATTCAGCAGCTACTGCAGCCCCCGCTTCCTCAGGTGGCACCCCAGGTTGGGGAGTTACTCGGAACGCTGCCAAAATATCGGTATCTTTGGTTTTATATTCAGGAGTGTAATAAGTTAATCTGTAATCTTTAACACCAGCTTTAAATCCGACACTTGCCTTAGTCTCTGTTTTTGGTGACATAAGTCCCTCCCTACAACTCATCAATTAATAACTCTTGCAAGGACGAGGTCTGCTCGACACGGATCAAACGTAAAGAAAGAATTTCACGGGAATCTCCTGCGGAACCATGAACTAACTCAAGTCGTCCGTTATTGGGCAATAATATTTGCCAAATACACTATTATTGTATAATGTTCTTTATGTATGATGCAACCCTATTTTTGCTTTCCAAGTTTTTCCATGCATTGACCCAAGGACCCTCCAGCTATTAGACTAATTAATGAATCTAAAGAACCGAATTGACCTTTTACCCTAATAGATAACATATATATGCGTGAACCGTAGGTGTAAAAGTAAACATATGAAACGAAAATAAAGAAAAATATGTGTATGTTGCGTATGAAAAGAAGAAACAATGATCGAGGAGAGAAAGATTCTGAATAAAGTCCATCCGTTCCGTTCCGCATTGAATGGATGATCTGGGCGCAATCTGGGGTGAAATTTTTCTAGTTATGGCCAAATCGAAAACCTTCTCATGATCTTTATCCATCTACTTCATGTTCAAAAGAAAAGTTGAACTTGATAAGCGAAATATCACTAAGTAGATCAAGGTGGTAACTCTCATTCATCATGAACTGATCGACTCGATATCGAACATTTTTAATGTTATTAGCGAGCAATTCGAACAAATATTCTTTTATTATTATTATGAGAACCAATCCTCTTGCTCTTGGGGTTTCCACACTTGTGGAAAAGAATGTGGGACGTATTGTTCAAATCATTGGACCAGTACTGGATGTAGCTTTTCCTCCAGGCAATATGCCTAATATATTCAATTCTTTGATAGTTAAAGGCCAAGATACGGCTGGTCAGGAAATTCATGTTACTTGTGAGGTACAACAATTATTGGGAAATAATAAAGTGAGAGCTGTAGCCATGAGTGCTACAGATGGTCTGACAAGAGGAATGAAAGTGATTGACACAGGAGCTCCTCTGAGTGTTCCAGTTGGTGGAGCTACTCTCGGACGAATTTTCAATGTTCTTGGAGAACCCGTCGATAATTTAGGTCCTGTAGATGCTCGCACAACATCTCCTATTCATAGACCTGCTCCTGCCTTTATACAGTTGGATACCAAATTATCAATCTTCGAAACAGGCATTAAAGTGGTGGATCTTTTAGCTCCTTACCGCCGCGGGGGGAAAATAGGACTATTCGGGGGAGCTGGAGTAGGTAAAACAGTGCTCATCATGGAATTAATCAACAACATTGCTAAGGCTCATGGGGGTGTATCCGTATTTGGCGGAGTAGGGGAACGCACCCGTGAGGGAAATGATCTTTACGTGGAAATGAAAGAATCGGGAGTAATTAATGAACAAGATATCTCAAGATCGAAAGTAGCTCTGGTCTATGGTCAGATGAATGAACCACCAGGAGCTCGTATGAGAGTTGGGTTAACTGCTCTAACCATGGCTGAATATTTCCGAGATGTCAATGAGCAGGACGTACTTTTATTTATCGACAATATCTTCCGTTTCGTCCAAGCGGGATCAGAAGTATCTGCATTATTAGGCAGAATGCCTTCCGCTGTGGGTTATCAGCCAACTCTTAGCACGGAAATGGGCTCTTTGCAGGAAAGAATTACTTCTACCAAAGAGGGATCTATAACCTCCATTCAAGCAGTTTATGTACCTGCAGACGATTTGACCGACCCCGCTCCTGCTACGACATTTGCACATTTAGATGCTACTACCGTACTATCGAGAGGATTAGCTGCCAAAGGCATCTATCCAGCAGTAGATCCTTTAGATTCAACGTCGACCATGCTCCAACCTTGGATTGTGGGCGAGGAACATTACGAAACCGCACAAGGAGTCAAGCAAACTTTACAACGTTATAAAGAACTTCAAGACATTATAGCTATTCTTGGGCTGGACGAATTATCAGAAGAAGATCGTTTAACCGTAGCAAGAGCACGAAAAATTGAACGTTTCTTATCACAACCCTTTTTTGTAGCAGAGGTATTCACTGGTTCCCCGGGTAAGTATGTTGGTCTCGTAGAAACAATTAGAGGTTTTCAAATGATCCTTTCCGGAGAATTGGATGGTCTTCCCGAACAGGCCTTTTATTTGGTGGGTAACATTGATGAAGCTACCGCGAAGGCTATGAACTTAAAAGTGGAGAGTTAATTTAAAAAATGACCCTAAATCTTCGTGTACTGACTCCTAATCGAGTTGTTTGGGATTCAGAAGTTGAAGAAATCATCTTATCTACTAATAGTGGTCAAATTGGTGTATTACCAAATCATGCTCCAATTGTTGCAGCTTTGGATATAGGTATCACAAAAATATGTCTCAATGGACAATGGTCGACTATGGCTTTGATGGGCGGTTTCGCCAGGATAGACAATAATAAGATCACCGTATTGGTAAATGATGCAGAGAAAGGTATTGACATTGATCCTCGAGAGGCTCAGGAAACTGTTCGAATAGCTGAAGCTGACCTAGCTCGAGCTAGGGGCAAGAGACAAGCGATTGAGGCTAACGTAGCTCTTAGAAGGGCCAGGACACGATTAGAGGCTATCAGTGCTATTTTGCCCTCCGTTTCTAATTAACGTAAGAAATTTGGATAATCATCGAAAATGGGTTCTCTATTCCAATTTTGTCAAATAGTAGGTAAAACTTATTTGATGTCATCGACTTCGATATCTAATAAGTTTTACCTACTATTGGATTTGAACCAATGACTCCCGCCGTATGAAAGCGATACTCTAACCACTGAGTTAAGTAGGTCATTTATAATCATAAAGAAATCATAAATAGAATTGGACCTATAAACATTCTAAATGGAATTTCACTTCTGAACAATATACCCCGGCATAAATAGGATCGGAACGTATTGGATCATGCAATGTCCACCTTGACAAAAAGGGATCCATTTGGTTAGTATGAATGCATCATTAGTAATAGCAAGGGCTATAGCTCAGCAAGGTAGAGCACCTCGTTTACACCTGCGCCAATGCTTTTCAAGAGAGTTCATCGATCCATCCGATCCACGAAATAGATATTGTGTGAAATATTGATGTCTTACTCCTCGACCAATCTGGGAGAACAATAGCATGACAAAGATGAGGTTCGATCTGATTCCAATTCCGGATCTAGTTGATATGGTAAATTGCAAGTTCATTTAATGCTAGGCATAATGAGTACAATACGGGGACCTCAAAAATCTTCTTTTCGCTTTATGAACTTTGAGGTGTATGGAGTCTCATATTTCACTTTCAGAGCGATAGAGACTCTATTTGAGTCAATCTGTGTCTGAACGAGGCAGACCTACGTCGAGGGAACCTTTTGAATCACTTTGGGATTGCTTCCAAAAAATAAGAACTTGGAGCACACGGAGCCATCTTCTTATCCTTCTAGAAAGGAAAGAATGGCAGACTAACTGATTGATCTATTAGTTAATGAAGGAGCCCAATGCAAGAAAAATGCATGTTGGGTTTTGGAACAGTTCAAATCATTTCGATAATAAGAACTTTGATCTGTTCTACCGAGAAGGTCTACGGTTCGAGCCCGTATAGCCCTATGCGTTCCACTGAGCTCTGGTATTACTATATTACTTCTTTATCCTTATATCCCTTATTACCTATGACTCAGCCCTAAAGAGTCTCTTGGATAACATCAACTATTCTCATATGCCCATGAAGATCGATAGGAACATGATAACTGGGCAGATCATCGATCCTCATTGATCGAGATTGATTCGATATCAGATGATCAAACTTATTGATCTCTTGTTCATTGATATCGAAAAATCAGTAATGCACGACTGACATGTTGATATGCTCTTATCACCCATTATCGAGGGATTATTAATACACCTCCGATAACCCCAAGCAAGGACACAATGATTTGTCCCAGCTTACATCTGTAAGGTCTGGATCTATTATAGATCGGTCAAATAATAATTAGCATCGATCATCAGAACCTCATTAATCTAACAGATGCAGGGGACTCCTAGTATGATGAATGGCTCAAAGGAGATCTAGAAAAGTATCTGTTCAATCTAAATAGCTCGTATTGCAGAAATGGAACTAATCGTGACATAATTTACGGGGGACAAGGCTGTAATTCATATAAGAGGTACTCGTAGATCAAATGAACGCAGAAGATTGAAGTGTTCTATGAAGTATTATATATATATATATATAATACTATTATGATTATACCCGGATTTGCACAATGTTCATCAAAATGTCCCGAGATACAAAGAAATACGTATTGATCAACAGCCTTTATGAAATTGATAGCTTGGAACCGTAGGAAAAAAAGGACAATCTGTGGATCACGATATTCTCTATCACTTTGATCCTATCAATATATCAATAAGGTATGAATGGTTCATCTAAAAGAAAAGCATACCCAGATCCAAAAACTGCTGACAAAATGTGAAAAGTTCATCCTGTAATCATGAGAATTATGAGCATACTTATTATATACAATATTGGATTGGAAAGAGCCCCATTATTATATATAATTTGATCTGAGCTCATACTCAAGAACTCAACTTCCATGAAAGGGACTTCAACCGATTCATATTCGAATTCATTCTATCTAGAACACCTCGATAAGACTTAGGTTGATTGGGTAATGAATAGAGAGAATATAACTATTCTCTTCAATTTGATCTCTCTCTCGTCAAAATGAAACGATCTCATCCGGAATGGGTTAACGCTTCATCATATGATAACCTTGATAAGACTGATCCGGGGGTCTATTCGATCCGATCAAAATCCCCCCCTTTGATCTGGATCAGAGACGTGTGCTCTATGGATACTTCCTATAGGGTCTCGGGTGTTTTCCTGAATGCGTCAGATCCATCCTTATTGATCCAAACATATGCCTAAGAGTTGGAAGGGGATCTATTGCCAAATAAAAGGCTCGATGCCATCCATCCCCTTGGAGTAGCTAGAATGCTCATATGGCATGTACGGAGCGTCGAGTGATGTGAGGCTCAAAAGGGTTAATTATCTGTATTGTAGATTTGTAGATATATGATGCGTACGATGGATCACGAGAACTTCTCTGAATTACCCACGGAAATTCGACTGTTACCCCGATCAAATATAAACAACGATGATCGCATCCATATCAGAAGCGCGTCTGATAACTATATAATGTGGAGAATAATTGATGGGCACCCTCCCGAGAATAAGTGCTCTCGTAGGTCTCAACGGGAGATGAGCAAGCATATTGAGTCATTTGGTTGGAATTTTTATTCCAATGAATCCACCACCTAAGATGAGAATGCTTTGGCAGATCGGAAACTTGGCATAATTCATCCCCCAAGTGATTAGGTCTTTTTCTATTCTTGTACAGGACTCATTCTGTTATTCCGATCCGCTCCGATTGCTCATCATCCATGATTTGATTGATGTGGACCTTCTCCTGGAAGATCAGGATCCAATTTTGGTGGGCTTATCTAAAAAATACGAGATCTTCCTCTTTATCTCCCCCCCCATTTTCTGACGAAATAACCTGGATTAGTTACCTTCCAACCGTTATGTAAATTGTCCTGAAATGTATAAACGTCCATCTCTCTCCTCGATTGGTCTATTGGATCGGTCGTAACGTGTTCTTTGAAATATCCTTCTAGATCACTTCCAGTTAAACTGGTTCTACCCTACCGTCGTGATTGAAACAGGGATTGTTTTATTGCTCTATTCAAGATTCCTATTACAAGATGCCCTGGAGCCTTTATCATATTGACCTAAGAACCCTTACGACCAGAAACTTGTTCAGTTCGATCAACGCGGTTGCATCAACAGAAGTTACAGGATCGCTTGAGATTGTCCATCAATCAATCTTGCTTGAGTATTTATAAGTAGTATTTGTCGCTCAATGCCCGGGTCAACAAGGCACAAATCGACTAAGACCCTTATGAATTCCAATTCATATTCCCGGAATGGGACGATTGTCTTGATCCTGAATCAAAGGTCAGACCATTAATCAAACGTTAGACCATAAAAGAACCCTTAGCATTTTTTGTCTTTAATAAAGCGGATCAATCCCTATCCCTGCCACGGGATCCATAAATATATTGCTGAATGAAGCTCCGGGGGAAAGAGTTTATCCGGTTCTTGAACGGAATCAATTCTATATCTGTCCATATGTTAAACACATAGTACTGGTCAGGTTCATTTATTAAAAAGCTTCATCCCCCGCGAGCTTGACCCATTCCATTTCCATGGTCACTTGATCCTTTTTCTCTTTCTTCAGTACTACAAATGGGTTTGGATACTACGAATGGACGATCCAATTGGACCCTACTCCTTCCTGGAATCATTTGTACAACGAACCAAAGCATCGACACCGCACATTACAATTCTTTGAAGTGAAGATTCATTCAAAATCTCTGATAACTGAGATTTCCTCTTTCTCATCTTCTCCCAATACTGTGAAATGTTCACTATTTTCTTCCGTTGATGAATCCGCAAACCTGAGAATTTATACACTCGTCCCATTACCTACATAAGTATCTGACAAAGAACTCGATTGTCCCTAAGGGCAATCTAATCGTGTGAGATGGGTCCGAAAAAGCCATAACTCTACAAATTGAATACACAATCCTTTTCCTTGTTATAAGAGATGGATGGGTGGGGTTCAATGGAATATCTAGATAAACTGAATATTGGTATAAAGAGAAACTGAATATGGGTATAAATGAATTTGGATATAGAGCAAGCAAATGGAAGTCGAACCTGTCGATGCATCAGTGAAAATGACGGCTGGCCCCCCGCTGAGAAAGACAAAGACCCATATTTTGATGGACAAGATTAACATATCGAAATAGAGCATACAATAGATCTTAAGATCCCATACATAAGAATCCCTGGGCATTTCCTTGCATTACACGGCCATGCTGATGGCCCGTTACAACCCGGATCGCGTGTAATTTGCCGAACCAATGTGCAAGATATGTGATTGTAATATCGATTTATAAGAAGAATCAATTCTTCTTGTTTGACAGTAAATGAGAGTATATAAATGGCTGATACGGGGGGAGGAAGGATTAGCCAGACTTTTTACTTCTGGTTGAAACAAGTCGATTTATCCCGGATAAACACGTAATACTCCTACATATCACATATACGAGTAATATTTCATTGAATGAATTTTGGAAGAAGCCATGGACAGTAATATGTAGATCGATGAGAATTGATTGTTCTTTGGGGAGGAGTGATGAATCAATTTACAGGAAAATGGAATAATTTGATCTATTTCACAGGAGTCTATTCATGTTTCTACTTTCTGAATATGAGACTTTTTGGATCTTTTTACCAATATCTAGCCTCATTCCTATTCTGGCATTCCTAATTTCCAGAGCTTTAGTCCCTATTAGTGAAGGCCCGGAGAAGCTCACTAGTTATGAATCAGGCATAGAAGCAATGGGAGATGCTTGGATCCAATTTAGGATTCGTTATTATATGTTCGCTTTAGTTTTCGTTGTTTTTGATGTTGAAACAGTTTTTCTTTATCCATGGGCCATGAGTTTTGATATATTGGGTATGTATACTTTTATAGAAGCTTTGATTTTCGTGCTTATCCCAATTGTTGGTTCAGTTCATGCATGGCGAAGAGGAGCATTGGAATGGTCTTAGCCTCCGAGTATTTGGGTGGTAGAGATAAAATAGAAAATGGCATAAAGCCAGTGATGGATTCTAGAGAATCACCTTTACTTGGCAAAACAACTCCAAATTCAGTTATTTCAACTACCCTAAATGATCTGTCGAATTGGGCCAGACTCTCCAGTTTATGGCCGCTTCTTTATGGTACTAGTTGTTGTTTTATCGAATTCGCTTCATTAATAGGTTCACGATTCGACTTTGATCGTTACGGTCTGGTACCAAGATCTAGTCCTAGGCAAGCCGACCTCATCATAACAGCGGGCACTGTGACCATGAAAATGGCTCCTTCTTTAGTGAGATTATATGAACAAATGCCCGGACCAAAATATGTAATTGCTATGGGAGCATGTACTATTACAGGAGGAATGTTCAGTACAGATTCTTATAGTACCGTTCGTGGAGTAGATAAGTTAATTCCCGTAGATGTCTATTTGCCGGGTTGCCCCCCCAAACCAGAGGCTATTATAGATGCCATAATAAAACTTCGTAAAAAGGTAGCTCGAGAAATAGATGAAGATAGGACCAAGCTTCAACAAGGAAAGAGATATTTCACTCAAAATCATAAGTTTCGTGTTGGGCCCAATCTTTATACTGGGAACTACGATCAGAAGTTGCTCCATAAATCTCCTGAACCTCAATTTGAATCTACTTTAGAGATACTTTTCAAAACCTTTGAGCCTACTTCAGGGATACCCTCCGAAAGAAACATTTTTTAAATACAAGAGTTCAATATATTTCCAGAAATCGAGGAATAATGTTGAGTAGAGAGTAACGAGCAGGAAATCAATTTTCAAAGATTACATTGAGAATGTTCAATACTTGTACGGATACTTATACAATAAAGACTAATGAGATGCAGGGTCGATTATCCGCTTGGCTAGCCAAGCATAAGCTGGCTCACAGACCTCTGGGTTCTGATTACCAGGGCATAGAGACTTTACAGATCAAATCTGAGGATCGGGCCTCCGTAGCCGTCGCTTTATATGTTTATGGTTTCAATTATCTCCGCTCTCAGTGTGCCTATGATGTAGCGCCGGGGGGATCATTGGCTAGTGTATATCATATTACAAATATACAGGATAATGCGGATCAACCTGAAGAGGTATGTATAAAAGTTTTTGTCCCAAGGAAAAATCCCAGAATTCCGTCTGTTTTTTGGATCTGGAAAAGTGCTGATTTTCAGGAACGAGAATCTTATGATATGTTGGGAATCCTTTATGAAAGTCATCCACGTCTGAAACGTATATTGATGCCTGAGAGTTGGATTGGTTGGCCCCTACGCAAAGATTATATTACACCTAACTTCTATGAGATACAGGATGCTTATTGAATGGAATAAAAGTAAACAATCTCCGTTCTCACAATTTTAAATATTCAATTTGAACAATATATCACATTTCAAATGGAGTGAGATAAATAGACTCCTACTAGCGCCGCCGTAATGGAATCTCCCTTATCCATTTACATCCTCCTAGATTTTGGATCTGGAAGATACCTATTCGTTTACGCATCACAAATTATCTACCACACACACATTCTATAATATACGAGAAGGAAGAGAAATATCAGATTTCACTTGTACCAATTCCAATTGAGAATAGACCCTATCTATTTACACTGTCAATTCCGTATTTCCGAGTTTTGAACCAACTTTTATATACGTACAGAGTATCAAAATCCGATTGGAACGGGGAAGGACAATATGAACAAAAGGGAGAAAGATAACGAAACATACCGATTCATCATCTATTATGACCGGGGTCTATATGATATGTGCGTACATATATATATATATATTTATATGTGTATATATATATACATATATATGGATAATTGTGTATGATTATATGGGTATATGAATAATGGGTATATGGATATGGATGAGTATGCATGTCAATAGATATCCATTTATCCATATCCATCTATCTAAATAGATGTATTTTTCGATCTATGAGCTCGCATGCCAGGAACCAGATTTGAACTGGTGGCACGAGGATTTTCAGTCCTCTGCTCTACCAACTGAGCTATCCCGGCTCTTTCCTGTGCATTATTCTAACATAGGACCTGAATTTGTGTCAACTGAAGGGACCAGAAAAAAAAAAGGAGGATTTTTCCCTAGTCCGAAAATCCCCAGTTTTCAAATTCTAAATTGATCGATCGGGAAGTAACCATTCATGAGAAGAAATGCTAATGGTCGGTCCAGATTAGATACTCCAGATATCTCTATCTGGATAGAGATCTAGATAGAGATATCCATACAGATATATCTAGATCTCTATCTAGAGATACATAGATAGATCTATCTATCCTTACTTATCTATCTATATCTAGATCATCTATCACAAAATGAATTGATCATCTAATCAACTTGTCATAAAATTGAGATATTCATGCTTCTATTTTTTTCCATAAGGAGGGTGAATGAAAAGAATCGATTCAAAAATGAGAATTACAAATTCGAAATTGCATGAAAGAAAGTATAAATCAGTCATTCGGGAACGAACTAGACTTGGGGATAGAGAGATTTGAACTCTCACGGTCTATAAAGCCGACGGATTTTCCTCTTACTACAATTTGCATTGTTGTTGGCATTGACATGTAGAACTGGACTCTATCTTTATCCTCGTTGAATAATTTACCCCAGGAATCGATCCGACTCCCTCTTTTGGGAAGTGAAGTTAATCATTGGATTACTTAATGTCGAATCATTCCTTCAACTTGAGATTGACCTAAGTATCTCACTAGTAGTGAGATGCATAAAGCGATCCAAGTCCCGATCATGAACTTTGCTTGATAGCATAGACCATTCCCACTTTTGAAGCGTAAATGTATAGATTATTCCATAGATGCGGCAATAATATTCATTCGTTAGAATAGCTTCCATTTAGTCTCTGCACCTATCCTTTTCCTTCCTAGTAAAGGAAGCTATTGCCTCTGTAAACCGGATTTGGCTCAGGATTGCCCATTCTAAATGTCCCAGGGTTCCCTGGATTTGGAAGCTATCACTTGGTAGGTCTCCATACCAAGGCTCAACTCGATCAAGTCCGTAGCGTCTACCAATTCCGCCATATCCCCTTCGGAGAGCAAACGAGATCATACTGTAATCTCATCCTATTCTTCCATTTTCACTATTCTTCCATTTTCATCAGAGTTATTCGTTGGATATCCATTTGGCACTGGGAGATGTGTCTTCTCTTATCTCTTCCTCTCTTGCCATTTCCACTATCATCTAGTATTACTGAAAATGATTCTATCATTTCTGCATTTCCCACGCAATGTTTTTTTCCCTTTTTGTTTGATTTGGAATAGTGAAACGATCAATATCAATTGATCCTTTCTTCTCTTCATTTCCCTCGAACGAATCCACATCCAAGCAATGTTTCATTGGAATCTGGATTGCGTCATTGAGTTCAATTAGCTATAATTGCTAAGAATCTGAGTAGATTTATGAATCTCATACTAATGAGAGTATGTAGTTATATCTTATTCATATAAGCCCGCTTAGCTCAGAGGTTAGAGCATCGCACTTGTAATGCGATGGTCATCGGTTCGATTCCGATAGCCGGCTCTTTGTTATTCCCTTCATTCCCCCATGATCCGTAATGTTTCGTTAAGATCAAGGAATATGGAGAAGACTCCTCTTTCTTCCGATCATTGGTTCACAGATCCGCTATGCCATGATCACTTTCAACTCTAAACAGAATGGGTGATTGGAGCAGATCTATTTGGATCTCTCCAAACCAATTTTGGAAGAGATCTTTATTCTCCATAGAAAAGAATTCCGATATTGACACGATTCATACTATTCTTATTTTAAATACTATTTGCTCATTTCGTAAAAGAAGGAGTTCTTATGTCCCGTTATCGAGGACCCCGTTTAAAAATAATACGTCGTCTAAGAGTTCTACCAGGACTTACTAATAAAAGACCGAAATCCAGGAATGATCCTACCAACCAATCTTCTTCTAGAAAGATATCTCAATATCGTATCCGTCTGGAAGAAAAACAAAAATTGCGTTTCCATTATGGGCTGACAGAGCGACAATTACTTAAATATGTTCGTATTGCTGGAAGAGCCAAAGGATCAACGGGCCAGGTTCTATTGCAATTACTTGAAATGCGCTCGGATAATACTATTTTTCGATTGGGTATGGCTCCTACCATTCCTGGAGCCAGACAATTAGTTAATCATAGGCATATCCTGGTCAATGATCGCGTGGTAGATATACCAAGTTATCGTTGCAACCCCCGAGATGTTATTACTGTAAGAGATCAACAGAGATCGAGAGCTATGATCGATAAAAATCTCGACTTATCTCAGAAAGATCAAATGCCAAATCATTTGACTCTTCATTCGTCACGATATAAAGGATTAGTCCATCAAATAATAGATAGTAAATGGATCAGTTTAAAGATCAATGAATTGCTGGTTGTAGAATATTATTCCCGTCAAGCTTGAATTGAGAATGAAAAAAGAGAGGTTCCTGTTGTGCATCTAGACAATTCTGTTCCTCTCCTTTTTCTTTCCCCCGAAGGAGACAAATAGATAGAATTGTTCGACTCTTGGGATTCGGCCTATCTCTTTTTCATCCCCCCCCCCCGTACTGTTATATTACGGTATGATCATCAATGACACTTTCATTTATTGTCCGCTTTTTCCCAATGTCCTTTTCCTTCCTCATATCACAAACCAACGTTTATTCTATTTCTCTATATCACGGAATAGGAGGGGGTTGATCTCAGAATGATGAGATCATCCCATTGAGATTCGATCTATTGGGAGAATGATGGGGAAGAATAAGAAAGTTAAAGTACGGAAAGAGAGGGATTCGAACCCTCGGTAAACAAAAGCCTACATAGCAGTTCCAATGCTACGCCTTGAACCGCTCGGCCATCTTTCCTACGAGATCTTCTCGATTTTAATCCACGGAATTGGTGGATAGCAAGTCCCTTAGTTATTCTTATTATTCAGGCACAATCAGTTCTAAATCCTTTGGTGAAAAAATCCTTATTGAATCCCTAGAAAGGACAAAAGGACATTTTTCCGCACTTCCCTCTGTTTTAGGAAATCTTCATCCTTGTTGATCCGGCGATCTCATCCTATTCGGGTTGATATTTCCGATCCAATTTTTCAATTGGAATGGATTAACTAATCCATTCCATATCATGATCATATATTAATTACATAATGATTGTCCGGTATCAATTATGAAATAATTATGAGAATTATTCGGCAACAATTCATTGTACAAATTGTCTCATGATGATCATACATGATGATCATATATAAATATATGCACACACAACATAATTAATGGTCATTTGATTCTCATTATGTTATGCAATGATCGTTTCACTTCTTCCTTCTTTAGTTCGGATTATGATCAAATAAAAACTTTTTGAGTTTGCAGAATATGTAGAAACAACTCCTTGAATAGAAATCTTTTCTATTGCTCATTGGTCGATATTACTAATGAACATCAAGTTGTTCCGAACATTCTCCATCTAACATTCTCCATCTATCTATTGCTATATCTATCTGTTACTATCTAGAAGAATCAATTGGAATGTTTGCATATCTCCGATCGTAAGAAAATCTATTTATATGGTACCGTGCACCGTAAAATAATTTTGTTCATGGGATCATTTCCGAAAAAAGGGAATGAGAAGAATTAGAAAATCTATAACTAACTATGCCTAGATCTCAGAGAAATGACAATTTTACTGATAAGACCTTCACAATTGTAGCGGATATCTTATTGCGAATGATCCCGGCAGCTCCAGGGGAGAAAGAAGCATTTACCTATTACAGAGATGGTGTGATTTGATCTTTTTTTTTTTCGTTCTTTACCTTTCGGGGAAGGGACGGGATTCGGAAATAAAAGAATATTGAGTCAAAGAAAACTTACGCTTAGTGAAGGTGAGTTTTGAAGATGGAACAATTCCTTCTGTCGTGTATCCCCGGTTGATGCAGCCTTAGATGCCCTGATCTCCCGGAGATCCCAGTATCGAGCGAAAGGTTACACCTATGGAATAAGGCTTTGTATGGTCGAGCCTATCCGATAGGCATGCATAGGGGAAAAGCACTACATGTGGAAATCAACAACACAAAAGCTTCGTTATAGTTCATACACATTACCCTTTTATGAGGGCTAATAATAATGGTTGGGACAACAAACATCATCTCGTTTGTACCTCGGGTATCCATATGATATAACCATCGTAGATCGTTGAAGTGGCTAATCCCTGAAAATACAGGGCGTTAAGGACAAATGAATCGTTAGAGCTTCCATTTTTAGCACTAATATCCTCGGTGCTTGGGAAAGAATCTCTGCAATAAGGATGGCTAGAGATTCATTGGAAAGACACTAGCCCCTGTTAGTTCATAATGTTGGGTAATAATCTTTTCCCAATTCCACGGGTTATTCCCCTTATTATGTACTTTAAAGGAGGAGGAGCCGTATGAGGTGAGAATCTCACGTACGGTTTTGGAGCGGAGATCTTTTCAGTTGAATGAACGACCGTAACGGATGTCAGCTCAATCCGAAGGAGAATATGCGGAAGCTTTACAAAATTATTATGAAGCTATGCGGCTGGAAATTGACCCTTATGATCGAAGTTATATACTGTATAACATAGGTCTTATCCATATGAGTAACGGAGAGCATACCGAGGCTTTGGAATATCATTTCCAGGCATTGGAACGAAACCCATCCCTACCACAAGCTTTTAATAATATGGCCGTGATCTGTCATTACGTGCGGCTATCTGTGCTATGGAATAGATCAGTTAGGAACTGTTATGGGGAAGGACAAAGAAAAAGGCTTTCTACATATGCGCCGTCCGAAATAGCGGTTGCTTATCAGCTGTAGCAAAAAGACCCATCCTTCCCTTCATAGGAGCCCAAATATGAACGGATAAGTAGAGCCTATATACTCCATGGATAAAAGAAATTTGATTGATGGGGGAAGCACCGTAAAGATCAATTATTGAAAATTTGGGCTGATACAATGAGATCTGCTCACTCACAAAAATCAGGGATCAACTCATGTGATAGAGTCGATCTACTAAGCTATCGAGCAGCGGTGTAGGATCAGATCCTAAAGATAGAAGAAGGTACTAATTCCAGGTGGAAAGTACTCCTCAAAATTTCTATACAAAATTGAGATAGTTACCCTTCAAAAAGACCTCTATTTGAATGATTTGAAGTAGAGATCTTTGTTTCTCTACTTCATCTTTCTGGGGGTGGGAGAAAAGATAAAATCTGATCAAAAGTGAAGTTCGAAACTCATGTCATTAACCCTTTTTGGTCCTTCAGTTGACCTAATCAAATGGAACCTATTTACAATGAATCCTTTTTAGTGATATTTTTCAATTTGAGTGGAGGACCCAATAAAAAGAATAGTTGATCGAGCCGTATGAGGTAGGAAACTCTCAAGTACGGTTCTAAGGGAAGGAAACTTTTCCAAGTTGACCTATTCCGACCGGGGGGAACAGGCCATTCGACAGGGAGATCCTGAAACTGCGGAAGCTTGGTCCGATCGAGCTGCTGAGTATTGGAAACAAGCTATAGCGCTTGCTCCAGGCAATTACATTGAAGCACAAAATTGGTTAAAGGTTACAGGACGCTTTGGCGAATGAGAATCTCTATTCCTAATAAATTATTGAAATTACCAAATATTGATTCTCCGAGAGAGATCAACAGAATGATTTCATCATACTCTTCCCAACTAGATCCTATTTTGTTCGGCATCTCATGAGAATAAATCGACAATAAATATCACAAACAATACCTTTTATGGATAGTTAATGAAATAGATCTCTTGAATAGGGTGAAATTAAGAGATGCCTCTTCCTAATGATCCATGAAGAATTCAAAGTCATTATGATTCATAATGGTATGTGATATATGACATATGTGGGTATATTTATATAAATATATATATATATCCACATATGAATATGATAATGAATGATAATGATCATTACACCGAGGAATACTTTTTAAATCACACGAGGAAAGATTTTTCTGAGATTGCAACGGTCCATTGAGCACTTCGGGGATATGTCATAATAAAATTGAACACCTGCCCCAGATTGACTTCCGTATCATAGTCGCTCCGGTCATGAACTGGAAAAGAAAGAGAAAAACGGGTTGAAAACATATATCTCTATCAGAAGTTCACTAATTGCTGTTGGCGGGTTTCTTCTTATGTCTCGTCCGGAAAGAGGAGAACTCAATGATTATTCGTTCACCGGAACCAGAAGTAAAGATCGTGGTGGAAAGGGATCCTATAAGAACCTCTTTTGAGAAATGGGCCAAACCTGGGCATTTCTCAAGGACACTAGCTAAAGGCCCTAATACTACCACTTGGATCTGGAATCTACATGCTGATGCTCACGATTTTGGTAGCCATACCAATGATTTGGAAGATATCTCTCGCAAGGTATTTAGCGCTCATTTCGGCCAACTAGCCATCATCTTTATTTGGCTAAGTGGGATGTACTTTCATGGCGCTCGTTTCTCCAATTATGAAGCATGGCTGAGCGATCCTACTCACATAAAACCCAGTGCTCAGGTGGTTTGGCCAATAGTAGGTCAAGAAATACTGAATGGGGATGTAGGTGGGGGTTCTCGAGGGATACAAATAACCTCTGGTTTGTTTCAACTTTGGCGAGCATCTGGAATAACTAATGAATTACAGCTTTACTGCACTGCAATTGGCGCATTGATCTTTGCAGCGTTAATGCTTTTTGCTGGTTGGTTCCATTATCACAAGGCTGCTCCAAAATTGGCTTGGTTCCAAGATGTAGAATCCATGTTGAACCACCATTTAGCAGGGTTACTAGGAATTGGGTCTCTATCTTGGGCAGGACACCAAGTACACGTCTCTTTACCCATTAACCAACTCCTAGATGCTGGAGTGGATCCTAAAGAGATACCACTTCCTCATGAATTTATTTTGAATCGCGATCTTTTAGCTCAGCTTTATCCTAGTTTTGCTGAGGGATTAACCCCACTTTTCACCTTAAATTGGTCGGAATACTCAGAATTTTTAACTTTTCGTGGAGGACTAAATCCAGTAACGGGGGGTCTGTGGCTTACCGATACTGCGCATCATCATTTGGCTATTGCAATTCTTTTCCTGATAGCTGGTCATATGTATAGGACCAATTGGGGCATTGGCCACAGCCTTAAAGAGATTTTGGAGACCCATAAAGGTCCATTTACGGGTGAAGGTCATAAAGGGCTTTATGAGATCTTGACCACCTCATGGCATGCTCAATTAGCTCTTAACCTAGCTATGTTAGGCTCTCTGACTATTGTAGTAGCTCACCACATGTATTCTATGCCTCCTTATCCATACTTGGCTATTGACTACGGCACCCAACTCTCTCTGTTCACACATCACATGTGGATCGGTGGGTTTCTCATAGTTGGCGCCGCCGCACATGCAGCCATTTTTATGGTAAGAGACTATGATCCAACTACTCAATACAACAATCTATTAGATCGTGTTCTTAGACATCGTGATGCAATCGTATCACACCTCAACTGGGCATGCATATTCCTGGGCTTCCATAGTTTCGGTCTGTATATTCATAATGATACTATGAGCGCTTTAGGACGTCCTCAAGACATGTTTTCGGATACTGCTATACAATTACAACCTATCTTTGCTCGATGGGTACAAAACACTCATGCTTTAGCACCTGGTTCAACAGCTCCTGATGCAACAGCAAGCACCAGCGTAACTTGGGGAGGTGGTGATTTAGTAGCAGTAGGTGGCAAAGTGGCCTTGTTACCAATTCCATTAGGAACCGCGGATTTTTTGGTACACCACATTCATGCATTTACTATCCATGTGACTGTATTAATACTGCTTAAAGGTGTTTTATTTGCCCGTAGCTCTCGTTTAATACCTGATAAAGCGAACCTTGGTTTTCGTTTTCCTTGCGATGGACCTGGGAGAGGAGGGACATGTCAGGTATCCGCCTGGGATCATGTTTTCCTAGGTTTATTCTGGATGTATAATGCGATTTCGGTAGTGATATTCCATTTCAGCTGGAAAATGCAGTCCGATGTTTGGGGTAGCATAAGTGATCAGGGAATGGTAACTCATATCACGGGAGGAAACTTTGCACAGAGTTCCATTACCATTAATGGGTGGCTTCGTGACTTTCTATGGGCACAAGCCTCTCAAGTGATCCAATCCTATGGTTCTTCATTATCTGCCTATGGTCTCTTATTTTTAGGTGCTCATTTTGTTTGGGCCTTTAGTTTAATGTTCCTATTCAGCGGCCGTGGGTATTGGCAAGAACTTATCGAATCTATCGTTTGGGCTCATAACAAATTAGATGTTGCTCCTGTTATCCAGCCTAGAGCCTTGAGCATTGTGCAAGGGCGTGCTGTAGGAGTGGCTCATTACCTTCTGGGTGGAATCGCCACAACATGGGCGTTCTTCCTAGCAAGAATTCTTGCAGTAGGATAATGGCTAGGAGGATTTTAAAAGCATTATGGCATCAAGATTTCCGAAGTTTAGCCAAGGCTTAGCCCAGGACCCCACTACTCGTCGTATTTGGTTTGGTATTGCTACCGCACATGACTTCGAGAGTCATGATGATATTACTGAAGAACGCCTTTATCAGAAGATTTTTGCTTCTCACTTTGGTCAGTTAGCAATAATCTTTCTGTGGACCTCTGGTAATTTATTCCATGTGGCTTGGCAAGGCAATTTCGAAGCATGGGTGCGCGACCCCTTACATGTAAGACCTATTGCCCATGCAATTTGGGATCCTCATTTTGGTCAACCAGCTGTAGAAGCCTTCACCCGAGGAGGTGCTCCCGGCCCGGTTAATATTGCTCATTCTGGTGTTTATCAGTGGTGGTATACAATTGGCTTGCGCACTAATGAAGATCTTTATACTGGAGCTCTTTTCTTGCTATTTCTTTCTGCCATCTTTCTAATAGCGGGTCGTCTCCATTTACAACCTAAATGGGAGCCAAGTGTTTCATGGTTCAAAAATGCTGAATCTCGTCTCGATCATCATTTGTCAGGACTCTTTGGAGTAAGTTCTTTGGCTTGGACAGGGCACTTGGTTCATGTCGCTATTCCTGAATCAAGGGGGGAGCACGTCAGATGGGATAATTTCTTAAATGTATTACCGTATCCCCAAGGTCTAGGACCGCTTTTTACAGGTCAGTGGAATCTTTATGCTCAAAATCCTGATTCCAGTAGTCACTTATTCGGCACCTCTCAAGGGGCGGGAACTGCTATTCTAACTCTTCTCGGAGGATTCCATCCGCAAACCCAAAGTTTATGGCTGACTGATATCGCTCATCATCATTTAGCTATTGCATTTGTTTTTTTCATTGCTGGTCATATGTATAGAACTAACTTTGGGATCGGGCACAGTATAAAGGATATTTTAGAAGCACATATTCCTCCAGGAGGCCTATTGGGACGCGGACATAAGGGTCTTTATAACACAATCAATAATTCTCTTCACTTCCAATTAGGTCTTGCTTTAGCCTCTTTGGGGGTCATCACTTCCTTGGTAGCTCAACACATGTATTCCTTACCTGCTTATGCATTCATAGCACAAGACTTTACTACCCAAGCTGCATTATATACTCATCATCAATACATTGCTGGGTTCATTATGACAGGGGCCTTTGCTCATGGAGCTATATTCTTCATTAGGGATTATAATCCGGAGCAGAATAGGGATAATGTATTGGCGAGAATGTTGGAGCACAAGGAGGCTATAATATCTCATCTGAGTTGGGCTAGTTTATTCCTAGGTTTCCATACCCTGGGACTCTATGTTCATAACGATGTTATGCTTGCTTTTGGTACTCCAGAGAAACAAATCTTGATCGAGCCCATATTTGCTCAATGGATACAATCTGCTCATGGTAAGGCCTTATATGGGTTTGATGTACTCTTATCTTCAACAAATAGTCCGGCATTCAATGCTGGTCAAAGCATATGGTTACCTGGTTGGTTGAATGCTATTAATGATAATAGGAATTCACTGTTCTTAACAATTGGTCCTGGGGACTTTTTGGTTCACCATGCTATTGCTCTGGGTTTGCATACAACTACGTTGATCTTAGTAAAAGGTGCTTTAGATGCGCGTGGTTCTAAGCTAATGCCGGATAAGAAAGATTTTGGCTATAGTTTCCCTTGCGATGGTCCAGGACGAGGCGGTACTTGTGATATTTCAGCCTGGGATGCTTTTTATTTGGCAGTTTTTTGGATGTTGAATACCCTTGGATGGGTTACTTTCTATTGGCATTGGAAGCATATCACTTTATGGCAGGGTAATGTAGCGCAATTTAATGAGTCTTCCACTTATTTAATGGGATGGTCAAGAGATTATCTTTGGTTGAACTCTTCACAACTTATTAATGGATACAATCCTTTTGGTATGAACAGTTTATCTGTCTGGGCGTGGATGTTCTTATTTGGGCATCTTGTTTGGGCTATTGGATTTATGTTTCTGATCTCCTGGCGTGGATATTGGCAGGAACTGATCGAAACTTTAGCATGGGCTCATGAACGCACACCTTTGGCTAATTCAGTTCGATGGAGGGATAAGCCAGTAGCTCTTTCCATTGTCCAAGCACGATTAGTTGGATTAGCTCACTTTTCCGTAGGTTATATATTCACTTATGCAGCTTTCTTAATCGCCTCTACATCAGGCAAATTCGGTTAATTCTCCTTCATCAAGAAATAGGACTTGATCATATCAATGACAAGAATCTATTCACGGAGAAGGAGAGATCCACGTAATATTTCTCCATCTCAAATCTGACTTATATCATTGGTAATAGTATCAACTGAACCTTTATGGCAAGAAAAAGTCTCATTCAGAGAGAGAAAAAGAGACAAATATTGGGGCAAAAATATCATTTGATTCGCCAATCTTTGGAAAGAGAGATAAGCGAAGTTTCATCATTGGATGAAAAATGGGAAATTCATAGGAAATTGCAATCCTCACCACGTAATAGTGCACCTACACGTCTTCATCGACGTTGTTTTCTGACTGGGAGACCTAGAGCCAACTATCGAGACTTCGGCCTGTCCGGACATGTGCTCCGTGAGATGACTCACGCATGTTTGTTGCCCGGGACAAAAAAATCGAGTTGGTAGGAAGAGAAAAATATTCTCGAAGATTCTTATGAGAATCTAAAAGTCCCCCTATCCCTATAGGGGGATGGCATGCCCAATGCTTGTTCGGTATGCCAATTTTTGATTATTCTATCAAAGTATAGTGCGGGGTAGAGCAGTTTGGTAGCTCGCAAGGCTCATAACCTTGAGGTCACGGGTTCAAATCCCGTCTCCGCCGGAACAGAAAGAGCATTTACAGCCTGGAAAGGATTACTCTGCCATTTAAGAATGGAATGATAAGTAGGAAAAATATACGAATGCTACACGAATTCTTCATTACCCTATCTCATTCCTTTGAATGGGCGGGTAGCGGGGATCGAACCCGCATCTTCTCCCTGGCAAGGAGAAATTTTACCACTCAACCATACCCGCATCTTATTCATTCTGATATATATATATATATATATATATATATATATAACATATACATTTCTATGTATAGATATATGGATATATATCTATAGATATGTTCATACCTATGGATATATATCTATATATCCCATTTGTATATAGTTAAATACCAGTTATGGAAGAATATTACATTCTAGTGAAATAACCTCTCCCTCGAACACTTTTCTTTTGTTTATTGGAACTTCTACCAAATGCCCTTCAGAACTAGAATGCCCTCTGAGGGAGGTGGGTAGGGCGGGGGGATTCCAACCCGAAACATTTCCAACAGATTTGAGATATGAAAGAATTAAGGATACCTACCAAAAAAACTGATCCAATCCATAATGATGCACCCGAAAATAGAACATTTTTGCTACTTGACCAACCATCAGGAGAGGCAAGTACGACAGGCACACCAATCACTAAGAGGAATGAAATAGCAATTAATGCAAACACGGCCAATTGGAAAGCAATAGTCATAGTTGTGATCCCACAAGCTTCCGACGAATGAAATGGACTATACCATCCGATCCCCATCCGGCGAAATTTTCCCCAAATGCACCATGTGGAAAAGATTCAATTTGGCCATGAATTAATCAAGCTTCTCGCTCGAACTTATTCCCATCGAATTCTTATTCGGGCGTGAAGGAGGAGGGAGATTCTTTTTCCAGATGATCATGATAAAGGGTCCTATGTCGCATATATCTATATGCCATATACATGCATCAATCTATGCATATACGGTCATGGTATCAACCCTATGGTCAGATATTCTCTGGGGGAGTAAAATCTAAGTTGTCTCTGGGAGAGATGGCCGAGTGGTTCATGGCTCCGGTCTTGAAAACCGGTATAGTTACAAAAAACTATCGAGGGTTCGAATCCCTCTCTCTCCTTTTGTTTGTTGAACAATTCCACTTATCGGTCTGGCCCATACCAAAAAAGAGAATAGCTCGGCTGAATAGAGCCGAGCTACAAGGTCAAGTTGGAATGAGTATCTTTAATGATACCCCTATACCGGATGTAATGAAATTGAATTGATATCTTTTTCATCAACTTGATCTCTTGTTCTAGTTAAGAGGGCTCATGGAAAGGACAGGTTCGAAATCACGATCAATTCCTTTCTCAAATCCTGCTGCAGCTGCACGAGCCCTTCCCGCATGCCACAAATGACCTACAAAAAAGAAAAATCCTAAAACAAAATGAGAGGTAGCTAACCAACTTCGAGGAGATACATAATTTACCGCATTGATCTCGGTAGCTACACCACCCACGGAATTCAAAGAACCTAAAGGAGCATGCGTCATATATTCCGCCGAACGTCGTTCTTGCCAGGGCTGTATATCTTTTTTCAGCCTACTTAGGTCCAAACCATTAGGGCCCCTTAGAGGTTCCAACCAGGGAGCACGAAGATCCCAAAAACGCATTGTTTCTCCTCCAAAGATGATTTCTCCAGTAGGAGAACGCATAAGGTATTTACCTAAACCGGTAGGTCCCTGGGCGGACCCCACATTAGCTCCAAGACGTTGGTCTCTAACTAGAAAAGTGAACGCTTGAGCTTGAGAGGCTTCTGGGCCGGTAGGCCCATAGAATTCACTAGGATAAGCTGTATTGTTAAACCAAACAAAACAACAAGCAATGAAACCAAAAACAGAGAGAGCTCCTAAACTATAAGACAAGTAAGCTTCTCCGGACCACACAAACGCACGACGGGCCCATGCAAAAGGTTTGGTTAAGATGTGCCAGATACCACCGAAGATACAAATGGAACCTAACCATACATGTCCCCCAATTATATCTTCTAGATTGTCCACACTAACAATCCATCCCTCACCCCCAAAAGGTGACTCGAGTAAATAACCAAATATAACACTTGGGCTAAGAGTTGGGTTCGTAATCTTTCTTACATCTCCACCACCAGGGGCCCAGGTATCATATACACCTCCAAAATACAAAGCCTTGAGCACTAGAAGAAAAGCACCAACGCCTAGCAAGATTAGGTGAATACCCAAAATTGTGGTCATTTTGCTCCTATCTTTCCATACATAACCAAAAAATGGAAGGGATTCCTCGAGAGTTTCGGGCCCTATAAGTGCATGGTAAATACCACCGAAACCTAGAACTGCAGAGGAAATCAAGTGAAGTACCCCAGATACAAAGTATGGAAAAGTGTCCACGACTTCCCCACCAGGGCCTACTCCCCATCCTAAAGTAGCTAGATGGGGAAGTAAAATCAATCCTTGTTCATACATAGGCTTTTCCGGTACGAAATGAGCCACTTCAAATAGGTTCATTGCTCCGGCCCAGAATACAATTAATCCGGCATGAGCTACGTGGGCCCCAAGTAATTTACCGGACAAATTGATAAGTCGGGCATTACCGGCCCACCAAGCGAAACCGGTGGTTTCTTGGTCACGACCAGCTAAAGCTAGAGTTCCATTAAAGAGCGTTTCCACGGGGTAGAACCTCCTCAGGGAATATAAGGTTTTCATGAGGCTGATCCTGAGCCGCCATCCAAGCACGAATACCTTCGTTTAATAGGATATTTTTTGTGTAGAAAGTCTCAAATTCAGGATCTTCTGCTGCACGGATCTCCTGGGAAACAAAGTCATAGGCACGTAAGTTCAGAGCTAGACCAACTACTCCAATGGCACTCATCCATAAACCGGTCACTGGCACAAATAACATAAAGAAATGTAACCAACGTTTATTGGAAAAAGCAACCCCAAAGATTTGAGACCAGAAGCGGTTAGCGGTGACCATGGAATAGGTCTCTTCAGATTGAGTTGGGTTAAAAGCACGGAACGTATTTGCACCATCGCCATCTTCAAATAAAGTATTTTCCACAGTAGCACCATGAATAGCACATAGAAGAGCAGCACCCAATACTCCGGCAACTCCCATCATATGAAATGGGTTCAAGGTCCAATTATGAAACCCTTGAAAGAAGAGGATAAATCGAAAGATAGCTGCTACACCAAAACTAGGTGCAAAAAACCAACCGGACTGGCCTAATGGATAGATTAGGAATACGGAAACAAAAACAGCAATTGGAGCAGAGAATGCAATTGCATTATAAGGCCGCAATTGTACAGATCGAGCAAGTTCGAATTGACGTAGCATGAAGCCTATTAGACCAAAACCACCATGAAAAGCAACGAAAGTCCATAGACCACCTAATTGGCACCAACGAGTAAAATCTCCTTGTGCTTCAGGACCCCATAATAGCAGCAGGGAATGCGCTAAACTATTAGCAGGAGTAGAAACTGCGGCGGTCAAAAAGTTGCAGCCCTCCAAATAAGAACTGGCCAATCCATGAGTATACCATGAAGTTACAAAGGTTGTACCTGTGAACCATCCACCTAGGGCAAAATAGGCACAAGGAAAGAGCAATAGACCGGACCAACCCACAAACACGAAACGGTCCCTCCGTAGCCAGTCATCCGCAATATCAAATAAATTCTTTTCTTCTTTGGAAGACTTTCCAAGAGCTACAGTCATAGTGATCCTCCTATTTAACTATTTCGACCATTTCCGAGCAACCTATATCATCAAAAGGTATGCGATGGTTTGATCATCTACGGACAACGGATTCTCATTATCCATCATCCCTCCAAAAATATTTGGTTCCGAAGATTCTTTGTTAGCACAAATATTTCACTTTCACTGAACCAAACCAATCCAATATGGGTAAATGCATGATAGCTCGATCCCAAGCCAAGTTTTTCATATTAAGTTACTATCTGATCTTCAAATAAGAAAGTAACATCAATGATTAATGAAAGATGAAAGAACTTTCAGAAGGCAGGTGAGCTTTTCTTTTCGTTTCAGTTCTTTATAAGATTCTATCCCCAATCTCTATTCCATTCAATATTTTCAAAATTGGATTTATTATTCATTCTTGAACCCTCTACAAGATCTTATGAAAAAATAGGAGTATTTCTATCAATCTCATCAATCTCTATGCATATTCTTATTACTACGTCTTCGTCCGATACGAGTGAATTTACAAAAGCAAGAAGGAGTAAATGCCTCTCTAACCCAACTAAAAGAAAGAATTCCTAAGATTTATCCCTTTCCTTTTATTCGGAGAATAAAAAAAGGATACTTATTTATCTATTTTACCATTGTAATAGAAAAGTTCAAAGCTCCTCTCTATCTCAATTTCGATCTATTTCCCACTTGTAGAACAAGTAAAGGGAAATCATTAATATGGGAATGTTTGGTATATCGAGATAGAATACAATATTTGTATATAGATTCTATTATATACATATGAATCAACCTATTCCTAGAGTTAGAGAAAAGGGGAATCTATCTCATTTCGTCTGTGATTAAGAATAGATTCCCATATTCATACCTTTCCAGGGAGGGGAGATCATAACGATTAATTTGACAAAACATTTGATAACTAAATGAATAAGGGAGTTCAATCGATAATATAGATCAATTTTGGTTGGATAATTCAGCGAAAGGGCCCATTTTCATAATCTCCATCAAATCTCGGTATCGGAGTAGCTGATGCATTCCGAATTTAAGAGTTAAGATTCACTTACTCTTTTTTCTTCTTTCTTTTTTCTTCCTATTGTTCTTCTCCCCTTTTCTGATCCAGAATCATTGGGATACCAAAGAGGTGAGAATACTCCGGCCGGTAATTTCGAATTAGGTACTCATAATCTCGATTATATGCCCCGTAATTACGAGGATGAATAGGACTCTTACTGATTGATGCTATAGTTTCTTATTGATCCTATAGCAATAAAGTGGTCCTCATATTAGATTAAGTGCGATACTACGTCATAACAAATGATGAACCTCGAACTTAATATGGCAGGTAGCTCTTGTATTCCACAAGTTCTTTGTCTTGAGAAGATTCTTATCGTCCAGCGAGCGAGAAATGAGCACCGGAACAACCTCTTCTTTTGTAGGAAGAATTCTATGAACCCTTTATCAGATTTGAACCGATGACTTACGCCTTACCACGGCGTTACTCTACCGCCGAGCTAAAAGGGCTCATGCTCATTATTAACGAGTGGGTCTACGACATACCCATCCGGTGAACAACAAATTGGATCCGCACAAAAGATATGGACATATTACAAAAGATATGGACATATTCTATTCATTCATAGATATCGATCGATGTAGTTCATTGTTCAGGACCAATCTCGTTCCGATTATGTAGATTCGTTCCATTGACCTATCGAGATGGATGGGATCCACTTGATCTATTTCCATACCAGCATAGATCTCTGAGCTATTCGATCTGATCATAAGGGGTCTCAATCTGTATCCCACAATTGGCAGGGAATAACTATATGTTCTATTTCTTGTCAACACGTAGGGGATCCAAGTTCAAGTTATTCCGAGTTGGCCCGGAAGAAATACTTAATTGTGGCTTTTAAGAGGATCTCCTTGTTTGAACTTAGAAACCCGGAAGATTCAGACGGAGTCTTTGACATCTGGGATCAAGATTGGCATCTCCGATATCTCGTAAAGACACATAATCGGCCGGAGGTTGTGCCCTCATTCCGATCTGTCCTATGCTGGCAAAGAATGGGATTCTAAGCGATAATACAAGGAGACCCTATCTATGTGAATGTTACGACTTTCTTTGCTTAATCCATTATGAGATCTGCGACTTTTAGTATTATCATCCATCGGAAATTTTAAAGAAATTGATCTGGTTAAGAATGGACCCCCATTTTTTTTTTTTTTTTTTTTTTTTTTTTTTCAGAACCAATATGAATATTCTTTTATTCTGCAAATATGGTTAGTCAGAGGAGGGTCTTTATATCATATGAACGCAATATTAATAGAAGGAGCATCTCCTAAAATATTACCTATGGTTGTTCAACAAAATGTATAGGCAGCCTTGCACAAACACGAAGAAGTAACCAAATTCAAAAATCGAATTCTAAAATGGGGTTGTGACCCTTTCCTATTAGTATCTAGAAAACCCTCCCTGGGTGAATTATCTATTTCATGATACATATGGGAGTTCACAAACGAGCAATACAATATTGATATGAAACCACTTGGCATAGAAAAGATTCTTCGAGCCATACTATTGACAATGTCATAGAGATTTGAGTATTATGATGGTAGGCAGGCCCCTATCGTCTAGTGGCCCAGGACATCTCTCTTTCAAGGAGGCAGCGGGGATTCGACTTCCCCTAGGGGTACTATGGGAATCTTTCTCTAGGAATACTTCTTTGGTATTCCAAAAGACTTTAAATTCATTGTTCCTGGGTCGATGCCCGAGTGGTTAATGAGGACGGACTGTAAATTCGTTGGCAATATGCCTACGCTGGTTCAAATCCAGCTCGACCCAATGTAAACCTTACCAACCCGTTGGTATGAGATATTTCTACGATATTGATGGAAAGGTAACCGGTTATGTAAGCCCCGATATATCTATATCTTTCTATAGATATGTGTACATATCCGTATGGATATGGAGCAGAACGAACGGGTTTTTTGTAAATGAAAGGAGAAGGATAATAGAAGGAAGAGAAAAATAAAGATCAAATCTTTCATTGATCTGGCACTACACTAAGATAATTTGTATTAATAATCTTATAGTAAACATCTGATAGTAAATAGTAAACGGGCTGTACTGCACCTGTTGGGATTGTAGTTCAATTGGTCAGAGTACCGTCCTGTCAAGACGGAAGTTACGGGTTCGAGCCCCGTCAGTCCCGATCTGATAAGTTGATCAACTTATCTCTAAATCATCTGGAGAAGAAGAAAAGGAAAAATGGGGTAAACTCGCCTTGTGGTAGAAAGAACCCATATTCATCCATGTCTATAGATATACACCTATATATATCTAGACATAGATGTATTTAGATAGATATCTATCTATGCATATATCTAAATTACATAATGAATTCTATATATCAATTCCATAATGAATTCTTTCATTCTGTGGCTATTCCGGTAATAACATCTAATTCGCATAGTGATCTGCGACAAATTCTCTTCTTTTTGTAAAAAAAAAAACAAGACTTCTAACCCGATTTACCCCATGAAATCTTACATTCTCCAAACATATATTTGTGGGAGTATATAGTATAGATAAATCTGAGGGTAACACAGAGGTAGCTTTCCAAAATAAGAATCTTGTGGAAGTCCCTATAGCTATAGATCATTCCTGATGATACCCAGTATATACTCCCATCTCTTTCCTGTTCATTCTAAAAGGTATGCATAATATTGGTATTAGTCCACACTTGCTAGTACCTTTTTATCGTGACCAATAACAACCATACCATAGATCCTCCAACACTGCAAATTTCTAAGAATTGTCACGTCAGAATTGAATGATCCTTGCCTTGGACTTACTATTCGGAATAGCTTTTCTAGCTCCTGGGTCATGGCATGGTTCATCCCCGGAGAAAATTTGAACTATCCTTTTTTTTGTCATGGAGAATTCGTGCAATTTTGGGCACCATTAACTTCTTAATACCCGTTCGGGGCGATTCTTCCCTCATATCCCTACCATATCCGTAACCATTTAGGTCTATGCCTAATAGAGCCCCGTATTAGTGGGAAAATATCATTGCATAAGTAAGGTGATAAATGTGACTATATGAGTTGAGTGGTACGATATGATCAATTGGGAATCGAGTTGCTGGATCCGGTATGAATAAAGGATCCCATTATGTTATACTATCTCATTTCCATTGAGGAATTCATTAGATCCATCAGATTTCGTTATTCAAGCTGAATCTATTCGTCCAATCTCATACTCCAGGGATTCAATCAATCAATCACATTTATGGATCTTTAAATGAAAAAAAAAAAGAAGGATTCATCATCTTTATGAGATAAAATCTCGAGTTATTGTAGAACGAAGTGAAAATTATAAGATCATGGAAGTAAATATTCTTGCATTTATTGCTATTGTGCTGTTCATTTCAGTTCCTACTGCTTTTCTACTTATCATTTACGTAAAAACAGTCAGTGAAAGCAATTGATTCGTATCGAAATTTAATTATTACTCATGACTAGATAAGTTGAAATGATCCAAATCACCTATTAAATTAATAATAAGTGATAAGGAATAAACAAGAAGGTTGTATTTCTCAATACTATCACGGGGTAGAGATTGATTATGAGAATAGGTAGTACGAAAGAAAGGGGGGGCTATGCAGCCCTTTCTTTCGTACTACCTATTCTGTATTGCATATCTATCCATACCTATGGATGTATCTGAATAGCATTTGTCCCTATGGGGATAAATTCTCTATTATAGATAGAAATGCTACATAATATACTAGATAATATATATATGTCTAGATAGATAGGATTAAGACCTGGTGCCATAGCAGAGACAGAGCTAATCACAATAGGTAGACTTCTATATGTCCTTAAAGAATAGAGAGAGAATATATACAGGGAGAAATGTGATTCTGAACGTATTTTCAATATATCCGTTCTGGATCGAAGCTTAATATATCTCTATGGGCATGGTGAATATGGAACTTGAGATGGTATGATAAAAATCCTTCATATGGAAAAGGAATCTACGGTTAAGATAGTATAGTTCAATATGCTCTTTCTCCGAGAATAGATCTGTATCAAATCAGATAAATTTGTAATTATCTGATGGAAATGTAGACTACTTCAATTCATACGTTTTTTTGGTTCCGATTCCTGCCCTCTCTGTATAACATGGATAGGTATAACTAACCGAGTCTGACATGAGCCTTAAGTATAAATATCTTGGATATATCACAAGAATAGGATGGAATGGACGCATCTGAAAGAAACCCAATCAATCTTTTCATTTCGAAAAGAATTTATTGGAGAGATGATCCGAGAAGTTATCCGAAACTCAACCGGGATCGGGGCCATAGGGAACAATATTCATTACAGCAATCTCTCTTGCTCGGGCTAGAATTAGTCCCATTCTTTTCTCAAAAGAAACTTCTTTGTACAACTGCTAAATTTTGATAGCATAAAGTTTATATCTACGTTTAGGATTAATGCGACAAATCCCTCTCATGAGAAGAAAAAGAGATAAAGGATTGTTCTTCATTGTAAAGAACGAGATTCTCGGCTCATTCGAGAGAAGAACTAGTTCATAAAACCCTGATATTGAGGAAGAATCCAATTTATCATAGGAAAAGGGTAAGTAATTTGTTATATTATGCATATCCCCTATGGGAAAAAAAGAAATAAAAAATAGTTCTATAGAAGGAACACTGAATTATCAGGAATATTAGGAAGAGCTCAATATTACTAGATCCTTAGTTAGTAGATCAAAGATATTATCATTCCTGAATGATTTGGAACAGAACAAGTAATTGGAGATTGCATTAGATTATTAGAGTCCACTTCTTCCCCATACCACGAGTGAAAGGGAGAATGTAAAAACTACCATTAGAGCAGCCCAAGCAATACTGACTATATCCATACAAATTATGTTCTCTATTTCTGATAAAAAAAGAAAAAAAAAAAAAGAAAGAAAAAAAAAATTATTCCATTATCGATCACTGATGATAAGGGAACTAATCACAATAGTGCAAAAATAAGAATCATATCCTTTCCATTCCGAACGAGTCTCTCTGAGAGATCCATAGATCCACTTGTTCTTTGGAATTAGTTTCTCTCAAATAAAATTCCCATAGGTTTGTCCCTTTGTGACAAAATCAAAAGGCATTGGGACGCGATGGGTGGGCTATATTGGGAATATATAGCAGCATAAGTTGTCTACAGAGGTGATATAATGATAAATCCGATAAATCTAAGTTATTCCTTCTCTTTCGCTCTCTTCACCTTGATCAGGCGGCACCCAGATTTGAACTGGGGATAAAGGATTTGCAGTCCTCTGCCTTACCACTTGGCTATGCCGCCGAGCCACTATGGGGATGTAATATAAAGATCAAATACTATATTAGTATAGTAATATCATTATAGCATTGAACAGGTGCTAAAGTCAACCTTGTTGACTATATTAGTAGTAATATCACTATAGCAGTGAACGGGTGCTAAAGTCAACCTTGTTGACTTTATTAGTAGTAATATCATTATAGCATTGAACGGGTGCTAAAGTCAACCTTGTTCTAACACTTAATAATGGTTTGATTCATTTGTTCATATCTCCGTTTCACGTAAATGAGAGCATCAAAGAACCTTTCCTCTATTCAATTATACGTATATTTGAATATAGGTAGAATTTCACGGGATATAGCGAACGATATATACACTTTCGTCGGATTGATTCTTACGAATCAATAAGGAATAACAAAATAGATTCTTTTTATGGACGGGAAACTTCCAATGCTATTAGATGAAGATAAGGGAACATCTACAATCCCTGAATTTGGGAAAATACAATTCGAAGGATTCTGTCGTTTCATTGATCAAGGCTTAATCGAAGAACTTCGTAATTTTCCAAAAATTGAGGATACAGATAAAGAAATTGAATCTCAACTATCTGGAAATAAATATGAATTAGCAGAGCCTCTGATCAAAGAGAGAAATGCTGTATATCAGTCCCTTACATATTCCTCTGAATTATATGTACCAGCAAGATTGATTCGAAGGAATAGTAGAAAGATACAGAAACAAACTGTACTTATTGGAAATGTTCCCTTAATGAACTCCCAAGGAACCTTTGTAGTAAATGGAATTTCCAGAATCGTGGTCAATCAAATATTACGAAGTCCCGGTATTTATTACAGTTCGGAACCAGACCATAATGGAGTCACTATATATGCCAGCACTATAATTTCAGATTGGGGAGGAAGATCAAAATTAGAGATCGATGGGAAAACAAGGATATGGGCTCGTGTGAGCAAAAAACGAAAAATATCTATTTTAGTTCTACTATCAGCTATGGGTTCAAATCTCGAAGATATTCTAGGCAATGCTTGTTATCCAAAAATATTATTATCTCTCCTGACCGAAAGGCAAGAGCAAAAGGAATATCTTCGATCGAAGAAAAATGCCATTTCGGAGTTCTATAAAAAACTCTATTGCGTGGGTGGCGATTTGGTATTTTCTGAGTCCCTGTGCAAAGAATTGCGAAAAAGATTTCTCCAACAAAGGTGTGAATTAGGAAAGATTGGTCGACGAAATCCGAATCAAAAACTGAATCTTGATGTACCCGAGAACGAGATTTTTTCATTACCGCAAGATGTATTGGCTGCTGTGGATTACTCGATCAGAGTTAAATTTGGAATGGGTACACTTGATGATATGGATCATCTAAAAAATCGGCGTATTCGTTCTGTAGCAGACTTATTGCAGAATCAATTCGGATTAGCTCTAGGTCGTTTGGAAAATGCAGTTCGAAGAACTATACGCAGAGCAACTAAGCGCAAATGTTTACCAACTCCTAATAACTTGATAACTTCAACTCCATTAACAACCACTTTTCAGGATTTTTTTGGTTCACACCCCTTATCTCAATTTTTGGATCAAACTAATCCATTGACAGAAATAGTTCATAGGCGAAAATTCAGTTATTTGGGTCCCGGAGGATTGACGGGGCGAACCGCTAGTTCTCGAATACGGGATATTCATCCTAGTCATTATGGGCGTATTTGTCCGATTGAGACGTCCGAAGGAATGAATGCTGGACTTGTTGCATCATTAGCTATTCGTGCAAGGATTGGTCATTGCGGCTCTTTACAAAGTCCATTCCATAAGATCTCTAAGAAATCGGAAGAAGAACATATGGTTTATCCATCACCGGGAGAAGATGAATACTATCGGATAGCCACAGGAAATTCTTTGGCGTTAAATCAAGGGATTCGAGAGGAACAAGTTACTCCAGCTCGATATCGACAAGAATTTTTAGCTATTGCATGGGAACAAATCCATTTTCGAAGTATCTTTCCTTTCCAATATTTCTCCGTTGGAGTTTCCCTCATCCCTTTTCTCGAGCACAATGATGCGAATCGCGCTTTAATGGGTTCGAATATGCAGCGTCAAGCAGTTCCACTTTTCCAACCTGAGAAATGCATTGTTGGAACTGGGTTAGAAGGTCAAGCAGCTCTAGATTCAGGAAGTGCAGCTATAGCCGCACAAGGGGGAAGGATCACGTATATCGATGCTGGAAAAATCACTTCATTAGCCGATGGAGACACTGTAGGAACAGAATTGGTTATATATCAACGTTCTAATAACAATACTTGTATGCATCAAAAACCTCGGGTTCGCCAAGGGGAATATGTGAAAAAAGGCCAAATTCTGGCGGACGGTGCGGCTACGCTAGGGGGAGAACTCTCTTTGGGGAAAAACGTATTAGTAGCTCATATGCCATGGGAAGGATACAATTTTGAAGACGCAATACTCATAAGTGAACGTCTGGTATATGAAGATATCTATACCTCTTTTCATATCGAAAGATATGGGATTGTAACTTGTATGACAAGCCAGGGCCCTGAGAGAATCACTAAAGAAATACCTCATTTAGATGCTCATTTGCTCCGTCATCTAGACGGGAATGGCCTTGTAATGCTAGGATCTTGGATAGAAACAGGTGATGTTCTAGTGGGTAAATTAACGCCTCAACCAGCAGAGGAATCATTGCGTGCCCCGGAAGGAAGATTATTACAAACCATATTTGGTATTCAGGTGTCCACTGCAAGGGAAAGTTGTCTTAGAGTACCCATAGGTGGAAGAGGCCGGGTTATTGATGTGAGATGGATCCATAAAGGAGAAAGTTTCGGTGATAATGCAGAAACGGTCCACGTATATATCTTACAGAAACGTAAAATACAAGTGGGTGATAAAGTAGCCGGAAGGCATGGTAATAAAGGCATTATTTCAAATATCTTGCCTAGGCAAGATATGCCTTATTTGCAAGATGGAACACCGGTTGATATGGTATTAAATCCATTAGGGGTACTTTCACGGATGAATGTAGGACAGATCTTTGAATGTTTGCCCGGTTTAGCAGGGAACCTGATGAACAGACATTATAGAATAACACCTTTTGACGAAAGATACGAGCGAGAAGCTTCGAGAAAACTAGTGTTTCCTGAGCTTTATGGGACTAGTGAGCGAACAGCTAATCCGTGGGTATTTGAACCTAATCATCCCGGGAAAAATAGGTTAATTGATGGAAGAACAGGAGATATTTCTGAACAACCTGTTACAACAGGAAAAGCTTATATGCTGAAATTAATTCATCAGGTTGATGATAAAATCCATGCACGTTCCAGCGGACCTTATGCACTTGTTACACAACAACCTCTTAGAGGAAAATCCAAACGAGGAGGGCAACGAGTAGGAGAAATGGAAGTTTGGGCTCTAGAAGGGTTTGGTGTTGCTTATATTCTGCAAGAGATGCTTACTCTTAAGTCTGACCATATTGAAGCTCGCCATGAAGTACTTGGTGCCATTATCACTGGAGGACCAATACCTAGACCTGGCACTGCTCCAGAATCTTTTCGATTGCTCGTTCGAGAACTACGATCTTTAGCTCTAGAATTGGATCATGCTATTATATCTGAAAAATACTTTCAGATAGATAGGAAGGAAGTTGAATCAAAATGAATCAGAATCTTTCTTTTATGATCGACCAAGATAAACATCAACAGCTTCGAATTGGGTTGGCTTCCCCCGAGCAAATTTGCGCTTGGTCCAAGAGAATCTTACCTAATGGAAGGATAGTTGGACAGGTGACTAAACCCTATACTCCGCATTATAAGACTAATGAACCAGAAAAAGATGGATCGTTTTGTGAAAGAATCTTTGGACCTATCAAAAGTGGAGTTTGTGCTTGTGGAAATTCTCGAGTGATCGGAAATGAGAAAGAAAACTCAAAATTTTGTGAACAATGTGGAGTTGAATTTGTTGATTCCCGAATTCGAAGATATCGAATGGGATGCATCGAACTGGCATGTCCAGTGGTTCACGTATGGTATTCAAAACGCCTTCCCAGTTATATCGCGAATCTATTAGCTAAACCTCTCAAAGAATCAGAAGGCCTAGTATACTGCGATGTGCGACTTGATCACAAATTCCGATTCTGCAGATCCATAATAAGGAACTGTCATCCTATTCAATCTCATTGGGATGCCTCTAGCTCTGACATGTCTCTCAGGAGAAATAGCATGAAGCTCAAAATCACAAGCATCTTGAAGAGATGTTGAGAAAGAGGAATTGGTCCAGGGTTGATATATTCCATATCAAATTGCTAATTAGACTTCGTGAAAAACGCTTATTTTCTTTCGTGTAATGGGATTCAATAGTCATTATCTTTAATTTTGATCATCCTTTAAAAATGCATTCCGGACCAATTTGATCAGATATGGCTGTAGGAGTCTATTCATCGCATATATGCTTCAAATAGCATTGCAACCATCGAAGTAGAGCAGGGACCTAAAGGATCAAATAGAACGAGATACGGACAAGTAAATCCCTTATGAGTCTAAAATTCAAATGAATCGGAGGTATTTCCGTGAATAAATGTATCGTTCGGGGGGAAAGAGACTACTCAATAATTCCATCTTTATGTCGTAATACGATGGAGTAGAGGAATACAAAATTCCACTTGGAACTTGAGTAAAGAGTAGCTATTTGGTCCTTCTCCAGAGCAAAAGGAGTTCTTCTTCAAAGAACTTTCCGTTCCGTTCCGGTACAGCTACTTGAGCCGGATGAGAGAAAACTTTCACGTCCGATTCCGAGGGGGGGGAAATCCTGAAGTAACCTATCCCAATCTTTTTATTGCTAGGCCCATAGCTAACAAACCAACTTCATTACGATCACGGGGTCTATTTAAATATGAGATTCAATCTTGGAGAGATATTATCCCTAATTATTTCTCTGCTCGGGGCTTTGAGGCATTTCGACGTAGAGAAATAGCTACTGGAGGAGATGCTATCAGGGAACAACTAGCTGGTCTGGATCTGCAAACTCTGATGGATCGTTCATATATGGAATGGAATAGATTGGGGAAACAGAAATCGACCGGAAATGGATGGGGAGATAGAAAAATCAAAAGAAGAAAGGATCTTTCGGTTAGACGCATGAGATTAGCTAAACATTTCCTTCAAACAGATATAGAACCAGGATGGATGGTTTTATGCCTATTACCAGTTCTTCCTCCCGAGCTGAGGCCCATTGTTCAATTAGGCGGAGGTGAACTGATCACTTCAGATCTAAATGAACCTTATCGGAGAGTTATCTATCGGAATAATACTCTTACCGATCTATTAGCAAGAAGTAGATCTACACCAGGGGGATTAGTTATTTGTCAAAAAAGATTGGTTCAAGAAGCTGTAGATGCACTTCTTGATAATGGCATTCGTGGACAACCAATGAGAGACAGTCATGATAGACCTTATAAATCGTTTTCAGATGTAATCGAAGGCAAAGAAGGAAGATCTCGTGAGAATTTACTTGGGAAACGGGTTGATTATTCAGGTCGTTCTGTCATTGTGGTGGGCCCCTCCCTTCCATTACATCAATGTGGATTACCCCGAGAAATAGCAATAGAGCTTTTTCAAGCATTTGTAATTCGTGGTCTAATTAGACGACATTTTGCTCCCAACCTAAGGGCTGCTAAAAGTCTAATTCGAGATAAAGAACCACCCATTGTATGGGAGGTACTTAAAGTAGTTATGCAAGGACATCCTGTACCGTTAAATCGAGCACCCACCTTACACAGATTAGGCATACAAGCATTTCAACCTATTTTAGTAGAAGGGCGTGCCATTCGTTTACATCCATTGGTTTGTGGGGGATTTAATGCGGACTCCGACGGGGATCAGATGGCTGTTCATGTACCTTTATCCCTGGAGGCTCAAGCAGAAGCTCGTTTACTTATGTTTTCTCATACAAATCTATTGTCTCCAGCTATCGGAGATCCCATTTCCGTACCAACTCAAGATATGCTTCTTGGACTTTATATATTAACGGTCGGAAATAAGAAAGGTATTTATGGAAATAGGTACCACTCATATCACTCTAAAAATAAGATCTTTTCCTGTAAAAAACCTTACTTTTATAGCTATGATGATGCGCTCGGAGCTCATCGGCAAAAACAAATTGAATTAGACAGCCCTTTATGGCTCCGGTGGCGGGTAGACTTACGTATTATTACCTCAGTGGACCGAGAAGCCCCTATCGAGGTTCAATATGAATCTTTGGGTATCTTCCATGAAATTTATGAACATTACCAAATAGGAAAAAATAGGGTAGGAGAAATACTAAGTATACACATTCGGACAACTGTTGGTCGTATTCGTTTCGATCGAGAAATAGAAGAAAGCGTACAAGGCTTCTCTCGGGCTTCTGAACACCCGAAGAAATCGCTACCGGCTATCATAATCTAATGTTCTTAGCCCCATAATCATCTTATTCACACGGAAATCGAGATCGAGGAAGCCCTAGAATAACTGGCTCGAGCCCATTGTTGGATCTTGCTTACGAGAATGTGGAGGTTTTTCCCTATGTCAGAACGAGCTAAATTGCTCTTTCATAATGAAGCGATGGATAGAGCTGCCATGAAACAACTTATTAGCAGATTAATAGATCACTTCGGAATGACATATACATCAAATATTTTGGATCAACTTAAGACTTCAGGTTTCCAACGAGCTACTGATGCAGCGATTTCATTAGGAATTGATGATCTTCTAACAGCACCTTCCAAGGGATGGCTCGTCCAAGATGCAGAACAACAAGGTTCTCTTTCGGAAAAACATCATCATTATGGGAATGTGCATGCAGTGGAAAAATTACGTCAATCAATCGAGACATGGTATGCTACAAGTGAATATTTGAGACAAGAAATGAATCCTAATTTTAGGATGACCGATCCTTTTAATCCAGTACATATGATGTCCTTCTCGGGATCCAGAGGAAGTACATCTCAGGTTCACCAATTGGTAGGTATGAGAGGATTAGTGTCAGATCCTCAAGGACAAATCGTCGATTTACCCATTCAAAGCAATTTCCGCGAAGGACTTTCTTTAACAGAATATATCATTTCCTGTTATGGCGCTCGTAAAGGGGTTGTGGATACTGCCGTACGAACATCAGATGCTGGATACCTCACGCGTAGACTTGTTGAAGTAGTTCAACACGTCGTTGTACGTAAAACAGATTGTGGTACTCTTCAAGGTATTTTTGTAAATCTCATTCAAGGTCGAGAGAGGATCAAGAATCGAATTGTTCCACAAACACTAATTGGCCGCGTGTTAGCGGACGATGTATATATAAATATGAGATGCATTGCCACGCGCAATCGAGATATTGGGATTGGACTTGCCAATCAATTAATAACCCTTCGAGCACAACCAATATATATACGAACCCCTTCGACTTGCAAGAGTATATCTCGGATCTGTCGATTATGTTATGGTCGTAGCCCTGCTCATGGTAACCTGATCGAATTAGGAGAAGCAGTAGGCATCATTGCGGGCCAATCAATTGGAGAACCAGGAACTCAACTAACACTAAGGACTTTTCATACCGGTGGAGTATTTACAGGTGATATTGCAGAACATGTACGAGCTCCTTTCAACGGAAAAATTGAATTTGATGAGAATTTGGTTCATCCCACACGTACACGTCATGGGCATCCTGCTTTTATGTGTCATAATAGCTTATCCATCACTATTGATGGTCAAGATCAGGTACATAACTTAACCATTCCACCACAAAGTTTGCTTTTGGTTCAGAATGATCAATATGTGGAATCGGAACAAGTTATTGCCGAAGTTCATGCTAGAACATCTCCTTCGAAAGAGAAAGTTCGGAAATATATCTGTTCTAACTTAGAGGGAGAAATGCACTGGAGTACCAACGTGTGTCATGCGCCTGAATATGCACATGGTAATGTTCATCTCATACTCAGGACAAGTCATTTATGGGTATTATCGGGGGGTCTACACGGATCCAATGTGGTACCCTTTTCATTCCATAAGGATCAAGATCAAGTAAATGTTCAACTTCCTCTTGCCAGACATGAATTACTTCTTGATTATTCGGTGAATCAAGATCGAATGAAGCACAAATTAGTTGATTCAAACTTTTCTAGAAAAGAAGAAAAAATCTCCAGTTATTCAGGGGTCGATCGAGTAATATCCAACGAGCATTGGGATTCTATATATTCTACCATTTCTTCTGATGATTTGAATATTTCAGGAAAAAAGCAAAGAAATAGATTCATCGCCCCATTGCGGCGTCGATACAACAAAGAACGGGGAAAGAGAGGAATACCTCGTCCCAATCTTTTTATTAAAATATCCAGAAAGGGTATTTCACGTAGAAATTGCATTTTTGCTGTTTTGGATGACCCTCAATACAGAATAAATAGTTCAGGAATTCTAAAATACGGGACCATAAAGGTCGATTCGATCGGCAAGAAAGATAATCTTCTCGGAGATCAAAGAGCAAGAGGATTCAGATCGAAAGAGAAAATGAAAGGAGGTCGCTTTCTTTTCATACCCGAAGAAGTGCATATCCTATATGAGTCTTCGTCTATAATGGTACAAAACAATAGTATTCTTCGAGCAGGTACACAAATCACTTGCAATATTGAGAGCCAAGTAGGTGGATTAGTTCGGATAGGAAAGATTAAAAAAAAGATCGAAGTGAGAATATTGCCTGGAGATATCTATTTTCCCGGGGAGATGCATGGAATATCTCGTCATAACGACACTTTAATACCACCGGGAAAGATTCTTTTTGATGAATTCCAATCTGAAAATTGGATCTATTTACAATGGATCATACCTCACAAGGAAAAGCCTTTTGTTCCGGTCCGGCCCACCATAGAATATGTAATCCCCGATGGGCCAGATATAACAGCACCCCTTTCCCAAGATCTATTGAGGGAAGGGGACAACTTGCAAGTTCGAGTTGGCAATTCTTTTCTCTATGGAGATGGTGAACAAGTCCAAGTAATTAGTGACATAAGTATTCAATTGGTTCGAACTTATTCAGTATTGGATTGGGAGCAAAAAGATTCTATGGAAGAGGCTTATGCCTCTCTTACTGAAGTAAGAACAAACGGGATCGTTAGAAATTTTCTTCAAATTAGCTTGGTGAAATACCCCATTTTGTGTATGGGAAAAAGGAAGAATACAGCAGGTTCAAAATTGATGTTTCATAACAAGTTGGATCACACTAATCCCGTTTCTCCCAATGGGGAGAGCCAATTACTTGGTCAGCATCAAGGGACTATTTGTACATTACCTAATGAAGGGGAAGAAGGTGGGTCTCTTATGGTTCTGTCACCATCCGATTGTTCCCAAATCGTTTTATTCAATGGTTCTAAATATTATGATATGATAAAGAGATCAATTCGAGAGAATCCCATGATGCAGCTCATTGAATTGTTGGGTTTCTTGGGTAACTTACATAGTATTGCTAACCGTTCTCCGTCCTCCCATTTGATAGCTTATAACAATTATAATAAGGTCTCCTTAAAGGAACAGCCCATTTTTGGCAATTCCAAAAATACTCCCCAAGTACCTAAATGTTATTTTATGGACGAAAATACGAGAATCTCTAATTTTGGTCCATGCAGGAACATCATTTCCGATCTATTCAATTCAAATTGGTACTTTCCCCTGCCTAAATCTTGCGAAAACCCATTTTCAGTAGTTAGTCTTGGACAATTGATTTGTGAAAGTGTACGCATATCCGAGGATGAACCACTCCCTGGATCTGGTCAAATTATAGCTGTTCATGAGGAATCTTTAGTAATTAGATCAGCTGAGCTCTATTTAGCTACTCGAAGAGCAACTGTTCATGGTCATTATGGAGAAATTATTCACGAGGGAGATACATTGATAACATTGATATATGAAAGATTCAAATCTGGTGACATAATTCAAGGTCTTCCTAAAGTTGAACAATTGTTAGAAGCTCGCTCTATTAGTTCAATATCGATGAATCTAGAAGAAAGTTTTGAGGATTGGAACAGAGATATGACGAGATCTCTCGGGAGCCCCTGGGGGTCATTCATCAGTGCTAGGATAACTATGGAGCAAAGTAGGATTCATTTGGTCAATCAGATTCAAAGAGTTTACCGATCCCAAGGAGTGCAAATTTCTGATAAGCATATAGAGATTATTGTGCGCCAAATGACATCGAAAGTGTTAATTTCGGGAGATGGAATGGCTGATGTTTTTTTACCCGGGGAACTAATTGGATTATCACGAGCACAAAGAATAGCTCGTGCCCTGGAAGAGGCGATCTACTATCGAACTATGTTATTGGGAGCAACAAGAGCATCTTTGGATACTCAAAGTTTTATATCAGAAGCGAGTTTTCAAGAAACTGCTCGGGTCTTGGCTAGAGCTGCTCTCCAAGGTCGTATTGATTGGTTGAAAGGCTTAAAAGAGAATGTCATTATCGGGGGGATAATACCTGCCGGTACCGGATTCAACCAATCTATTTGCCGTTCAGGGGAACGGAACGAACTTTATCTGAGAACGGAAAAGAATAAGATATTTAGTAGTAAAATGAAAGATATCTTCTTTCATCATGGAAAAGCCTCTGTTTTCCTTTTCCCATTAGAAGGAATTCTCACAATACATTGAAACAACCATTATGCGGACGGAAATGGTGCTGATGAACAAATTTCTTGCTATATTGATCATATAATAGGAGTATTAAATGAATAGCTCGATAGAATGATAAAATGAATAGCTCGCACCCTACCCTATACGATACGAACAGGCGATCACTGAAATGCAAGCAATTCCGTCGGAATAATTCTCTATTTAAATCCATGGTATTTCGTTATTTCGAGAGAGAAGGGGGGAAATGACAAAGAGAGATTGGAACATCAATTTGGAAGAGATGATGGAAGCAGGAGTTCATTTTGGTCATCAAGCTAGGAAATGGAATCCCAGAATGGCACCTTACATTTTTACAGAGCGCAGAGGTATTCATATTATAAATCTGACTCAAACCGCTCGTTCTTTATCAGAAGCCTGTGATTTAGTGTTCGATGCGGCAGGTAAAGGAAAACAATTCCCGATAGTTGGTACAAAATATCAAGCAGCTGATTCAGTAGCATCAGCTGCTATAAAAGCTCGATGCCATTATGTAAATAAAAAATGGCTTGGTGGTATGTTAACTAATTGGTCCACCACAGAAACGAGACTTCGTAAGTTTAAAGATTTGAAGAAAGAACAAGATACAGGACGATCCAATCGACTTCCAAAGAAAGAGGCAGCAATGCTCAAGGGACAATTAGCTCAATTGCAGAAATATTTAGGTGGGATTAAATACATGACAAGTTTACCTGATATCGTAATAATTGCCGATCAACAAGAAGAATCCACTGCTATTGGGGAATGTATAACTTTAGGTATCCCAACAATTTGCTTAGTTGATACGGATTGTGATCCAGATCTCACGGATATTCCAATTCCAGCCAATGATGATGCTAGAGCTTCAATCCGATCGATCTTGAACAAATTAACGTCATCAATCCGCGAAGGTCATTATAGTTCTATAAAAGGTTAATCAATGAAAAGTTGATTACTCGTTCTATAAAAAAAAGCGGGGCCTGGGGATTGATTGAGTTGGCTACTATATATATATATATACATATATATATATATATATATATAAATATATTTATTTAAGTTCCATAAGAGCGAATCTCTTAGGTCGGCTACTATTCCCAAATCTCAAGGAATATATTAAAATCACCATAAATATTCTTATTGAAATGACCATTCCATTTCTCGTGGCCTATATCTCTGATAAGAGTAAGGTAATTGAGGAATCGGTTATTCAACCAAAATCATTTATTATTGAAGTTAATCTTTGTAAGGGGTAATATGGATATTGTACAATCTTATATTGGCACACTAAATCATTTCTACGAGATATCCGGTGTGGAAGTGGGTCAACATTTCTATTGGCAAATTGGGGGTTTTCAAGTTCATGCACAGGTGCTTATAACTTCCTGGGTTGTAATTGCTGTCTTATTAGGTTCAGCTACTATAGCTGTTCGAAATCCACAAGCCATTCCGACTGGTGGTCAAAATTTTGTTGAATATGTCCTTGGATTTGTCCGGGACCTGACCAGAACCCAGATTGGGGAAGAAGAATATGGTCCCTGGGTCCCTTTTATTGGAACTATGTTCCTATTTATTCTTGTTTCTAACTGGTCAGGTGCTCTTCTCCCTTGGAAGATTATCCAATTACCCCAGGGGGAGCTAGCTGCACCTACAAATGATATTAATACTACTGTTGCTTTAGCTTTGCTCACGTCAGTAGCCTATTTCTATGCTGGTCTTGCAAAAAAGGGGTTAGGTTATTTTAGTAAATATATTCAACCAACCCCAGTGCTTTTACCAATTAACATATTAGAGGATTTCACGAAACCCTTATCACTTAGTTTTCGACTTTTTGGTAATATATTAGCTGACGAACTGGTAGTTGCTGTTCTTGTTTCTCTAGTACCTCTAGTGGTTCCTATACCTGTGATGTTACTGGGATTATTCACAAGTGCTATTCAAGCTCTGATCTTTGCAACTTTAGCCGCAGCTTATATAGGCGAATCTATGGAGGGTCATCATTAAATCACCTTCCGATCGGACAGAATATGTTACAAACATCGCCCTAACTTATAGATAACTCGAGATGTATGGTAGGAGCGAAAGTTATGCGGAATGTTCTTTTGTATAATCATTTATAAATATAAGTAAATATAAGAATGATTTCACTTCCAATGATCTATATCTTTTTACTATAGCAGGTCATTACATTCTCTTAGTGAGTATAAACCCGTGTCTATTTTGTATATAAGATAAAATTCTTGTCTAGGGGTAGCATATAAAAAAAAAAAGAGTTTTCCTCATTCGAAAATAGAATCACTTTGATATTTGAATAAGGAACACTTCGTTCGAGTTCTTAGTCGTTCCAACTTAATTGTTCTATTGTTCTATAATTCACCCATTGGGTGGTGGGGCAATCAATACAATAGATGAAATCGTCACATTATTAACCATTTCTCAACCTTAGTAAGAGGAGATTACCATGAATCCCTTGATTCCTGCTGCTTCCGTTATTGCTGCTGGATTAGCTGTAGGCCTCGCTTCTATCGGACCTGGTGTTGGTCAAGGCACAGCTGCGGGTCAAGCTGTAGAAGGTATTGCGAGACAACCAGAAGCAGAGGGTAAAATACGAGGTACCTTACTGCTAAGTTTAGCTTTTATGGAAGCTCTAACTATTTATGGACTAGTTGTAGCGTTAGCACTTCTATTTGCAAATCCATTTGTTTGATTGATCCATCGCCGAAAGATCTGTATCCCTTGTCTTTATCTTTATTAGTACCCTCCAAAAGAATTTATTTGTTCAGCCAATCTCTTTTGGGAGGGGCTTATTTAAGGAATAAATGATCAGCTCTCCTCTCCCTATACCTAGTCTAACCGGAAAGACTCGTGACTCTTGTGGCAGGGAGTGTGGAGCGAGCAAAGTATTTTATTCTACCCCTATAAACACGGGATCTGGGACTGAATATGAATAGGTCCCCGAAGTATCCCTATCTGGAATTAGAATAGGAGATAGAGTTAAGTGAGAAAAGAACTCTGTAAAACTTAAATAGCCTTATCTATAAGGGGAGAGCATATGAGAAATGGAACTTCTTTTTACTTTTCCTTGGGTTATTGGCCTTCTGCTGGAGGTTTTGGGTTGAATACCAATATTTTAGGAACAAACCTAATAAATCTAAGCGTGGTGCTCGGTGTACTGATTTATTTTGGAAAGGGAGTGTGTGCGAGTTGTATATCTGAATAATATAGCTGGATCCAACCAGCTGCACTTTGGAGATAGGAAAGTGCATGATCTCAACGAATTACTTCTAAATGGAGAATATGGAAGAACTATAGCATTTCGTAATTTATCGATAAATTAACTTTTAGTTCCCACCAATCGATAAGAGAAGATCGTTAAAATGGTTAAAGCTAAACTGCTTGAAGTCCAAGCACAACTGGGTACTCTTTCCACCACTGTGTCAATATGAGATGGGTTTAAAAGGCATAGTTGGAGATTGATCCGATATATAACATTCATATCAATGGAATTATTTGATCCATTCACTGATGGAAATGGTCATAATCTCCCATCCAATTTTGGTGTCAATGCTGAACCGACAACCTATGCAGAAAAAAGGATTATTTGAGAGAAGGAGAAATACGAATGAAAGAGGAATAAGGAAAAAAAGATAGAGAAGAGAAGGAGAAAAAGAGAGAATAAGAAGAAAGATAAGAACGAAAAGGAAAGAACAACTTTGCCAACAATTGAAAATTCCTCTGGTCGGAGGAGCCCTCCGGAGATCTTGGTCTTTGATAAATTCACCAAAATTTGACAGAATATGAGCGGAAAGGGCAGGCTCGGTAGAAAAAGGAGATCGATATGTCTCATAGAGAACTGAGCGGGAAAGCCGAATGAATCAAAAGGTTCATGTTCGGTTTGGGAAGAGATCATGAATTCGTGAAATTCATGGATAGATGATCTACTTTCATTAAGTAATTTATTAGATGACCGTAAACAGAAAATATTGAGTACTATTCGTGATTCGGAAGAGCTATGTAAGGGAGCTATCGATCAGCTCGAAAAAGCTCGGGCTCGCTTACGAGAAGTAGAAATGAGAGCGAATGAGATCCAGGTAAATGGATATTCTCAAATAGAACGGGAAAAAGAGGATCTGATCAATGCTGCTCATGAGAATTTGGAACGATTAGAGGATTCTAAAAACGAGACCGTCCACTTCGAACAACAAAGAGCAATTGACCAGGTCCGACAACAAATTTCTCACCAAGCTTTGCGAAGAGCTTTAGGAACTCTGAATAGTAGTTCGAATAGCGAATTACATTTACGTACGATCGATCATAATATCAGCATGCTTAGAGCCATGAAAAACACAACTGATTAGCTTCTATAGGTCTCATTTTTTTTTTTCATAAAATAATTAATAGACACTAATGGTAACCATTCGACCCGACGAAATTAGTAGTATTATCCGTAAACAGATCGAGCAATATAACCAAGAAGTAGAGGTTGTTAATATTGGCATCGTACTTCAAGTAGGAGATGGCATTGCTCGTATCCATGGTCTTGACGAAGTAATGGCAGGTGAATTAGTGGAATTTGAGGATGGTACAGTAGGCATTGCTCTGAATCTAGAATCAAACAATGTCGGAGCTGTATTAATGGGTGATGGCTTTATGATACAAGAAGGCAGTTCCGTAAAAGCAACTGGGAAAATTGCTCAGATACCAGTAAGTGATGCTTATTTGGGTCGTGTTGTAAATGCTCTAGCTCAACCTATTGATGGCAGAGGTAAAATTACAGCTTCCGAATCTCGATCGATCGAATCTCCTGCTCCAGGTATTATTTCAAGACGTTCCGTGTATGAACCCCTTCAAACGGGGCTTATTGCTATTGATTCCATGATCCCTATAGGGCGCGGTCAGCGAGAATTAATTATTGGAGACAGACAGACAGGTAAAACAGCAGTAGCTACAGATACTATTATCAATCAAAAAGGTCAAGATGTAATATGTGTCTATGTAGCTATTGGTCAAAAGGCCTCTTCTGTGGCTCAGGTAGTTAATACGTTCCAAGAACGTGGCGCAATGGAATATACCATTGTGGTGGCAGAAACTGCAGATTCTCCTGCTACATTGCAATATCTCGCTCCTTATACAGGAGCAACTCTAGCCGAATACTTCATGTATCGTGAACAACATACTTTAATAATTTATGATGATCTTTCCAAACAGGCACGAGCTTATCGACAAATGTCTCTTCTATTGAGAAGACCGCCTGGCCGGGAAGCTTATCCAGGAGATGTTTTCTATTTGCATTCTCGTCTTTTGGAAAGAGCAGCTAAATTAAGTTCTCAGCTAGGTGAAGGGAGCATGACTGCTTTACCAATAGTCGAAACTCAAGCTGGGGATGTTTCGGCTTATATTCCCACTAATGTAATTTCTATTACCGATGGACAAATCTTCTTATCGGCTGATCTATTTAATGCCGGGATCAGACCTGCTATTAATGTGGGTATTTCTGTATCTAGAGTAGGATCCGCAGCTCAGATTAGAGCTATGAAACAAGTAGCTGGAAAATTGAAATTAGAGTTAGCTCAATTTGCAGAGTTAGAAGCCTTTGCACAATTCGCTTCTGATCTTGATAGAGCTACTCAAAATCAATTGGCAAGAGGTCAACGATTACGTGAGTTGCTCAAACAGTCTCAATCAGCTCCCTTGACAGTGGAAGAACAAATAGCTACTATTTATGCCGGAGCAAATGGATATCTAGATATATTAGAGATCGTACAGGTGAGAAAATTTCTCGTTCAGTTACGCGAGTATTTAATAAATAATAAACCTCAGTTTGGAGAAATAATACGCTCTACTAGGGCATTCACGGAACAAGCGGAAGCCCTTTTGAAAGAGGCTATTCAGGAACATATCGAACTTTTTTTACTTCGAGAGCAGAAATGAATATTATACATTTGGTGGGACTGTTCAGGACAAAGAAAAAAGCCGAAGAACGTCTTTCTTTCAGTACATTTCTGAGTGCAGCAATTCGGAGCAATTAATAAAGATTACGTCCAATAGGATTTGAACCTATACCGGAGGTTTAGAAGACCTCTGTCCTATCCATTAGACGATGGACGCTTTTTATGCTTATTCTCCTTTCTTTTTTTTTTTTGTTCCGTTTATTCTTACCCATAGTGACTTTATCGTGGACAAATTCATCCGTCCACGATGGTATTCTGGAAAGAATAGAAGATATGCCATATGAAAATAGAGAATTCATTTTGAATGAAAAGTATGTATATGTGTATATATATTTATATGTATATATACACATATACATATAAATATATACTATTGAATAAGGAATATGAGCGGGTAGCGGGAATCGAACCCGCATCGTTAGCTTGGAAGGCTAGGGGTTATAGTCGACATTAATTCCCCATCTTTAACGCCTCTAATTCAGAACCGAACGTGAAAGTTTCGTTTCATTCGGCTCCTTCATGGGGGGGGAGAAAGTGAAAAGGGTATGAAGAAGAGGGGGTTGGATCAACCCTTTATGGAAAAAGGTCAAATCCGGATCTCATTTTTGTTTCTCCTATCTTCTATTTTTCTCTTCTCTTCCTTTCCCATCAAATCCGAATTGTTTTATGAATTAGATCCATAACATCTATGTTAGTTTTCATATGTGAATGGACATGAAATGTGAAATGCCTAATCACTTCATAGATGATCCTTCTAGAAAGATAAAAATTGGAAAGCTTCGATATTTCAATAAAAAAAAAATATCTTTCTAGTTACCTCGTTCTCTATTTCTACTGGCTCCAATCTTCAGGAAAAGAGTTCCCACCGAGCTTGAACAAAATGCCGGTGACCCCAGTAAACCAAGGTCATTGTTCTATAGCTATTTGGCCCCAACTTCTTCTCTCCGTAAGTTGAAGATCTAGTTACGATGAAGAAAAGAGATATCTCTGGATTTCCATCCATGGATTTGTGACTGATCAAATTTGAGAGATCGATCTAACCCCGAAACATTCTGCTTCGCCGTCTTGGAATCGAAAGCGCGTTCTTTTCTTTTTTTCCATTCCATCCAAATTACGAGAATGTATGCTATTCCTGAGCCACGGCATTTATAGGAAAGGATTTGAACCCATCTAGAAATAAAGCTATCGATCGGAACATGGATCGAATTGAAAGATCCTTCAACTATTAAAGTTGGTAATGGAACGAATCACACTTTTACCACTAAACTATACCCGCCACAATTTGATTGTAGCATATGGATCAATCTTTTTCCAACGGGAAGGAGTTCTTAACCTCTAATGAAGTCCCTATCATTCCATCTTGGATCTCCCCCACCCACCCCCGGAGATTCGATACTTGATAAATAGTATTTCATTCTCGGAGATGGCTTATTGAAATTACAAATTACCCTTACGAACTGCTAATAAAGCTATTACTAATGGGCCTGATATTATTATCAGGGTCAGAACAGTAAGCTGTGCAAGAACCTCTAGATTCATTCTGTTTCAATCCCTCCGATCCTATCGAATTGATGAATAAATAAGAATTTTTTCAAGATCAATCACTTTCACTTTCTACAATAATCTTTTTTTTTTTTTTTTTTAATTTTCCCTCTTTCTTTCCATCTTTTTCCTCCGGATCCCACGGGAGGGATCTGTTCAGTAAAGATCAGGAACATCTATAGCTATGGCCCCAAGCAGCTGGGATCGTTACAATAAAGAAAAGCCTGCTCATGAGAGAGCCTATTCATGTACCGAAATATCCATATAATTCGGAGAAAGCTCTTAAAAAAAAAAAATGGACTAATCCGTGTAACTCTTCTATTTCGAATGGTTGGAGAGAAAATGAAGAGATGACATCAATATCGGAGAGTCAAATTTCAATAGCCCTTATTGCTGCTTTGATAACAAGTATTTTAGCTTTCAGACTAGGTAAGGCACTGTATCAATGATTCGTTTGATTCTTCCTACCCACAGAATGGCCTGGCCAGATACCTGGCCAGGCCAGGTAAAGCGAAAAAAAAAAAAAAGAATTCTATTTAAGACGAAATGAACAATACTGATCTTCGGAAATGTGGGCGGGCCTTTATCCAAAGAATTGCTATATCGATCATATCACTGATACAATTTGTACATACCTGTATATATATACATATAAATATATATGTATATGTATATATATATATACATACCTTCACTTTAGCATTGTGCTACGCACAAACTGCCCTTCCTAATTTGGAGAGATGGCTGAGCGGACCAAAGCGGCGGATTGCTAATTCGTTGTACGAATTATTCGTACCGAGGGTTCGAATCCCTCTCTCTCCGTTCAATAACTTGAGATTCATCCTTCAAATCAACAGACTCTGGATCTTTCTATGGAAAGAGATGTATTTGAAAAACACATAGATTATTTCTTTCTTCTTCTCCGGAAGGAAGAGAAAAAGAATTATTCTTTACGTCCAGGATTACGTCCAGGATCGTTCGATAGAAATCCAAAAATAAGGAGAGAAACGAAAAATATCACCACTGTGTAAACGAACAGCTTAAGAGTAAACATTACGTAATCTCCGGGATCATTATTACATTATTAAAAGTGTAACAGAATAGATCGTCAATATTCGTACCACATATATATATAAATACAAATATATATATATTTATTTATTTAAATACCAAGGGATAATATTGCAAATAACGGAATTGTTTCGATCTCCAAGTCATGCGTGAGATCAATTTGAAAGAAGATGGAGAATTTAACTCCTTGCTCTAAGACTATCTTTTTTTCTTCCCTCTCTCTTCCCCCCTCGGGACTGAATGGATAAATAGGGATTCGAATTATCATTCACCTAACTGCTTGGGGGCTGAAACAATTGGGACCATTGCAATCAACCGCTCTGCAATTTATCCGAAGAGTTCTCAAGGAATAAATAGACTCAATTGCCCAGCAGAGAAAGATTATGGGAATAAAAAAATAGATTGTGAATTACCATCTGTGCTCGTTCTATTCCATAGATGTAACGGATATTTTTCCAACGGGAATATGTCATTTACATAAAAAAAGTAAAGAAAAAAACTTGAACCGAGCTTGTAATGAGATTAAAATCGACTAAGATAAATACAAAGGTTTCTAATTCAAAAATATTAAAATCTAGTATCATTGGGAGGGGACTAGAATAGAACCTCTGCTCCACAAAATGAGCAAAACGAGAGATAGGGGTGATACAATAACCTATTAATCAGTGATAGCAATCCAATAACTTTTCATATATGGGAACTATTGAACCATGATTCGTTTTGAACCGGGTGAATTTGGAATTCTTATTTGTAAAGGATCAAAACTTTCGAATCTTATCGGAAACTTACAGCAGCTTGCCAAACAAAGGCTAAGAGAAAAAAGAACACAGGGATAATTGGCATTACATCTACAATTGGATCAGAAATAGCATAAGCCTCGGGTAATTTGGCCAGAAATAGATCATTCAAATGAAGGACATCATCCAGACAGATATTTGGCATAGCTGGCATTTATATTCTCCGATTTCTATTAAAACATTATGTAAGATGACGCTCCAAAAGTATCTCGTTGATCAATTGAAGCTATTTGGCAAGTCTGACTAGAGATCCTTTGGGCCGGAAGGGATCGTTTTTACACAATATTTTACCCAATTAAATAGATAATGACCAATGAAATATATATTCTTGTTTCTTTCTATTAAATCAATAACTTATTAGATCAATATATTCTTCTAATTTTTATGAACCCAATTCTTATTTGATCCAAACACTCCGGGATTTTAATAGGTTGACGAAATACTGAATATGAGTATTCACTAGCATCATATATGAATGTGGAGCATCAGATGAAAATGGGGCGTGGCCAAGCGGTAAGGCAGCGGGTTTTGGTCCTGTTACTCGGAGGTTCGAATCCTTCCGTCCCAGACTCATTTCATTGAAACAAATATTTCTGTCTCTTTGTTTAAGGAAAAAGGGTAGGTGGATAAATGGTAAATCTAATTTCATTTCATCGGGTCTTCATTTTTGATTTCTCATCAGTGCATATACGATACTTATAAAAAGGGAATGTTATTCCAATGAGACAGACATGGGCAAGGGATATCTCTGTGATGTAGGGTGGGAACACAGATCAATTTGATAGAAAGTCTGATCCATGAGATTAGCCTATTGGATGTATGCTGGTCCTGCTCATATTGGAACCCTACGAGTAGCCAGTTCTTTCAAGAATGTCCATGCCATCATGCATGCTCCTCTAGGAGATGATTATTTCAATGTAATGCGTTCTATGTTAGAACGCGAAAGAGATTTTGCTCCTGTAACTGCCAGTATAGTAGATCGTCACGTGCTAGCACGTGGATCTCGGGAAAAGGTTGTTGATAACATTCTCCGAAAAGAGAAAGAGGAACGTCCCGATCTGATCATGTTGACGCCTACATGTACTTCTAGTATATTGCAAGAGGATTTGCAAAACTTCGCAAACAGAGCATCCAGAATTTTTGATTCCAACGTAATCTTTGCAAACGTAGATCATTATCGAGTGAATGAGCTTCAGGCGGCAGATAGAACTTTGGAACAAGTGGTTAAATATTATTTGGATAGATCTCACGGACAAGAAACTTTAGATCAATCCCTAACAGATGTACCTTCTGCAAATATAATTGGGATTTTCACATTGGGCTTCCATAGTCAACATGATTGTCGTGAATTGAGACGTTTATTACGAGATCTGGACATTAAGATTAATCAAGTGATTCCTGAAGGAGGATCCATAAAAGATCTTAAAAATCTGTCAAAAGCTTGGTTCAATTTAGTTCCTTATCGTGAAGTGGGCTTAATGACAGCGATGTATCTGGAGAATCAATTTGGGATGCCTTATGTATCTACAACTCCCATGGGATTTGTAGATATAGCTGAGTGTATCCAACAGATACAGAGAAATGTTAATACCTTGGCTCCCATTTCATCGAATAAAAAGGTTGATTACGAACCCTACATTGATGAACAAACCCGATTTGTTTCCCGAGCTGCTCGGTTCTCGAGATCTATCGATTGTCAAAATTTGACGGGTAAAGAAACAGTAGTTTTCGGCGATGCAACTCATGCTGCTTTAATAACTAAGATACTTATTCGAGAGATGGGGATTCATGTGAGTTGTACAGGTACTTATTGTAAACATGATGCAGAATGGTTCAAAGAGCAAATTCAAGGTTTCTGTGATAAAATACTCATCACAGATGATCATACTGAGGTGGGAGATATGATCGCTCGTGTAGAACCATCTGCAATATTTGGTACTCAAATGGAACGCCATATTGGTAAACGTCTCGATATCCCTTGTGGAGTTATTTCCTCACCAGTTCATATCCAAAATTTTCCTTTGGGATATCGACCTTTTCTGGGTTACGAAGGTACTAATCAAATAGCTGATCTAGTTTATAACTCATTCGCTCTGGGTATGGAAGATCATCTTCTAGATCTTTTTGGTGGTCATGATACTAAGGAAATAATGACCAGATCACTATCCACGGGTATGGGTCTAATTTGGGATCCCGAAAGTCAACTAGAACTAAAGAAAATCCCCCGCTTTGTTAGGAACAAAGTTGAGAGAAAGGTCGAAAAATTCGCACGACAAAAGGGCATTGTGAACATTACTGTCGAAGTAATGTACGCAGCCAGAGAAGTGTTAAGCACCTAGCTAGGATGGGTAATCTTATGTCATTTCGGAAATATATTCCATTTGTGCTTAGACAATAAATATATTCTGTTTATACAATAGGAGTGGATTAAATCCGATCCTTGTTCCTACCGTATCAATTTAGTTAACGACTATTCATAATTACATATGAACTTTTATATTATATTGGGAATTCTATGGTAAAACTTCGTTTAAAACGATGTGGTAGAAAGCAACGTGTGACTTGAACGACATGATCGATCGGTTCCGTGGATTAAGATATCCGCCATTTCATATCCGAATGGAGATGCTCGTAGCTCAACATTTTTCATTTTACTCCTGTTCTTCCCTGGGATAAAAAAGAAAAGAGAAGGAAAAGAGAAATATTACATGACGGAGCTTGAGCGGTAAGTATTAATTCATTCATCGATTGGGGGCTGAATCTAAGGTCAGTGGAGATAAATGAGCTATAACGACTTTGTAAGCCCACATTGATTTACAAAATCAGAATGGTCCAATCGGAACAGGTAAACAATTATCGATCGTGATGGGTTGAAATATTTCAAGAATAAGTGGATTCGATCATATAAGGATCAACCATCTGTATGATTGCTCAACGTGGACAAATAGTAAAATGCGCGTTGCTGCCATTCTGGAAAGATTGAAGACCACCGAAGTAAGATAAGGCTCAGACCTAATGATTAGAAGATGATCGATCTCAGAACAAGAAAATCCCATTTACGATCGTTTTAACGATTCAATTAAATGTTTTTAAATAAATAGATAAAAATGTTATAAAAAATAGGCGAAAGACAGCTCAAAAAGTGGAAGAATGAGGATCTTATGATGTTTGAGCATTACCCAAACATACTTGAGCTACGAGTATGAATTCTTTCTTTTTCCTATTTTAAAAGAAAAAGGGCTAAGATCGGCGCTCATATAGGTTATCTATTTATATCTATCTAGATAGATATAGACCTATCACCAGTAAAAAGTATATCACTAGTATAAAGATATATGAGTATTAGCAAAATTCTTATTGCTCGAGCCGTATGAGGAGAAAACCTCATATACGGTTTCTGGGGGGGGGGTATCTTTCTAGTCCACCTATCCCAATTAGCTACCTATCGAATCGTTGCAATTGACGTTGAATCTCGAAGAGAAGGAAGAGCTCTTCGGGAAGTGGGTTTTTACAATCCGATAAAGGATCAAACTTCTTTAAATGTTCCTGCTATTCTACATCTTCTTGAGAAAGGAGCTCAACCTACAGAAACCGTTCATGATATTTTGGCGAAAGCAAGAATATTTAAACAACTTCAAGCCAATCTTTAGGGAAAAATGGATCCAATATTTAGCTTTGTGCAATTGTTCTTTTACCATCCATTCTTCTTTTTTGTATTATATATTCATCTAGTCATTCCTGTTCCCATGCGATCCCATATGAGGATGACAAATATGAGAATCTTTTTATCTAGATGGATGAAAGATTGAGTTGATAAAGAGAATAACTAGATCAATAAAATGAGGAGCTCCCACAAATGATTTGGGAACTCCTTATTCTGTACAAATTCTCAAACGAGACGATCTCATTCGTTGTCCTTGTAATTAATAAGCCCAAGATCTCTTCTCAATGCGCTTAATATTTTGTCCTAATGCAGTGCTAATTCAACAATTCATTTATCCACCTTCGGGATTGACAATGGCATATTGTGCCAATATAATTTGTTCATATGTAAATATGGGTCCTTCCCGGGTTCACAAGTTAGTTAATGGTTATTCCCAATAACCATTCGGTCGACGGATCGAGAATAACCTCATTCGGAGAAATGATTTGATCTGGAAATGGTGGATAAGAATTCACGTAATTATATATACATATATTCATTCATATATATATATGTATATGTATATATATATGAATGAACGAGTTGGTCATTTACCTTATTCACCTGGCCATTCACATAGGGTTTTGTTCCCCTTAATCAACGATTATTCAATTTTTTTTTTTCTTTCGTATTTTAGATTCTCATTTTAGTACTTCGTAGTTATTTTATAACTCCATATTCTACTTCGATCACATCTATATTCTAATATGGGTTGCTAACTCAATGGTAGAGTACTCGGCTTTTAAGTGCGACTAATATCTTTTACACATTTATATGAAGTAACAAACTCGTCCATACCCTGGCAAAGTTGTGAGACTATGACTGATCCTGGAAAGGAAATGAATGGAAAAAACAGCATGTCGTTCTAATAAATGATTTTGATGAGACTTGATCTGATCGGATACGATCAGAACTAAATATTGTTCAAGGAATCAAATGGATGGATGGAAACGTATATCATATGCATAGATGGACATGTGATATGCTCATTCATTTATTTCAATGTGATAATTGCGAAAGAAGATTGAATCAATTCGTGATTAAGTCAGGCGGAGTCGATGGATAGAGCTAGATGGCCTGTGAATCATAGGTAAAACCAGAGGAACGAGCTTCTGTCCCTCATTTTGATGAGGGATTCCCTTTACTAATCAGTAGTTAAGAGCATATTAGTGTCCCATCTATAGGGGGAGGTTTTTCCTATTAATAGGTTAGGGATTTATCCACCCAGAATGAGCCCTAAGTACTCGAGGACGGATGTGTAGGAGAAATGGTGTACTGACCAGGCCAATTCATTCCAGAGTCAGGAGAGCGATCAGGTCGCCAAAATAAAGGATTTTCCTCATCCCTCATGCGATGTCCTTGGATAGAGGATCTGTTGAATAGGATTTCTATCTCTCAGATGGATCATTATCTATCTCGTCTTGACCATATGGATCGCACCCTGTATTATTTCGTAACTCAAGAGGTCACCCTCATGAGGGCCATAGCTGAGGTTTTCTCAAAATGGATAAGCTTCAAAGAGATGGAAAGGAAGATACATCCCGGCAGCGGCGCTTTCTATATCTACTCCTCTTTCAGGAGGATCTTTACGCAATTGCTTATGATCATTATTTCAATAGATCAAGTTCATTCGAACCGATGGAAAATTCAAGTTCCAATGATCGATTCAGTTTTCTAACTGTAAAACGTTCAATTAGTCGAATACGTCAACAGAATGGTTCAATTATTCCATTTGTAAATTGTGATCAAAATAGATTAGTTGGTCACAGCAGGAGTTTCTATTCCGAATTGGTACTAGGAGGTTTGACAGCGGTTCCGGAAGTTCCCTTCTCAATCCGATCAAAACATTCTCTAGAAGGAATGAATGAATGGACTAGTTTCCGGTCCATCAATTCCATATTCCCTCTTATGGAGGATAAAATCCCACATTCCAATTTTCTATTAGATATACAAATACCCCACTTGACTCATCCGGAGATTTTGGTTCGAACCTTTCGTCGCTGGATCCAAGATGCTCCTTTTTTAAACTTATTACGATCCGTTCTCCATGAACATCGAAATCTTACTATTTCATCAAATTTGGATCAATTGATCCTCATCGCTTCAAAAGAAAATAAAAGGTTATCCTTGTTCCTGTGGAATTATTATGCCTATGAATGTGAATCTCTTTTAGTTCCCCTTTGGAAACGATTTTCTCATTCACGATTGTTGCCCTATGAATCTTTTATCGAGCGAACTCCTTTTTATCAAAAGATCAAAAATATTGTCATATTTTACCATAAATATATAAAAAAGAGTCTCTGGTTTTTGAAGGATCCTTCTATTCATTATGTGAAATATAGAGAAAGATCTATTATAGCTCTGAGGGGTACTTACCTTCTAGTGAAAAAATGGAGATATCATCTTACAAATTTTTGGCAGTGTCATTTCCATCTTTGGCTTCAACCCTATCGGATATATATCGATGAATTATCTAATAATTGCTTTTCTTTATTGGGCTATTTATTGAGCGTCAAAATGAAGACTTCCGTGGTTAGGATAAGAATGCTGGATGATTCATTCATTACCAATCTCATTACCAAGGAATTCGATCCAATAGCTCCAACTACACTTCTAATTAGATCTTTGGCTAAAGAAAGGTTTTGTGATATCTCAGGACACCCAATTAGTAGATTGGCCTGGACCGGCCTAACTGATGATGATATCCTCGATCGATTTGATCGAATTTGGAGAAACATCTTCCATTATCACAGTGGATCTTCAAAGAAAGATGGTTTATATCGTATGAAGTATATACTTCGACTTCCATGCGCTAAAACTTTAGCTTGTAAACATAAAAGTACAATACGCGTAGTTCGAGAAAGATTTGGCTCAGAACTATTCACAAAATCATTTCCAAAAGAGCGAGAATCGATCTTATTGCCCTTCTCAAAGACCCGTTCACAGAGAGAGCGAATTTGGCATTCAGATATTATCCAGAGAAATCCTTTGGTTAATTCCTAACGGAAGAGACATAATTTACAAATAGAACCCCTATTTGACCGATGAAATGCTTATTGAGCAATTGCCAGAATCGATCCACGATCGTATTCTTTTTTTTTTTTGTTTTACAGAAACTAAGATGATTACGAAATAGATACATAGAGAAAGCCGTGTGCAATGAAAATTGCAAGCACGGTTTGGGGAGAGATTTCTTGCTCCTATTGAAGGAGGAGATCATCCACTCCATCCGACGAGTTCCGGGTTCGAGTCCCGGGCAACCCATATTGATTGGATCCAATTCCCATAGTATCTCTATTCTTTTTATTGGATCTATCTAATCTAATTGATCTTCGTGGTATTATTTATGAGAAAATCAAATATCGCATCATGTGGTGAAGAATTGATTATTCACTCAAAACAAATACGCGATCCCCAATTGGTTTATATTACGATTGATTTCCTATTTATAAAATCCCCGTATCTTTATCAAATTGTAAAGAAATAATGTGACGGAGTGGATAACATGTATTCATGCGAAGTCAGCCTATGGCATATATGATATTTATATATCATATATAAACCTCAAAATATATTATATATAAACCTCAAATATAGGATAGATAAATATTTATAGTATAGAATTAAGTAGTATAGAATTAAGATTTCTATAAATCCTCCCTTATTTGTAAATTCCTACACCGAATCGGTCTAGGAACCTCGGTTGACACAGATATATGAGTCATACTATACTGTTCAATAACAAGCCACCTCGTATGTATGCTTGGGAGCTTCTGATGATTACATAAACCAAGTTTTGACC